ACTAAACCCACCTATTTTATTTTTAGTTAAATTTAGAAAAAATTTGTTTTTAGAACTAGATAAGAATAACGCCAATAAATTAAAGCAAGAATTGTCAGAAACAAACCGGCCAGATGTGTAAGAAAAAAGAGCATATAAACTAAGTAATAAGATTGATATAATTTGTAATAGTAATAATAAATATACAAAAGGAGAAAACATTATGTAAACAGATTTATATATAAAACTTCGCTTAATCTAGGCTTAAGTAAAAGTGTTTTTTTTTGTAAAATATTTACTTTTTTTTTTAATGCAACATAACTTAAAGTTGTTAATTTAACAATTTTATAATTATGTTCTATAAAGTAAAAATTTTTAATAAATTTAAAATAAAAAATTAGAATTTTTTTCATTAAGGGTTAAATGAGATATAAGCGAGAGTACCCGCATTGCATATTAAGATTGAAGGTCAAAGAACAAATAATAATATACCTAAAGTAAGAGTAGATATCATTAAAGCTAAAGATGTTGATAATAATCTATTTTTTTCTTTTAAAATTCTATCTTTTTCCTTTTTTGATAAAGAATAATATTTTCATTCATTGAAATATCTCTGAAATAAAGGATGTACAGTATCTTCATTATTATCAAAAAAAACTATTTTTAATATAAATAAATAATAAACAGCACCTATTACACTAGTGATTATAGCAATTAAAGTCATAAAATAATAACCTTTAGCTAAAGCAGCAGATAAGACCATCTGTTTACCAAAAAATCCTAATAGTGGAGGAATACCAGCAAAGGATAGTAGTGTAATAGCTAAACTAAGAGATAACATATAATTTTTATAAAAAAATCCTTTAAGTTGAAGTATTAATTGTAACATTTAATTTAGATTTATCGTACAAAAAAAGGTAAATAATATAAAACACTATAAAGCAATAACAAAGAGTTTATTAAATTATAATCTCTTAAAAATATGTTTAATTTCTACCTCTATTCATACCCATTTTTAATATATGTAATTCTTTTAGCCCTTCATTTGTTAAATGTCCTTTTGTTTTCATAATTTCTATTGCTTTATAAAAATCTGCTAAATCTTCAGATTTAGTTCCTTGTAATGGTATTTTTTTAAATAATGGTACAACTTTATCGTTTAAATCTTCAAATTTTAAAATTTGAAAATCAACTTTACTTTCTTTAGATCTTGAGTACACCTTACCACACCCTCAAAAGTTTATGAAGCTATCAATAAGTGCCTTGTCAATAGAATGCTAAGTAATATTAAACCTTAATTGGACTTGGTAACCCAAATTCCTTTTTGTTTTAGTGATTCTAATACTAAAACAGCCTTCTGCGTCTGTGAAACCAACCATTCAATTAGGATCAATATTCAAACATAATAATTATTGATTTGAACGCTTTGGTTTTATAGCTGGGATAACATTAGGGAAAGCAGTTTTTAAAGATAAAGAAAGACCTAAATTCATAGATGCTTTAAGAGATATAATTTTAATTAAACCAGAAAGAACTAAATGTTCTTTTTTTTCGATTAAATTAACTATTTGTGCAAATAATTCGAAATCTTCACGTTTTTTAGTTAAAAGGGGATAATTTTTAAAATGTTCTATTATTACCTTTATACCTTGTAAAGATTGTACAAGATAATTATAAGATTCTTCTTTATGAAGATAAATCTCTCCTACATTAAAAAACGATTGAATTTTTTTTAATAAGTTTAAATCTTTTTTATGTAAACATATCTGAAAAACAGGTTGTACGACTCAACCTATTTTTGTTGAATTACTCTTACTAATTCTCACTGTAAAATTTGATTCACCATCACAAAAACCTGTTAAGAATCAAGGATTTAAATAAAATAACAAATTTAATGAAGCATTTGTAGCTAAAGAAGAATAAGATCTTCTCATAATATTAATATGGTTAGAAAGCATTCTAAACCGATAGTTTGTTATAAACCCATTAGAGTACACCTTAAATATGTTGTACAACACATTAAAAACCATCTTCTCGTTGCTCTTTTATAACACAATATTACTATGTTGTTAATTTAGATCCAAGGTTATCTATTTTTCTTTTGATCATCTTTATTGCTATTACCTTACATGAGTTATAAATTCATCCGCTTACTTTTTTATAGATAAGCTTGGTGTATAAAGCTTTAAGGAATTCCTGGAGTTTGATTATTGTACCTTGTACTAACCAAGGTGAATTTCATCTATCATTTAATCTTCAATAATATTGACCATTAAAATATATTAAAAAATGTCCTACACTAATTATTATAATAAAGAAATTAAGATTACTTAATGAATATTGTATTATGTAAAAGAAATATGCTTGAATAGATTCTACAGTATTAACAATTAAAGCTAAGAGTATAAAACCTACATGACTAATTGTACTGTAGGCAAATAATCTTTTTATTCTTTTTTGTACTAATCCTACTATTGTACCTACTATTAATGAAAATAATGAACTTATTAATCACGGCGATAAAATTTGTCATAAAAATAAATGTATACTTACCAAAATAATTTAATTTTAATTATTCCTTCCCTTGTTCATACCCTCTTTGATTTGTATAATTTTTTCTAGTCCTTCCTTAGTAGTATGGCCCTTAGATTTCATTATAAACGCTGCTTCACGGAAATCAGAATAATCTAAATACTTATTACCCATAACAGAGTATTTATTTAGGAATGGAATAATTTTTTCAATTATATCAGGTAAATTAGAAACAATATAATCACCATAGTTTTTAGTTAAAGGACCAGCAACATATCGACCACAATCCAAATAACCAATTAAACTTTTCATTAATTCAACATCACGGGAATGTTGAGTTATTCTAAAAATTAATTTAACAGCGTAACCAACTTTAGTTGTACTTTTGAAAATACTAATTGAAAAAGTACTTTCACCAGTAATAAACCCTGCTAATCAATGGGGATATTTAATGGTCTGGTCTACAATTATTGGTCTAGGTACTGGGTTAACTTTTGGAAACTTTTTTTCTAATTGATCTGATAAACCTCAATTCATAGAGGCTTTAATCGCTAAAATTTTGTGTATTCCTTCTAATGTTAAATGTTCTTTACGGCTCATTAAATGAACAATTTCTTTAAATAAAATAAAATCAGCTTGTTTTTGAGTTAATAAAGGATACTTTTCAAATTGTGGTATTATTACATTAATTAAATCCTGTAAAGAAGTAACATTATACAATACACTATCGTTATTTTGTTCTCAAATATTACCTACTAAGAAATAAGATTTAATTTGTTCCAAAATAGTGAGATCTTTTTTATTAATAGCAATTAAAAATTTGGCTTGTACTGTTAAACCTGTTTTAGTTGTTTTAGAAGGGTTTATTACGAAAATAATAATATTACTTTTTATTACTAATTTTAATTTATAACATTAAGCTCAAGATAGTGAAATTTATCCCCTAAAAATTAAATAAATTTAGAATTTGCTTATTTTCTTCCTTTATTCATTTCCATTTTTATTCGGCGGATATTTTCTAGACCTTCATAGGTTAAGTGAGTCCCATTTTTTATTAATTCAGCGACTTTTTTAAAATCAGAATAATTTTTAGTTTTTTCCCCAACAATTTTATATTTGTCAAACAACGGAATTAATTTATCAGTAATATCATCAATTTTTGTAATTTTAAAATCTATAGCTTCATGACTTTTGTATACATTACCAGCTCCGAAATAATCAATTAAACTTTCCATTAATTGCTTATCTTTAGAATGTTGAGTTAATGTAAATACTAATTTCACTGATTCTCCTAATTTTGTTGATGATTTATAAATATTAATGAGAAAACACCCTTCACCTGAAGTAAAGCCAGAAACTCAATTAGGGTCTTCTACTTTTTGATTTACAACTAAAGATCTTGCAATAGGTACTATGTTAGGGAAAGCTGCTTTTAAATCGTCGGATAAACCTCTATTTATTACAGCTTTAATCCCAACTATTTTTTGTAAACCTTCAATGGTTAAATGTTCTTTTTGGTTAATTAAGTTTACAGCTTCTTTAAATAAAATAAAATCACCTTTCTTTTGAGTTAATAATGGATATTTATTAAAATGATCAATGATTCTACTTAAATCAGTCTTAGAAGTAACCCGAAGATGAACTTTGTCTTTACCGTGTTTTGTAATATTACCCCCCAAAATAAAATTGAATGAATTCCAAAATTGCTAAATCTTTTTTATGAAGACTAATTTCAAAGACTGCTTGTACTTTTCAACCTGTTTTATATTGTGGACTTTTCCCCATTAGTACTTGAAAGCAACCTTCTCCATCAACGAAACCAGTAATAAAATAAGGATTTAATGAAAAAGCAGCAACAGAATTATAAAATCTTTGTACATTTATTTTGTTAGAAAAGAATTTAATTTGATAGTATCTTTTGAAACCCATTAGAGTAGATCTTAATCCTAATAGACTAAATCTTTGGTAACTATCATTTACTCTTTGCGCTTTTTTAATAACATTCTTAGGTGTAATTAATTTAGATCCTTGATTTCCCATTTTATTTTTAATCATCTTTTTACTTATTACCATACATAAATAATTAATTCATCCATTTATAATTTCTCAATTATAATTTAGTATAAAAAGCTTTAAGGTATTTCAGGAATTTGATAGTTTATCTCACAATAAATGATTTCTTAAGTCAACCTGCAAGATATCTGTTCAAGTAAATAGAGTTTTTGCTCCACTAATATTATTAACTAATTCAAATAAGAATATAAATAACGATATTTTAGCCATAATAGCTACGAAAGTTGTAACTATAGTAGGTAAAGAATCATAAACGTCAGGAGATCAGAAATGGAATGGAGCCGAAGAAACTTTGAATAAATATCCTACAGATAATATTAATAACGATATATCAAAATTATGGATCATGGTGCTCAGATTTGTACTACAAAGATAAAAAGGTCTTTAATAAATTTGTAATAAAATATAAATTTTATTATTTTTATCTAACTAATTCTATTTCTATTCATTCCTCTTTTTATCGCTTGAATTCTTTTTAATCCTTCAATAGTTAAATGATCATTGGTTTTCATTAATTGTCTTACTTCATAGAAATCAGCGAAATCTAGCATCTTAATCCCGTGGATTGGATACTTTTTTATGAATACAATTATTTGTTCTATTTCCAATCCTTTAGTAACAACGAAGGCTCCGGCACCGTTATTGTTGTAGTACTTCCCGCAATTTAAATAATTAATAAAACTTTCCAACAACACCTTATCGCGAACATGTTGAGTTATTATAAATTTTAATTTAACTTGCATACTAATCTGATTTTTAGATGGGTGGATATCTATGAAAAAACAACCTTCAGCACTAATAAATCCTGATAATCAATTTGGATCTTTAATTGCTTGATTTTCAACCAAAGGCCTTTTAACTAGTTTAAGGTCAGGGAAAGCCGCTTTTAATTCGTCGGATAAACCTTTGTTCATTGAATTTTTGATTGCAACTAATTTTTTTATACCTTCAAGTGTTAAATGTTGTTTACTTTTAACAACCTCAAAAGCTTGTTTAAATAAAATGAAATCAGCTAAATTTTGTGTTATTAACGGGAAATTATCAAAATGATTTATTAGAACTTGTAAATCATTATTAGATGTAACTTGAAATTGAATGGAATCCTTTTTATGGTTTATAATAGTACCAATTCCACCTAATGAATTTTGAATGGATTTTAATAATGGTAAATCTTTTTTATGTAAAGAAATACCAAAAATTAATTTTGTACGCCATCCTGTTCTCATTGATTTAAATTTATAAACACTAATATAAAAATAGCTTTCTCCATCCGAAAATCCCGTTATAAAATAAGGGTGTAAACTTTCTTGATTTAAAGATATCGAGGAAATTCCTCTTGAATTAGTTAAACTTTTATTAAAGACTATAATTTTATTGTTTGTTATTGTAAGGTTCTGAACAAATAGTTTATTTAAAAACTTATTAGAGTACATCTTAAATATTAAAAATTTATATCAATTACCGTTTACTCGTTTCTCTTTTACAGATTTAAATTTAAAATCTGATTTAGATCTTAGGTAGTCCACATCTTGTAATGAGAATTTCTTAGTTATTACCATACATAAATTATTAGTTCATTCACTAATAGGGGTTTGCCTATTATTAGGTATAAGAAGTTTTAAGAGTTTCCAAGAGTTTGATAGTTTTTCCCACATATGTGACATCCTATATCACTTAGCAGGATTTATTTCATGAGATTTAACTCATGTATCTTTAATTAGATATTCAGGTAAATTTATAGTTGATTCTTGGGCTTGCGCTATCATTGCATCGGTTAAATTATATAGTACATAAAGGTCATCAAATCTAGTGGCACCTGTATTAGCATATAAAAGACCAGATCCTAACAGTATAAAACAAGAAGATAATCCCAAATTCATTAAATTTATCACACATATAATTAAGATAAACTTTAAAAGCTTTTTTTATCTCTTTCAGAGTTCATTTTAGCTTTTATTTCACGAATTTGCTCTAGTCCTTCCAAAGTTAAATGTTTTTTTTCTTTCATTATTTCAACAATAATGCAGAAATCCTCAAAATCTTTAGATTTGACTCCCATTATTGGATATTTTTTAAAGAATGGAACAATTTTTTCCGATATATTTGAAAATTTAGATATCCGGTAAGCAGATACACTATTATTCTTATAGGCTTTACCACAATTTAAATATTCAACTATACTTTGTATTAAAAGATTGTCTCTAGAATGCTGAGTAATATTAAATTCTAATTGAACATTTATCCCTACTTTAATAGTTGAAGACTTACCAATCCCTACAAAAAAACAACCTTCAGCTGCTACAAACCCGGCTAACCACTGAGGATCAGCAATTGTTTTATTTCTCACTAAAAGTCGAATTTTTGGAATAACATCTGGGAAGGCTGTTTTCAAATAATCAGATAAACCTAAATTCATTGAAGCTTTTAATGCCACAATTTCTTGTAATCCGAAAAGAGTTAAATGTTGTTTATTAATAACTAGATTATATCCTTCTTTAAAAAGCTGATAATCCGCTAATTTTTGAGTCATTAAAGGGTATTGATCTAAATGTTTAATAATTTTGATTAAATCTTTTGTAGATGAAATACGATAACTAATTCTATTATTAGAATGGTTGAATACACTACCAACTCCAAAATAATTTTTAATTTGCATTAAAAGAACTTTATCTTTTTCATGTAATGAAAGTCAAAATTCTAATTTAACTTGTCAGCCCACTTTTTTTTCATCATTCCTATAAATACTTATAATGAAACTTCCTTCACCATCAATAAATCCGCTTAATGCCCAAGGATTAAGTGGTGCATAAAAGGAAGGGGTGGTTAGTTGAGCTTTAGAACTAAATAATCGCGTTCCTCTTAAATTTTTATACTTAGATAAGGTTTTAATTATACAGTTTCTATTGAATCCTATTAGAGTATATCTTAAATCCCTTGATTGCGGCTTAAGGGATAAACTACCGTCTACTCATTGCTCTTTTTTAATAAAATTATTTATTAATTTAGATACGTAATAACCTATTTTAGTTTTCTGCATCTTAAGGATTATTACCTTCCATAAATTATTAATTCATAAACTTATAGCCTTTCGGAAATAGTTTGGTACCCTAAGTTTTAAGGCGTTTTCGTAGTTTGATAGTTGTTGGCAGATTAATAATAAAATTTTATATAATTTCCATCCACCAAGTAAAAAATAAGTTAGACCAGCGCTAGTAGCTAATTCAGAATTTCTATAAATCGCGGCCAATATATATAATCCGTAACTCTGTAACTCTAAACATAAAAACATTGTTATTAAATCACAACTAGACATTAAACACACAGCTCCTACTATTATAAATATTATAATGATAGGAAAATCTATAATAGCACCTGGACTTATTATAGCATTTCTTAGAATTTTAAGATTATTTTCTTTCACCGGTATGAAGTGAGCACCTAATCCTTCTAATCTTCTAGGAAAAAATGCAATTAATTGTAAAATTAAAAAACTTATTATAAAAATAAAGACCACAAAATTTTGTGTTACTGAAGTTACTAGGAATAATCCTCCAAATATTCCAATTCCTTTTTCTATGCATGGTATGTGTAAACTATCGAAAGCTAAAAAAGTTGAATATAGTAATATTATAGTAGTTATCCTATTATGGGACATAGTTTTATCATGTCTAATTGTTACGGCATTTATTAATAATATAATGCAAGAAGATAATATTAACATTAAATAAATAAACGGATTTAAACCGCTAATAATTTGTAAAAAAAAAAAAATTCCGTAGGATTAATAAAATGAAAACGACATAAGATTCGAACTTATAGTATAAAACCCATACTACCACTATCAAACTTTTTATTTTTTCGGGATATAAAATATTATTAATATTGCAATTTCTAATTTGAAAATACAGGATTAGATACTCCATACAACATATTAAACCCGCGCAAACGGTTATATGCAAAAACATCGATATCAAAATTCGATAAAGTATCAAAATCCACAAGAATATAATTGTCTAGGATATGTGTTATATTCCTAAATACAAGTTTAGGATCGTCCCCTTCAGCAGTAATACACAGACTCTTAAAATGTGAAGTTAAACCAGGATAATGTAATACTAATTTATTCATTTCTTTTAAAATTGGTATCGCATAATGCCCAAGCCGAAATGCTTAGGTATCTAAGTATCAAGTATATAGATCTTGAAGCTTGAATAAGAAATTATAAGCTGCTAAATAATCTATATTATTAAAATTATTTATAAGATTCATATCATGAAACGCTCTAATTTCATTATAAAGAATTATAACTCTAGGTTGAAATTCAAAAAATAATTTAGAATGGTTCAACATAATTCTAGTATTATAATCATGATTTAACTTTAGGTACTCTTGGTATATTTGCCCGATGTCTTTTGGTGTATCACAAAATAATTGAGGCATTTCCGAAATCTCCGGAGTATCTTCGTTAATCAACGGCAGGGCAAGAAAGATAGAGAACCCCATGAATAAAGAGGCTACGACATATATAGTTAAGTGAATTGTTTGAGTTGTCATTTTGTTAAATAATACTTCAAAATTTTCGCATAATCTAGGCTAAAGAAATAATAAAGATTAATGTAAGTATAATCCATCTTTTATGTAAGAAGACGTAAGTATTACAAATACATACGCTTGGATAAAGGCAATCGCTAATTCCAGTCCACATAGGGCAATAACGAAAGCTAAAGGTATAAGTCCTATTACAAAATAAATAATTCCAGAGGCCATAATTTTATAGATAAACCCACATAAAATATTAAGAAGCATATGACCAGACATCACGTTAGCACCCAATCGTAATCCTAATGAGACGCATCTTGAAAGATAACTTCGTGTTATATTTTTTGCCTAAATAGAATAAAACTAATAAATTAATTTATACAATCTTTAGTAATTTGATATCTTTTTCTAAATAAAGTATTTTTACTTATACAATTTTGTATCGCACTACGAGAGGCTTTTAAATTGTTAGCGGCTAATGTAATAGAATCGAATTTTTCAATGTTACCTGTTTGAATATCAGTAACTGTTAATTTAACTCCTTTTAATTTTGTCACTTGTACTATGTGCTTTTTGAGTCGTTCTTCTGAAAAACCACGCCCAATTAATGCTTTGCTTCTTTTTGCTTTATGCTCAGCTGTAAAACTTTTACCTCTTAATTTTTCTAAAACAGTCTCAGAAAATTTATAACCAAGACGTGCTAAACTCATATTTTTTTTAGTTTCTTCTGAGATTACACGTCCTAAGGCTTTATTTCTCAATTTAATTTTAGAACTTAAAGTGTGAATATACCCTGTAGAACCCCCAGCTTCTAATTGTATATTATACTCAGGTTTAAGTGTATTAATTCAATATTGCTCACGTTTTATTACATTATCAGTATTTGTATGTTCTATAATAAACAGCTTAAAATTAGCCATACCATACTTTTTTTAAGGCTTTGGAAATAAGCATATTTTGAGTTTTATTTAAGTAAGCATTACTAAAATAACTTCTTAAACGTTTATATAATAAAACTCCACTACCTACATAAATTTTACTGTTAAGTTTATTAAATCAAGCGTATACCCCAGAATGTTTATTATTTTCTTTTTGAATAATATTACGTTGATTTACAGGATAATCATACAATTTAATATGAGGTATTACTTTTTCTATATTATCAATTTTATTTATTTCACTTTTTTTATCGGATAATAAATAAAGAGCTTCAGGGTATTTATCTAAATTAACTCAATCAACAAAATCGTTTTTAGAAGAAAATAAAAACTTACCATTAAATACAAAAGTAAAATTTTTTTTATCTATTGGTTTATTAATTAAAATACCTAGATGTGAGATAGAAAGTTTAATACCGTTATTCTGAAATCATTGGGCACAAGCATTATAAGATTCAAATTTTTAAATTTGACCTGTTATTAAATTTAATACATAAACAACCTTAAAATTAATTCTCTTTTTTTTTAGTAAACTTTCATGATGTTCAACCAAATAGAAATTTCCTAGCTCAGTTTTTGTAAATGAAGTTGTATTAATATTTCTACGGATATGTCTAATATTTTTATATACTTTAAGTTGTAAATCAGATAAATTAGCACATTTGAGAGGAGTAAGCACTCTAGCTGCCTCAATATTGCTATCAAAGGTATTAACAATAGATGTAAGATCCGCACTGATACAATATAATTTACTCTTATCCAATTTGTTAATATTATCTCAATTTCAGGGTAAAATGTGAAAGTTGCTATTAAACCGTGGTGAATAAGTAAAAAATCTTTTGTAGCTAGGTAATAAGCAGAGATAAAAGCAATAAATAGGACTAGAGTCTAAGATAAGTTGAAAGTATAAATTGTTAAATAAAAAAGAATATTCTCCATTTAATATTCGTATTATACATTTAGCCTAAAAAGAGAAATTTATTAATTTATTTTTAGGATAAGGCTAATATAACTAGCTTTAATTTTAATTTAATTAATAAACTTAATTAAAGGGCCGGAGTTATCCGGTTACCAGAGTACATTTTATAATATTATTAATTAAATATTAAATAACCATTTACTCGTTGCTCTTTTACAAAATTAAATTTTGATTTAGATCCGCGATAACCTATTTATATTGCTATAATATTTAGATATGACCAAACATGAATAATTAATTCATCCACAATAATTTTTCAATTATTCTTTGGTTGCTAAAGCTTTAAAGTATCTCCGGAATATGATTATTTGTCACAATATAATTAAGATGCCTAATCTTAAATTTATGAATTCGATAACGACTAATAAAGGTAATAAACCTAAAGGACATCCTGAAGGTACAAATAATGAGAAAAATTTTAATCCATGTTTTTGAAGACCAAGCAATGTAGCTCCTAATACTATAGTAAAACTTAGAGAAAATGTTAGAGCAAAATGTGAAGTAGAAGCGAAATTATAAGGCCTTTGATAAAGTTTATATTTTATCAAGTTGGACTATATCTTATATATTATGTTTAGTCTCTGAGGATACCATTAATATAAAAGCTATATTTTGGTTTCCTGCTGATAGATAAATTCTTTTTTTTTTTACTGCAAAACAGTTAACATTTATTTCTCAGCATACAATAATATTTTCATACTAATTTTTTAAACAAAAAAAAAGAAATAAATGAGGTTAACAAATTTAATCCATCAACATTGCCGAAGGAATTTTTCTTCCCTTATTCATTCCACTTTTTATTTGTTTAATCTTTTCTAATCCTTCTGGAGTTAAATGTTTTTTTGTTATAACTAATTCGGCTACTTTAACAAAATCCAAATAATCTTGTAGTTTAGATCCTACCAACGGATGTTTTTGAAATAAAGGAATAATCTTTTTATATATATCAGAAATAGCTGAAACAACAAAATATACTTCATTTCGACCGTGTGTAGAATAAAACTTTCCACAACCTAATTTATCGATAAACCTTTCAATTAATGCTTTATCACGAGAATGTTGACATAATGTAAATTTTAAACCTATATATTTTTGAATTACAACTTGGAAATATCCTTCACCATCAGTAAACCCAGCAAATCAATTAAAATCTTTAATTTCTTTTAATTCAACTAACATTTTTTGAGCTGGAGTAACATCAGGAAAGGCTAAATTTAAGCTTTCGCTTAAACCTAAATTAAGTGAAGCTTTTATAGCTACAAGTTTATGTAGCCCTTTTTTATTTAAATGTTCTCTTTTGTTAATTAATTCAACCGCTTGTTTAAATAAATTATAATCGGCAAGTTTTTGTGTTATTAAAGGATATTTATCAAGATGTTTTATTATAACTAAAAGATCTTCGATAGAGCTTACTCTAAATTCATAAGAATTAGCCCCGTGTTTGTTAATATTTCCTACTCCTAATGCTGCTAAGATTAATTCCAACAATACTTTATCCTTCTTATGTAAAGAAATTTTGAAGACTGGTTTAACATGTCATCCTGTGCTCATTCTACTATCTTTATAAATAGAAAGATTAAAACAACCTTCGCCATCAGTAAATCTCGTAATATAGTAGGGATGAAGAGATTTATAATCCTCGACGGAAATATGAGATAATTCTTGTTGGTTCAAGATAAGAAAAGCTAAATATGTAAAGGCGCCTGAGTACACCATTCCTAAAAGATTATTAATAAGAATAAAAATAAACAAAATATAAACAAATGGAAAATAAATTTGACCATTTGTTGTACTAATTTGATTCAACACTAAATTTTTTACTGTTATTGAAATAGATTCTTGGTTTAATGATCATTTATTCATTAAAAGTTTTTCTTTATTTTCTGTTAATAAAGAAAATAGTAAACTTAAAATTAAACTAATAATTAAATATAATCCTATGTTTGTTAATGATAAATGAAAATTGTTTAATACTGATACATTTAATCCTATAATGTCTCTAATTTCGAACTGATCTAAAGGGTTTGAAGCTAATAAATTTTGCATAATATTTTTTTTTTATAAAAAAAAATGAATTAAATAAGGTTTACGCTAAACAAATTTGTCAAATAATATTTGCGGACAATAATTAAACATTATATATAGTGTATCGCTATATATTTTGGTGTTAAATTAAATATATGAATTGTATCTTGATATATTAATTATTAACATTCTGATAAATAAAACGCCTGCAGCCCTCTGCCCCAGCGCCGAATCGTAACGTGCACAGCGCGTAATATTCTTTTTATAATTTTTGTTATTTTTACTAATAATTCCTTAAAGTTTAAATTATATTTAAAAAAGTTCTAGAAATAAATGTTCTAACTATGTGAGGTAAGATAAATTTTGAAAATGTGTAAATTAATACTAATAAAATAAAAAATACAAATGTTACTTGATTAATAAAATAAAATGGAATTAATTGAGGCATAGCCTGTTTAAATATAATACGATTTTAATTTAATTAAATTTAAATCGTGCTATTAAAGGCTCAATACATACCATCATTCTTTTATATAAACTATTTAAAAGGAATTTAAAAGTAAAAAAATAATCCAATTTAAATAATTTAAATAAAACTTAATCAAAGGTTTTTAAATATAAATTTCGAATTATTCATAGTTTTTTTTTTTTATTATAATCTAGTTAAGCGACCGAACAATTTATATAAATTTAAACACCGTACACCAATAGAATTATAACAAAATAAATGCAAAACCAGCTTTTAGAAAATAATTTATAATTTTTATTTTATTTGAAGCTATTTGAAAGTTGTATTAGATAAAAATCAATAGTTCTCATAATTGGTTAAGGTCTTTCTTCTTTTATAAATGAAGAAGGAGATGGACTTTCTTGTTTTATAACAGGAGAAAGACTTTCTTCTTTTATAATCGGTGATGGAGATAGACTCTCTTATTTTAGAATTGTTGATTTAAAATTTTCTTGTATTCCTGGTACTACTGTGATTAAGTCAACAGTATTAAATTTACCCCTAGTTCCTATAGTAGTCCTTAAAGCAGATAGTTTCGCTTTAAGAGTAGTAGCTAGTTCATGCCTTGACTCCGAAACTCCCAGTCTTTGCAATACCACTTATATTAGTGTAATCTAAATTTGGCCGTACGTCACCTCTTAAAGTAACAACTGAAACAAATTTATGTGAGGAATCTATATTTTTCAGGCTACCTTTATTGGTCATTGATTTAATTGACCGAGCGGCAACATTACGCCTGGTCAATCTACCAGCGACTACTAATCTAATACCAGAAAGAAATTTATACTTAATTCGATTTAGTAGTTCTGTGTATAAATTATTATTTAAAAAAGATAATTCATGTAATGAATTTACATTCATAATATTAAACGTATTTAATTTATTTAATTTATACTTATTATAACCTACTAGTTTGGTTTTTGCAAATATTTGCCTTTTAACATTAAGAAGACTCCTTTTTTTAGTTATTAATTTAATAGCTATGTGTTCTGCAAGCATGTTGCTATTTAAATAAATGTATTTAAGCCGTATCAGATTCATTTCAATTTTTTTTTTTGAATACCTATTTAAATAGTTAAGTAATATATTCTTCATTTTACTAATTATAGTTTTTAAATTATGGGGTTTTAAAGGATATTTGGTTAACATAAGAAAAAATGGATAATTTTTTTTTTTTATGTAATCCATTAATATTTGCGTATTCATGGCATCAAAATTTATTAATCTATAAAATTTAATTAAAAATTCTTCCTTTATTCATCCCGGCTTTGATACTAGTAATCTTTTCTATTCCTTTAATTGTTAAATGATCCCCATTCTTAATTAATTCTACTACTTTTTTAAAATCTTGATAATCTTCATGTTTCACTCCAATGATTTTATGTTTATCAAAAAACGGTATAATCTTTCCCGTAATATCAGAAAATTTAATTACTATAAATTCTCCAATATCTTTATTATCACGAGCAAAATAAGAACCCCATCCGAGATAAGAAATTTAACTTTTCATTAAAATTTCATCCCGAGAATGTTGCGTTAATTGAAATCTTAATTGTACTTTAACTCCTATTTTATGTGTCGGTGGTTTAGTTATATTAATCATGAAAGATCCCTCACCGCTTGTAAAACCTGCTAATAACGGATCAATAATTTTTGTATCTTGAATAATTGGTCTTTTTACTGGAACAGTATTTAGAAAAGTGTTTCTTAATTCTTCCGATAAACCTAAATTCATTGAAGATCTAAGATTAACAAATTTTTGTATACCTTCAATAGTTAAATGCTCTTTATCATTCATTAGATATACAATTTTTTTAAATAAAATAAAATAGGCTTGTTTTTGAGTAATTAAGGGGAATTTTTCAAAATGAGGAATAACAGTATTAATTGTATCTTTTAAAGAAGATATTCTAAACTGCATAGAATTTGCATCTTGTTTTAGTATATTTCCAGCACCAAAATAATTTTTAATTAATTCTAATAATTCAAGATCTTTTTTGTGTAGAGCGATTTGGAATCTTGCCGCAACTACTCAACCTGTCTTATAATTATTATCTTGGTAAATTCTAACAACAAAACTTGATTCAGCATCAGCAATACCTGTTAAAAAATAAGGATTAAACAAATTAGGGATGACTACTAGCAATTGAGTCGATAAAGAATTAAAAATCTTAAATTATTTATTGGATTAAATAGGATTTTTAATTGATTGTTTCGAGAGAAACACATGAGAGTATGTTTTAGTCGTGGCATATATTTTCCACTTCAACTACCGTTTACTCGTTGATCTTTTACAGTAATATTTTTAGTAATAGATTTTTTAAAGTTATAAACTATTAATAATTCTGACTTAGATTCAAGGTTTCCAATTTCACTGCCAGAGGCAATGAGATATTTTGATTTGTTACTATACTTGAGTGATTAACTCATCCATCCATAATCTTTAGATTATGTTTTAGTACCAAAATTTTTAGAAGGTTCCCGAATTTTGATAATTTGTCCCATAACAGTGATTTCCAAAGTCACTTTCCAGGATATAATCTATCTCTTCCAATTTGAGTTAATAAATTTAAATTTTCTAAATACGTATTTTTAAAATTATATTTAATTAAATAATTAAAACTTACAAGGAGTGAAGCTTCACTTATTTGTTTATTAATAAATAAAACAAATTTTAATTTAGAAATATTTATAAAATTATTTAAAAGGCCTTTCAGTTTTTCAATTTTATATGATAATATTTCTTTTATATTATTAATTGTTTCAATTTTCATGTTTCCTTTTTTTTCGGAAAATTCAAATAAATTTTTATTTTCTTTTTTTTCAGAAAATTCAAATAAATTCTTATTTTCTTTTTTTTCATATAATTTAAATGAATTTTTTTTTTCTCTTAATCATCTTATTATTCTTATTAAAAAAGAATTAAAGATCATTCTATTATTTATAATTGATTTCATAGTTATCACATTTTTCATAAAAATTATAAATTACTCAATTTAAGTTTTATTGTTATATTTAAATATTGAACAAACATTGTATTAAATATCATTTTCTTCAATAGCTTCAAGATCTAGACGAGAAGAACTTCATCGAAGATTTTATATTTTGTATTTTTTCTAATCCTTCTGGAGTTAAATGTTCTTTATGTTTTATAAGATTAGATGTTAATTTAAAATCATCATAATCATTTTTTTTTACACCTAAAATATTATATTTATCAAAAAAAGGTATAATTTTTTCAATAATATCTGAAAATTTTGTTACAGTATAATCTACATAATTCCATTAAACAGTATAAACCCTTAATTATGCTATTTTAAACATATATGTGTTTTTATATAACTTTTGTGATTTAAGATACATAGAAATTATAGGTTGTTTAATATCAAGGGTTCTTGCTGCCAAACTAATAGAATCATATATTTGACTTTCATTAGTTAAAACATTTAAAACTTCTATTTTTTTTGAAGGTTTTCCAGCTCCTTCGGGCTTCACCGTACCAAACATTGGGTGATTACTAGCTGTTTTAGCTTTTGACATCTTAGCTCGTGTTTCCTCCGAAAGAACTTTCCTTTATGTCAAGCGGATAGGTGATCACGGGCTTCCTGTGAAAGTCTTAAACTTTTTAATTTAGCTAAGGTTTCAATTGAATGTTTAGATCCTAATCGCGATCCTGCTGTTTTATTAAGATTATAAATTGGTTTAAATTGATCCAAAAAGTATTGCTCTCTTTTAATACAAGTTTGAGGATCACAATATTCAAGAATTTCTAGAGAGAAGTTAGAATAACCATACTTAATTAGAGCTTTGCTGATAAGCATTTTATTTTTAGGATCAGAAATATAGTTAAAATTAAAATAATTTATAAATCTTGTTCCTAAATCAATTATACTTCCCATGTAGGTATTACCATTGACATTGTTTCTCCATAAATATATCCCGGATTTACTTTTGTTTTCCATTATAATCGCTTTTTTTAAAATATCCGTGTTTTTATATATTTTTACAGGAACAATAGGATTAGGGGTTGTACTATAAAATCTATAGAAATTTAGACTATTAGTTAAAAAGTTTAATCCAGGACGTTTAGGTTTAAATGATGAATGAATTATGGGAATAGAAAACCCAATATTTCCAAACATTTTTGGAGATTTCATGGTTATCACCTTATCGGAAATAATTTTAAATAAAATTCAATTTTTAGATATATAAGCATTCCCGCAACCAAAATAATCTATAAAACTTTTAAGCAATATTAAATCTCTAGAATGTTGAGAAATTTTAAATCTTAATCAAACTCTATGACCGGCTTTAGTTGAAGATTTTTGAATTTGAATCATAAAATTTCCATCACCAGAAGTAAATCCTGCAATTCAATTAGGATCTTTAATTACTTGATTTACAATTAATGGTCTCTGAGCAGGTATTATATCAGGAAAAGCAACTTTAAGTTTATCGGATAAACCTTTGTTAGATAAAGCTCGAAGACTTACAATTTGTTGTAATCCTTCTTGTGTAAGATGTTCTTTATTTTTCATCATAAAGAAAACTATTTTAAATAAATCAAAGTCTGTTCGTTTTTGTGTCAATAGTTCATATCTATCAAAATGAGTAATTATTTTTTCCACCTCATCGGTGGAATTAACAGTATAAACTACAGAATCATTTGCTTGATTCTCGTTAATATTACCTACACCAAAAAAATATCGAATTTTTTTTAATAAAAAAAAGATCTTTTTTATGTAATTCTATTGCAAAAATTAATTTAATTTGTCAGTTTAATTTACTTTTATCATTTTTATTAATACTTATAATAAAAGCACCCTCAGCATCAACAAACCCAGTTACGAAATAAGGATTTAGTTTTTCCATTAAAGTGGAACTCATAAATCTGCATTGATTTTGCGGATTAAAAGATAAATGATTGAAACTATTGATATAGCCAATAAGACTAGATTTAATTTTATTTAATTTTATTTAATTTCAAAGCTGTTTGATTAATATTTAAATAACAATATGAAGTAAACATTGAATATTTATAAAAATTTACGAAGGGACGGTAATTTAATAAATATTTTAAGGATATTTTATTAGAGTATATTTTAATTACAAAGTTATTATTTATGTAATTTTTACCCTTTACTCGTTGCTCTTTTGTAATATAATTATTTATTAATTTAGATCCGCGGTTACCCTTTTTATATTCTATATTTTGGCTTGTTACCTTACATGAATAATTTATTCAATCGCTTATTATTTTTCAATAATAGTTAGGTACAAAAAATTTAAGGGCATTCCCGGAATTTGATAAAATTTCCCACAATAATGAATCCCCAATCCATTTGACAGGATAATTTTTTATTATAATATTATTTAATTTACTTATTATATTTCTCATTTTTAATTTATCCAGGTTGAAACTAGATTTTAGTCTGTATTTTATCATAATATCATTTATAATTTTAGAAATCGAAACTATAATATTATTATAATAAAATAAACTCATTTTAAATCAAGCTTCTTTTAAATAATCATTATTCTTTTTAAAAAATTGTAATTTATCTTTTTCTAGTATTCCATCTAGTCAATAATTATTAATTTTTGTTTTAAATAATCGCAATTTAGATTCTCACACACGATAAATAATTGATTTATAAAAAATTTGATCTATATTTTTAAGTAAATAATCCACATTAAAATATATTAATTTGTTTTTTTTTATTTTGTATTTTTCTTGAAGATATTTATTTACAATATTTTTTTGTTCAGCAAAAAAATATAATGTTATTAAAATCTTAGAATTTGTATGTTTAACTGAAGGCGCACTTATGTAAATTTTATTCGAGATTAAACGTTTTTTAACTTTAAACATCTTTTTTCTAATATGCATAGGAATAGAACTAAAATAAATTTTTGTTAACTTAAAAATTATTAAGTCTAAAATTTTTAAATTTTTCATTTCATTTTTATCGTAAGAATAAACCGATTGTCGTCATTCTCTTACTGCAGCTGGTTGATGTTTAGGAAATAAGGATTTATCTTCAAATTTTAAACAATTGCTTTGCGATGGTTTAATAAATTTATTTTTTTTTTTGGAAATATTAAATAAATTTGAAACTTGTGAATTTAAAGAATTATTTTGCGATGGTTTAACATATATTGTATTTTTTGATTTAATTTCAAATAAATCAGTACTCCTATTTTCATCAGAACTGGTAATGAATTAATATTAGAAATTTAAGTTAAATATAAATTTTATATTTAACTAATGCTTTAGTTAGAATTTTTTTATCTATTCAATTTGTTCTAAAGACTTTTGTTAAATATAATGGCCCATTTTTCGCATGGAAATTTAGATTATTTTTAAATGATATTAAAAAAATGACCATTTTATTATCTAAATACTCATTATATTTAACTAGTATAATTCAGATTAGAGAAGAGAAATTTTAAGAAAAGATTTATAAATTATAAGATTCGAACTTATAGATTAAAGAGTAATCCACCAAATATTTTAAATAAGCAGACGATAAAAACAAGCTAAAATAGATTTTATTAAGATTATTAATTACCCATTTATAATTGGAATAATAATGAGGTAAATTATCTCCGAGCACGCTCGGTATTTGAAATAGTTAAATATTATTTTTATATTTAAACTATAATGCTTTAGCTAGAATTAAATATTCGTTAATATTTATTCAATTTTGTTCCAAAGACTTTTGTTAAATTTAATTCTCATCCTCTGTATGAAAAATTTAACTATAATAATTCCGATTAAGGATAATTTATAATTATTAATTAAGATTAATTAATAAAATATAAAAAATATAAAAATTTAACTTTTAAAAAGTAATCCACTAAATTATTTAAATAATATACTTAAAATTTAAAAATATCTTCTGATTTAAATAAGCTGATTTTTGTTTAAATTCGAAGCAAGCTAAAAAAAGCTAACCATAGGCTTATTTACAAATTCACTATCATATGTGTTGATATAAACTATCCAAATTATGATAAATAATTTATTTAAAATACCAGGATTTTTATCCTAAATTATTATTTAATAAATAAAAATATTTTATGTAAAATTAGCATCAGACTTTCCAATATATAATAACTAATATATAGTCAAAAATAAAAATCCAGAAATATAATTTTATTATAAAAATTAAATTTTTATAAAATTATATGCTTTATATAATGAATAAATTTAACACAAAATCAACGAATACTATTATTATCTTTACTTATTCACCGTGCCACCGTAGATATAAATTCCTAACTTATTTACCGTTTTTTACTAAAAAATATTATTTATCAATTAACCTGTAAAAATAAAATTCATTAAGTATTTCATGCCTAATTTACGATTTATAAAAAATAATTATTTTTCCTAATCGTAAAATTTTTACAACAAATCCCGCCACTGAAATAACTATAATTATTTTATACTTTATTCTTTTCAAATGAAATAATAAATTATTGTTTATTATATACTTTATCCAAAAATACATTATTTGAATAAAATTAAATTTGTATTTTAGCCAGCAGAAATTGTCAATTCTGACCTAAATACCTCAATACCTAATGTAAACTAAACCCCTAAAGATTAAAATTTTATAAAAAAATACTAACTTTTTTAGTTTAGTAAAATCTTATAATAAAACCTTTTTTTTTTATATTTAAAATCCTAAATAATTTAATAATATTTAGGAGTTTAACAGACGCATGGGTATATTTTATTATTATAATAATCACGTTATTTGATTTGAACAAATAACCATCTTATCCGTAATAAGACGCTCTACCTTTGAGCTAAACGTGAGATAAAAATTATTCTTAAAATTCTAATTATTATTATTAATTATTTAATATATAAAAATACTTACTAAAGAATAGAGTTTATTGAATCTTTACCTCCTACCTTACTAATCTCATCTAATATAAAATTAAATATTATAAATTTATCACGAGAGAAAAAGCATTATTAATATACTTATTAGTTATCGGCAATGACTACGTATTTAAAATATTAAAAATTTTATTTTATAAAATAAAATTTTATAAAATTAAAGTCAATTACGTATTTTGATTTGATTCATATTTAATAATGTCCCAATATTCTTCAGATTTTTTATTAAAATCTTCCTCTTATAAATAATTTATTTATATAAAAATTTTAATTTAAATTTCAAGTATTATTTAATTACAAATTTGTATTTAATTGATTAAATGAGAATAAAAATATAATTAAACTCTCAGGTTGATTTTAATAACCAAGGACTTTTAAAGACTCACAGAATTATATTTTATTATAAAAAAATTTTTTTTTATTAATAATGTTATTTACAAATATATTTGAAAAATAACATTATAAGGGGAGTTGTTTATTTTTGAGTACGATTTAAAATCAAATCTAGCCAATATATTAAAAATTTTTAATATTATTGAATTTAAGCAATAAAAATAAAATATTATATTTTTTCAATTTAATCTCTTATTATAAAAATAAAAAAAAAAATTTTTTTTTTTATTTTCAACTTTTTATATATCTTAATAAGTAAAATAATTAAATAAATCATAATTTGAAAAAGATTAAAATAAACCATTATTATTGGCTCGATGCCAATAAATATTGGCATAATAAACTTTTATATTAATTTTATTATAAAGGTTAATAATCTATAATATATTTCTAATCTTTTCCTACTAGTTGGTTAATTTGTACAAAGATTCTAATTTTTTTTTTTAATTTTCAAAATTTCCACGTAATTAAATAGATTCCTTATATTATTTTATTATTCTTATCGATTTATTTATATAAAAACACCAAGAAACAACATTCATTAATTATATAAAATCACCTTATCATCGCCTATGTCCACGAAAAAAATTATAAATAATTATTTCAAATTTAAATTAAAATTTTTGAAAAATAAATTTTATATATTAATTAAATAATTTTACAAATAGGATAAAAAAAAAAGTTAGAAAATAAATTCAATCTCCTTGGTTTAAATTTATATATCCTTATATGAAAACGGAGTAAATATTTAACGACATTGTCCATTATTTAAATTGAATTTAAAAAACAATTACATAAAATAAACACTTTAAAGGTATTTTCGAAATTTTAACCATCAGTTCTCCATTTTTTAATTTATAAAAACATTTAAGAATACTTAATAAAAGTTATAAGATTCGAACTTATAGCATAAAACATACTACCACTATCAAATTTTTAATTTTTTGTTATATTAATATGTAATTAATTTATATTGTCTAAAAAAGATTAGCTTAACTTTGTTGAGGCAGAGAATTGAATGAATGTGGAATTGGAGGACTATTAAGATTTCATTCTATTGACATATGAGCTCTAGATAATAAAGCTCTAAGATAATCAGTGTTAAATTCTGGATAATATCAAATATTTCTACTTGCATATGCTCCATACACTAATTGAATATATAATGCATATAAGAAAATGACTGAAGCTGCTACTGAGATTACAGATCCAAAACTTGAAACATAATTTCATCCAGCATAAGCATCAGCATAATCACTTATACGACGTGGCATTCCCTGTAGCGAACTGGCAATAAAATAAATAATAATAAACTTTTATGATATTAAATTAAAAAAAAAAAGTTAATACGCATAAAAATTTATAGCGGGTTTGAATAAAATAATTTGGATCTAAAAACAATATTTGTGTCAATGTATTTATTGATAGTAACTTTAGAAATATTTAAATCTTGAACTGCAGAAACACGACTATCGTAACATTTAATAAATTCTTTTGTAATAGCATCATAAACATAAACTTTTTTACTCATAGGATTATTAGCCCCTGTTTTGTCTTTATACATTTGTTCTATAAATTCTTTTGATTTTGGTTTTCCAAACATAGGATTTAATTCACCTATCTTAGATTTACTCATTTTATTTAAAGAATTAGAACTATGTTTTTTAGATCAAAATGGATTTAATTCACCAGAGAATAATTGGCTAAGTTTTTTTTAGTCTCATCAGATAGAGGTTTACCTTTTCTAAATTCAGCTATTAATTTTTTAGATTCTTCAGAATGTTTAAAGCCCGGAATTTATATTTAAAGTAGGTTTATACAATTTAAAATAGTATTCTTCTTTAGCTAAAATATTAGATTTAGATTGTAAACCAGTTTCACCTAAAATACATAAAATAACAAGGGAAAAACAAGGATGGCCATATTTTAAAATTGAGTTTGAAATGTGTCTATTATCTATTAATCGTGAAGGATAATAATTAGCGAATCTTTTACTTAAATCATGAGCACTTCCTAGTATTTATTAAGACGAGACATTAAAGATAATACTAAAGATTTCCCTTCAGGAGTAAGATGCTCTTTTTTAATCATTAAATCTATAATTTTTATTCAGATATTATAGTTATAATATTTAAAACTACTGTGCAATAATGGGTATTTAGATAAAAGAGGAAGAATGTGATTAAAACAATCTACATAAGATTCTACAGCGTAATTAAAGCCTGAACCTGACTTAGTAATTCTACCTACACCAAAATTATCTTTTATTGCTTCAAGTAGTTCTAAATCACGAGAGTGTTGAGTTATAAAAAATCTTGCTCTAAAAGAATTACCTAGAGGTCCACATGTAAATGATCCTTCTCCTGTAATAAATCCTGCTAATCAATAGGGATTTATTGGTTTTATATTTAATTTAGTATCTGGTCTAGGATGTGTTTTTATATCCGGGAAAGCTTTCGATAATTCTTTAGAAAGTCCTAAATTTAAACCTGCTTTAATGCTAATTATTTCAGTTAAACCTTTTAAAGTAAGATGCTCTTTAAGAATAATAATATTTATAATTTTTTCTCACAATAAGAAATCATTATATTTTTTTTTGTTAGAATAGGATAAGTATTAAAATGAGGAATAATGTGGGTAATTATATCTTCAAGTTTTACGACGTAAAATAGGCTGTATTATCTTTATTATTTACCGTTATATAACCTATTCCATTAAAAAACTTTTGTATTTCTATTAAAAGGTAAATCTTTAATATGTAAACCTATTTGAAAAGATGGTTTTACTTGTCACCCTAAAGAGTAATCACTTCGTTTATTAACTGAAATAACAAAGCTTCCTTCCGCATCAGTAAACCCAGTAACATTTCAAGGATTTAATGTACTTTTGGGTTGAGAATTAGAATCAGTACTAAATTGTTTATTTTTTATGGTGAAACTGTTTTTTAACGGTATAAAACCACGTGAATTAAATAACTAACTGGCTAATACATTGTTTACCATTTATTGAATTATGCAAAAGATAAATACCGCTAACAGATTTATGATTCGTTAATATTTTATTTTTATCTTCTGAAAGATTTCTGTAAATAAAGGTTTAGACTTTAATTTATTTACATCCAATTTATTTGAATTTACCATATTATGATTAGGACTAATGGTAATTAAATTGTCATTATCTGCATAATTATTATCCGATGATTCCTCATCTTTCTCTGGATCTTCCTCAGGATTTTCATTAGAAGGACCACTATGAAAAAAATAGGAATTATACTTAAATTTATTATTTTTATAATTTAATAGCAAACTAGTTTGATTATATTTTATAGAATCCATTAACCAGTTTGGACTATATCTTTATCCTTAAAGGATAATATTGTGTAGTCTCTGAGGATTCCAATATATTCTTTAATTAGATATTTTAAAGGATTTCCTGCTGATTCTTTTCAAATAAAATTTATTTAAAAAATTCCAGCATATAAATAAATTCATAATAATATTACTATTATACGGGCCTACTAAATTAGTATGACCTAAGAAATGTTGAGGAAAGAATGTGACATTACAAATATATAAAATAGAAATCTAAATATGCTATTTATATTGGACTATATCATCATTGATAAAGCAATGTTTTTTCGTGTAGTCTCTAGGGATCATGATTAAACCTGTGACCCTGCTGATAATTTAAGATTGTAATTAATTTTTATTAAAAAGTATTTAATCTTTAAACTTCCCAGCATTTAGAAAAAATTGGTAGGGGCTAATGTTAATTATTCTTACGACTGGTTGATTGAAGTATTCAATCTTCACCTAATAAAGTAATTCAATTACCAGTGTCAACATTATTACCAATAGTAGTATGCCTAACTTTAAAATGTTGTCTAGCTGAATTTAAAGAAGGAAAAATTAGTTCTTGATTTGCTTTATTATAACAAAAACTGTTTTTCCTCCAATACCATATTGTTTAGATAATATTCCTTTTAAGCCTTTAGAAGGATGAGAACGAGTTCGATAAAATTCTTTATTCCCATCACTAATTGCTTTTTTAGTTTCAGAAGAAGTCACATAGCCAAATTTAGGATGATTTTCTTTACTAAACAATTTTTTGAATTTTATAATAGTTTCTTCGGAATGTTTTAAACCTGACGAGTTAGCTGCAACCTTAAGAATATTTTACTCAGGATTGTAATAATCTATTCATTTTTGTTCTAATTTAACGCAAGTACTCAAATCTTTATTACAAAATTCTAATATAGCTAAAGAAAAGTTTTCTAAACCGTGTTTTCTCATAGACCGAGTAATTACAATATTTGTTTGTTTATCGCTATTTGCGTTATAAAAATGTATAGCCATTCTTCTAGATAAATTAACACTACTACCTACATAAAGATAGTTAGTGCTTTTATTAATAAACAAATTATTTATTATTCAACCTAAAATAAAAATTAATATAAACCTTTAAAGAACTTTTTCAACAAAAGGAATGAAATTTTATAAATCTAACTTTTTTAATTTATAGGTGTAATTGATATAATTTTTCAATCTATCCCTTTTAGATTAATCATTCGACCACTATCTAAAATATTATTTATTGTAATCCATTCTACATTAAAATACAATTTGGCTGAACTTATAGATTTAAAAATTAACATAACATTTTTATCATTAAAAAACAAAATATAATGTTCAATAAATATGTTTTTATTATTTTCAATTACTTTTATAATATATTTACCTTTAAATGGTTTATTGGTCTTAGTTTTAATTCTAGCAATAATGGGTTTAATTCTTATATTTAAATCAGATGCTAGTTTAAAAAGTGAAGAGTAAAACACTGTTTTATTATCCTTTAAATGAACAACTTCAAAACCTATATCAGGGTGAACAATACTTTTTTTCGTCAAATAATAAGATTTATTATATAAATCTAAATTTAAATTTTCCCTATAAGGGTAACAAGCAGATTGAGGTATATAAAAACTAACATTGCTTAAGTAACCCCTATTTTTATAACTCAAATCTACTTGTTTAAGATTTACAAAGAATCATGTTCTCTTTTAAGATTCATACCGGAAACTAATTCTTTAATTTGGTTTAATCCACTCTCTGTTAAATGAGCTTTATCTTTAATTAAATAAGCTATTTTACAAAAATCTAAGAAATCTAAGTTTTTTGTTCCAACAACAGGATTATTTTTAAAAAATGGTATAATAATATTTAATATGTTGTTAATATCTGTTACAACATAACAAACTGCCGATTTATTTGAAAAAGGCTTTAGGTAACCGCAACCAAAGAATCCTACCAGTTTTTCAATTAAAAATAAATCACGAGAATGTTGACCAATTGCAAATCTTAATTGAACTGAATATCCAATTTTGTATTTATCAGTTTTAAATAATGCTACATAAAAAGAACCTTCCCCGGAAGTAAAACCAGCGACTCAATAAGGAGATAAACTTTCTGTAACTTGAAATTTTATTCTTTCTATTGGAATAATATCTGTAAAACTATTAATTAAAGATGTTGATAAACCCTTATTCATACTAGCTTTATGGGCTAATATTTTGTTTAACCCTTCTTTATTTAAATGTTGTTTATTTTTTACTAAATCCACTACAGAACTAAATAGAATAAAATCTGTTATTTTTTGAGTGATTAAAGGATATTTATTAAAATGAGGAATAATTACATTAACCAAATCTTTTAATTTAGTTACAGTATAACTTACAGAGTTATGATTCTTATTTGATTTGATAAAACCTACGCCAAAAAATGATCTAATTTGAATTAACAAATCATGATCTTTAGAATGCAATGTGATATTAAAAACAAGCTGAGTTTCTCAACCTACTTTCAATTTAGTGGTTTTATAAATAAGCACAGAAAAAGAACCTTCTCCATCTACAAATCCTGTAACTAAATTAGGGTCTAATCTTTTTGAAATAGTAGAATAATATCTATTTTTCAATGAAGATTGATAATTAATAGACATTATATTATTTGTTTTATTAAATATAGAATTAGTTACTATTAAATTACTGTTATATACACCTGATTTATTCTTTAAGCTTTTGTAAATATCCCTTTTGCTGGCTTTAACATCACTAAAAATAATTATAAAATTATTTGGGTCTGGAAATTTACCTGAATTAGGTGATCCATTAGGTTTATTATCAGAATGAATAAATCTATTTTCTTTATTAAGGTTTTTATTAATTTTTAATAATAAAAAAAAAGATGAACTCAAGAATACCAATTTAAAAAAATTAACCCCAATAAATAATACTCAGAAATGTAATTTAGCTAAGTTAAATTCATAAACTAAACCTATTATTTTAGGCATTCAAAAATATCAAGCAGCAAATAATGCAAATACTGCACCCATAGATAATACGTAATGAAAATGCAACTAATAATATAGTTGTGGACTATCTCTTTACCTTTAACAATTTACTATTCACCTTTATACAATAGATACTTATTAACAAAAGGAACCTTATATCATAAAGGATTATCATATTTAATTCAATCTATCATAAAGTCTGAATATATTTTATGCTCTACACTATTTCTAGGAGATGTTTTATATTTTCTAATTTCTATAAAGGATTTAATTTTTGTTACTCTATAAAATTTCATATCACAAAATAATCTATTATGCATAAAATAATCATATATGAATAGCATATTATTTACATTTTGAAATTTAAATGCAATAGATGAAAAATCTTTAGAACTACCTGATTTAGAAGATTTTTTACGATTAAGAACAGTTGGTTTACAATTTAATATAGTATTATCAAAATTTAGTTTAGATGCATATTCACTATATTGAAATTCTAAATTACATTCTATTCTATTACCAGCATAATTAAATACTATACTACCATCAGTATCAACTAAGCCTGCAAAATAAGGATCATACAAACCAATGTTATAATTAGCTTCAATATAATCTATATTATATAAACAACAAGCCTCTTTAAACCCAGGTACTTTTAATCTAATTAAACCATTAAGATTCTTGACAATATGCATCATAGTTTCTTTGGTAGAAACTATATACATTGAATAAGGTTTATTTTTATCTGCTATAATTTTTCCCATATGTAAATAATCTTGTATCCGCGTTAATATTCTAACATCTCTATTATGTAGTTTAATTCTAATTTGTTTAAGAACTCTTTTATTATTAATAGTTCTAATATCAAAATTTCCGTCACCATCTATTACACCAGCAAATCAATTTCAAAACTTAGAATCTTCATTAGGTAATTGACGTATAGTCTCTGAGAATCCTTTGCAGTTTTCTGCTGATTGTATACTCATAGGCTCTGAACCTATTGTAATATCATTATTTTGACTACTTAAAAGAATATTATTTCTACTGGCATCTAATTTATAAAGATAAAACGTATTAATAAATAGTAAATAATACACAAATAATATAGTTCCCAGCATATAGTCAATTGCAAAATAATTATTAGTTGAAGATAAATTATTCTGGCCCATTTGAGCGACTACGTAATAAGTCAATGAAGTACACTCAAGATTCACATACAGCACTGCTCACGCAGTGGATCGGACTATAACTTATCTAATAATTTAATTTAATAAACTTTCGATTGTCACGTTTAGTCTCTACGGAGCCCTATCGATAATAAAATATTAATTTATTAACTAAGGTTTCCACGGTATTACCTTACGCGGAGAGAAGACCTTAGAGGTCATAATTACCCTATTAAATTTTCCGCATTAAGAAAACACATAAGGCTTTACCGTTAGCAGTTAAAAATATAAATACCGAAAAATGTATGAATTTTTTCACGGTGACAAGACCACAAGACACTTACTTAATATTTTGACTGATAAATTTATTTAAAGACTCTAACTTTTCCCCTAATAAGGGATAGTTAGTACAATGTTCTACTATTTTAGCTAAAACCTCTTTTTTGTAAACTTCTAAAAAATAGAAATTACCATAAGGCTTACGAACTTTATTTGATATTTCAAAATACTGTTTTATTGCCTCTATTAAATAAACATCATCATTTTGTCCTATTGAAAAAGAAGTTAATCCCGTATTACGAACAGAAAAACAACCTTCCGCTTCTATAAAACCTGATAATCAACTCGCAAAGTAAGTAGGAACCTTAAAATTAATATTAACCTCTATAATAGCCAATTGCTCTTTAAATTTGTCATCTCTAGAAGATAAGTATTTTTCTACCGAAGTTTCAGCTAAACATATTTTTAAGAATGCCAGTTGACAGATTTTCTTTGAAGTTAAAAGAGGATAAATATCAAAAATTTTTATTATTTCAATAATTTCTTCCTTTTTATTTACAACTCAAATTACATCAGCCCCTTTACCTGTAATTCTAACAGTTCCACCTACGACTTTAGCAATCTCAACCAACATATTATAATTAGATTTAAGATAAGATAATTTAATAACTAGTCTGTATTGTAAGGATTGTTTACGTAAATGGTTTATTTGAATACTTCCATCTCCGTCCATTAGTCCTACTCAAAACATTTTGATATACTCTTCATAGTCATTAATATAAGGTAAATCATTATAACTCCCATAATTAGGATTATGAAGCCCTTCATTATTACTATTATTAAATCTAATACTAGTTGTACTAAATAAGAGTAGATCAATTATTCTCAGACGCGGTATCTTATTTATCATAAATAAACTAAATAATAGAATACTTATCCCTAAAAATATAAAAGTATCATGGAATGCAATATCCAGAGACGCATTGGCTAAGACTACTCCACTCACTAATAAAAAAAAATATTCATTAATTTTTTAATCTTTCATAACTAAACACATAATCAGCATAAGTACCTCCTAGTTTAGCATATTTTTTAATTGTACTATGATTTATACCTAAAGCTCTTTGAGCTTCCATAACTCCATCATATTTGCATAAAAAATTTTTATTTATATCATACACAAATATTGCTTTTTTAATATAATTATTCTTATTAATCTCTTCTATTAATTCATCACATTCTTTTAATACTCAATTTGAGATTAAAGGTATATCTGAAATAGAATAAGGTATATTTTCTAAATAGAAATTCTCCTCTAAATATATATTTTTTTTTTTATAACATCAACTATAGTTGAATGATTGGATTTAATTGATTTAGCTAAAGTTAATACGGAAGGAAAAATTACTAATAATTCTTTAAAAGAATTATAAATATAAACAGGATAAGCAGAATTAGCTTCAATTATCCTTACTTTAGTCTCCATAGAATGATTTTTATTATAAAAAGGATTATTTTCACCTGTTAAAGCTTTAGATATTAAACCTTTAGTAACATCACTATGAACTCTATTTTTAGCCAGTTCTGATAATAATTTTTTAATTTCCTCCGTATGTTTATAACCTAAAGAAGAATAACCCTGTTTTAATACATTATAATACGGCAATACAAATGTTATAAAATAAGTTTCTCTAATTGTTAAAAATTTAGGTTCTACATACTCCAGTATTAATAACTTAAAATTAGATTGATCATATTTTAATAAACCTTTAACAATAGGCATGTTAATGTTTTGTTTACTTTTTAAAAAAGGAGTATTAAGATAATTTTTCATTCTAGAAGCTAAATTAATAGAACTTCCTATATAAAAAACTAGATTTTTTTTTTTGGACTATATCTTATTGTTAATTAACAATATCTGCGTCTAGTCTCTGAAAACCCTTGGTGATTAAACTCAATGGTTTTGCTGATTATAAATATTTAATTTATTTAACTTCCAGCATATAGCAGAATTTAAGGAGAACTAAGTGGATAATTTAAAGCATTAAACTTTAAATTATTAGTTAACACTTTATAACTACAATAACTAAATAAAGTATCAAATATAAAGACTTTCCAGTCTTCTCAAGGCGGGTTGCCTTGGATCTTTAAATATAAAATTTATTAATCTTTTAATTTTTCATAACTAAACTAATCGTATAAATACCTCCTACTTTAGCATATTTTTTTCTTATTCATTTTTTTTAAATATATTTTTTTTTCTTTTATAACATCAACTATTGTTGAATGATTAGATTTAATTAATTTAATGATATTGTGTGTAGAAAGGCTTTAATCACCACAGACACAGGTGAGCTTCTCCTTAATTTCCTACTAATAGGGATAAATATTATATTTGCTACTCCAAATATTATATTTGTTAACTCGAATAAAACCATAAAGGTAGAAAGAAAAGCGTATTATACCTCGAGTAATGTATAATATCTATTTTATTCTTTTAGAATAAATTTAAAAACCCACATAAGTACTATGTTATTATAAAAATTAGTTATTAATAGTAGAAATCAATTTATCTAATTTACTTCTATGTTCCAAACTAGTTTTATGAAAACCCAAATGCATAATTTCTAATATTTCTTTTCAAATTAAAAAATTATTAGCTTTTAAGCACATAGAAGGTAAAGGATACTTAAGAAAAAACGGTAAAATTATTTCATAATTTTTTTATAGGATGATACTTCATAATTAAAACAAGAACCAGTTTTATAAATATTTCCTGTACCTAAATAAGAAACAAGTAACTCTAGCAAGGATAAATCACGTTTATCTTGAGTAATAAAAAATCTAGCTCTGTAAGCTTTAAGTTTTATACTATAAGGTGAAGCAGAAAATGAACCTTCAGCTGCAACAAATCCTACTATTCAATAAGGACTAGATATTGAAGTTATTTTAAATTCCAAATCAGAAGTATTTACCGTTATATGTTTAAATTCCGTAAATAAATAATTTTATTCTTTTAATAAATCTTGAGCTTTTTCGTTAAATCCCTTATTAATTAAAGGTTTCATTTTTAAAATTAAGTCTAATCCTTTTATAGTTAAATGTTCCTTTCTACCCGTCATTTCAGCAATTTTACTTCATAAAATAAAATCTTTTCGTTTTTGAGTTATTAAGGGGTAAATTATAAAATGGGGAATAATGACTTTTAGTATATCAGAAATTTTATCTAGAGCGAAATATGCTCTGTTTGATTCAGTACTAACAACCCCTACTCCCCCCAAAAAATTTTTGAATCTCAAGTAATAAGGGCATTCCTTTAATTGAAACAAAGATTTGAAACCTTACTCTAACCCTACATTTAAGTTTACTTTCAGCTCTTGATGTAATAGATACTAAAAAGTTTTATTCACCATCACAAAATCCTGTAACAAACCAAGGATCTAACGAACTATTATTGGCCTTTTGCGTAGAATAAAATCTTGATAAAAGAAGTTTATTAAGCCCCGTATATCGGAATAAAAATGGGAAAGAATGACCATTAATTTTATTAATTAAACACCTGATTTGTCTTTTTGTTCTTTTAAAATATTAACTTTATCTTCTTTAAAGTTATAATATGTTATTAAAGGATTTAAATTTTTTGTATTATCTTCTTTTTTAACATTAGAAGTAGAATAAACACGCAAAGTTAATTTAGGATAAAGATTAAAATAGTTATTTAAATTAAAGAATGAATTTTTATTTAATGGACTATATTTTCCCTTAATATTAAGGGTATTACGTCTAGTCTCTGAGGTCTTTACAAATTTGTATGATTTTTTTATAAAGTTACCTGATGATTGTTCAAAATTAAACATTTTAACTAGAATTAAATAAATACCTAGTAATGTAATTGTCAGAAGTTTCCATCATATAGTAATGATTAAAGGGAGAACCAAGTGAAATTTTAATCCTCCTAATGTAAACATAAATATGAAACCTAGGGCGAATAATAACGGAGTATGAAAATGTAAAGAACCTCCATAACAAGTAGCTCAGGGTAAGGCCTTTGGTCATTCCAGACATCTAGTTGGCTTTATATTTCATAAAAGTAGGGATAAATATTATATATGCTTTTATTTAAATGCTTGTTTAAGGCATTGTCTATTTCTAGTAAACTGGACCATTCCTTTCGATTTCATATAATTTAATAAATATATAAATTACTTAGAAAAAGTACGGCGTCTGGCCTCTACGCTTTTAAATAAAAGTGTCGTAGTTAACACTTTTACTAAATATACTCTCGTATATCTAATTATACTTTCGTATAACAATTTAGTTCGACGATAATCTTTAATTCATTATTTATTCCTAATAAAGATGTCCCTCGAGTTTGCCGTATTAACAATTAATCTAGTTTATAGTAGTAAATCTAGATTTTATTCTATACTTAGGTCCTAAAAATTTATAAAGCATAGTATTATGAATATATGGTAGCATATTATGTAAATTCTTTTTAATAGATTTACTTTTAATGTACAAAAGAGAATAATTATCTTGTTTATGAATACTACATTCTAAATCAAATTTAATCATTAATACGTTAATAATAAATACTAATTCTTCTATTGTAAAACATTGAGTTTGTATTGTTATACCTGAATTATAAGTTCCATCTCCGCAAATTCAATGAACTAAGGCTTCTCAAGTCAATATTTCATATAGATTTTTAGGAACAATTTTTTTACCTTCAAAATAAAATAAATTATATAATTTAGTTATACATGGTAAAGTTCTAGTTGTAAAACTTAAGCCATAATGCACCTTTTTATGTAAAATAGCTTTAGTAACAAAAGGACCTTTAGAACAATAATGACTTAATTGAAAAAAAACATAATAAAGATATTCAAATTGTCCGTATTTTTGTTTAAATTGTAATCTAGCATCTCCTCCTTTATTAATTTTATGTATATTAGCATCAGAAAGAAGAATACCTATAAAAACAGATATTTTATTTAGAGGTATTTCTATTAAACCTCGTTCATTATAAGTAAATCTAGGAGAACCTACAGTTGAAGACAAATTTGATCCGTATAAAACTAAACGAGTATCTTCTGAGCTTATAATATTATGCATTAATAATTTAATTTTTTTAATTTCATTTAATCCTTCTTTAGTTAAATGAGCTTTTTGCTTAATTAGATATGCTGCTCTAATTCAAAGATTAAAATTTTCAATTTTTTTTCCTTGTAATTTATATTTATTAAAAAAAGGAATAATAATATCATTTATACTAATAAAATCTTTTACTGTAAAATTAAAAGAATTTTTAACTCTTGTTATTTCTCCACAATTTAAAAGCATAGAAATACTTTTTAATAATTGAGGGTTATCAAGAGGTAAATTTATAGAAAAATTTAAATTTACATTCTCTCCTAATTTATGTTTTTTACTTTTAATAATTAAAATAAAAAAACAGTCAAAAGCATATTTATTTATAAACTCAATAATTAATTCAGGATTTACTTTACTGGTTACTGTACTATATTGCCTTCGGCCGGCAGTTACCTGGCCGGCTTTTAACATTCATCCGGACGTCACAGGCGCCCCAACATTTAAACCATTTAAAGTATTAAAACTACTATTAATATTTCCCTGAGTATAGAAAGAAGTAAGTAAAACCTTACCTTTATTGTATTTGGTCATTAATCCCTTACTAAAGGGGAGATACAACCAGCTAAATATTTTAATTCCTGTAGGAACTGCAATAATTAATGTAGCTGCAGTAAAATATGCTCTTGTATCCACCAAAATGAAGTTATTAAAACTAATAATTTCATTGGACTATGCCTTATTCTTGACTATAGTTACTAAGATTAGTAAAATAAATACTGTAGGGTATATTTATATTATATAATCAAGATTTTTTCGTTTAGTCTCTGAGGTTATAATAACCTGCAAGTAATACCAACCAACTTTATATTTTATATTGGAATAAATAAGTGGTCTTTATATAGGTGTTTCCTTGCATATAGAAAAATAATCATTCGTATTATTTCTAAAAGAACGACATGGAAATATCTAGTTATATTCCTAATTTATACTTCATTGAATTTTCTTCCCGTATTCATTTCTGATTTAATTTTAAGAATTTTTTCTAAACCTTCATTTGTTAGATGAGATTTATCATTAATTAATTCGGCAACTCTACAAAAATCTAAAAAATCCTTTGATTTGGCTCATAAATTAAATTTACTAAAAAAAGGCACAACAATATTAAAATTATCGGTAAATTTAGTAACATTAAATTTTACAACAGGATCCTTAGTACTTACAAGAACATTACCACAATTTAAATAATTTTTAATAACTTCAAATAAATTTACATCCCTTGAATCTTGAGTTAAAGTAAACCATAAACTTACAGCATAACCCGTCTTATTCTTAGATTTTCCAACCGAAACAAAAAAGAAACCCTCCGCACTAGTAAAGCCTGCTAATCAACTAGGATCAGCTATAATTTGATTACTAATAAGAAGTCTTTCAACCGGCATGACGCCAGGAAAATTTTGTTTTAATACTAATGATAAACCTCTATTCATACTTGCTTTTATATTAACAATTTCTATTAACCCTTCTTTCAAAAGATGTTTACCCTCATTAATTAATTTTAGAGCGGATTTGAATAATAAAAAGTCTGCTTTTTTTTGAGCTAATAAGGGGTACTTTTCAAAGTGGGGAATAATAACTTGTATTAAATCATTTAAGCTTAATACACGATAAACAACTCTATCTTTGGTAGCTTCACTAATTTTACCTACACCAAAATACAATTGCATTTTCTCCAATAAAGCTCTATCTTTTTTATTAACTAAAATAGAAAAAGAATGTAAAACACCTCACCCCGACTTAGAAACTGCACGTTGCACCAATAAAATGCTAAAAGAAGCTTCACCATCCGAGTATCCTGTTATAAACCAAGGGTTTAATTTAGTTATCTCGACTGGTTTTGAATGTAATTTCTTCAAACCAAAATTAGATTTTTTTTTGAATAGATTTAATTCTAATTTTTTTTTTTAAGTTCATTTGTTTTTTTTTAATGTTTAAATTGTTAACGAGGACAGAAATTTATAAAATGATAAAGAAAAGGCAAATTTTACCCAAGTAGGGTGGGGGGGGGGAGTTCTGAATATGATTTATTACTGCCTAAATTGCCTGCATATTTAGAAAGTTAAAGAATAATTATTTTTACAGAACCAATTTCTACCTAGTTAAACCAAAGAAGATACCAAAATTTCGACATTATTATAAAAAAAAAAATTAATTTTCTTAAAATTTTATTGTAGTTGTTAAGTTTCACAAGATTTGAATATTTTTATGTATTGTTGGGAATTTATTTAAAATTAATTAAAATTGAATCATGCATGTAAGGATATACAAGATCTGTTACAGTTTTAACAGATTTAGCTAAAATGTAAATTCGGAAATTATCATTGGCTTTATGTACAGAACAACTAATATTATATTTTTCTATTAAATAATTTTTTAAACGATTAACTTCTGCACGAGTAAAACTATCAGTGCAAATATATAATCCCCGACTAGTTCCAAATGATCCATCTTGACAGATTCAATGAGCCAAAGCAACAGGAGTTAAAAGAGATAAATCTTCAGGAACTACTTTAATTTTGTTTATGTAAAAAACATTATATAATTCAGTTATCATAGGCAAAGCTTTAGATCAAAAATTAAGAGACGTATACATTTTTCCTGTTCTTTTGTCCGTGTAAGATTGTTCCCTGTAATTTGAAGCTATAGCTGATAAAGTATTAAATAAATGTAAGAAATAATCTTTATTATTTATACCTTGTGTAAAGCCAAATCTAGCATTTTTACCTCTAGGAGGTAATTCCAATTTACCGTCACCTAAAACAGATCCAAAGACAATTTCTTTTATGTAGTTCATATCTTCACCACCTTTTTGATCTATACTACTTACTTCAAGCTTTGTACCTTTTTTCAAATTATCTTTTAAATTATTGCTTTGAGAATAAAGAATTAGAAATTACCTAAATTTATCTAAACCTACTGAATACTTCTGTGTATTTTATTCATACTTAATTTTATTTAAATTTTTCTTCTAGACATTTAATAACATTGGCCAAGATAGTTAACAAATAACTCTAAACACTCCAACGCTTCCTTCATATCCTTTTCACAGAAAAAGGAAGAGCGATTATGTAAATGATTAAATTATTTATTCATCCCATTTTCTATTTTTATTCATCCCATTTTTTATTAAAAGAATTTGTTTATACTCTTCTTCAGTTAAATGACCTTTACCTTTCATTATGTTAGCAATACTAACGAAGTCTGAAAAATCTTGGGTTTTTACTCCTTCAATAGGGTACTTATTAAAGAAAGGTATAATATTATCCAAAAGAATATTAAGCTTCTCACAAATATAATAACTCATGTTCTCATTTAAAGGTTTATAATAACGACCACCCCAAAATATTTAACAAAACTTTTGATTAATTCTTCATCTCTTACATGCTGTGCTATTTTAATAAAAATACTTACTTTTTTACTAGAAGAACGAGCATGAGCAAAAAAACATCCTTCACCAGACATGAATCCCGCCATTCACATTCCATGAGGAATTGTTTGATCTTTAATTTCCGGACGCAGAATAGGAGTTACCAGAGGGAAAGATTCTTTAAGATTATTATTTAATCCTAAATTTATACTGGCTCGTTTGGCAATTAACTCTTCTAACCCTGACAATGTAAGATGTTTTTTGGGTTGAATAAAATCCAATAAAGCCTTACGAAATAGCAGATAATCTGCTTTTTTTTGAGTGATTAAAGGATAAGCATCAAAATGTGGAATAATAACATTTACTAGATCTGAATGACCATTTACCATAAAAATACATCGATCCTTATGGATTGTTACACTTCCTATTCCTCCGAAAAATTCAGAAATTTTATATAAAAGATTTAGATCTTTTTTATGTAAAACAATCTGAAAACAAGCAACTACACTTCAACCAAGGCGGAGCCTTGATGATTTAGAAATACTTAATACAAAACTACTTTCAGCATCAGAGAAACCTGTGATAAAGTAAGGATGTAATCTAAGGGTTTGCAGAATAGAGCTTTGGTTAGGTAGATCATCAGTAAACAATCTTTTTTGAACTGTACTAAAATAACTAGAAGTAAATTTAAACATGAATTGTTGATTAAGAAATGAAGTAAAAATTAATAATACAACTAGAATTGTGGAAATCATATCTAAACCTACTGAATACATGTGATGCAAAATGTTAAAGGATATTCCTCATATCCTCCCGCATAGTATTATAAATATGCGCTCCTTTCACAAAGAGAATCGGACTATATCTTCATCTTTCAATTTATAACATTAAGGGAACGCAGATCCTGTTTTATTTGTCATAATACTACTATTATTAATTTGTTTCTGCAATTTTTTTACTTCAACTAATCCTTCCTTAGTAAGATGTAATTTATTAGAAACCATATTATGGATGGTTAATCATTTATTGAAAGAAAGGGCTTTTTTAGTATATAAAGGGAACACTTTTAAGTAAGATATTATATCATTCATTGATTTAAATCCTGTAGCTGTGTAACGATAAACACCGTCGGTTTTTGATCTAAGAGTTACTTTACCAAATCCAAAAAGATCTCGTACGTAATGAAGGATATTACTATCCTTCTGATAAAGTATATAACGCATTTTTATAACACAACCTAATGAATACCTTGCATTGGATGTAATGGATACATTAAAACAACCTTCAGCATCGGTGAACCCAGATAATCAAGCATCTTGTAATGTAACTAAAACAGCAGTATTAATAAATATAACTTTATTTACCTCAAACCGGTTATTTAAAACTTTGATTCACAAAGCTAACTGTTGGATTCTGTGAGTAAGAGCTAGATTCCCATTAAATAAAAAAGCTAATAGTAGAATATGTGAAGGATTATCTACAATTAACCTATAGAAGTCATTTTTGTTCCCACTTTTTCCTTGTGGAAAATGCTTAACAGTACCAATCCCTAACTTTTTATGGATGTAGAAAAGGATAGCACTTTCCTTTTGAGTAAGAACAAACCGTACTCTTGTACCCTCTGCATAAGTTTGAATAGCACCATCTCCTTCGACAAAACCAATAAATCAAGTTAATCAGTCATCGGATAAGTGTTGCGCAGAATTTCCAAATAACGTATTATAATACAGACGAAATCCCGAAAAATTGAAAGATGTTTCGCGTACAGCCTCTGAAGCACTCTGTGTTTCACAATTGTGTAGGGACAGATTGCCTGCTAATTGGGTATAGCTAATAGAATTTTCACCGTTCAAGGTATCTATTAGCACTAAACCGTTCCAGCACACAGCGAAATAAATAATATAAAACCTAATATCACTAAGAGGCGAAGCCAAAAATCAACTTCACACCACGAATCCTAGAACTCCAATTGACATCATCGCGTAACTATATTTTGCATTGTAAAATATTATAAAGAATTAAATTTATTTTAATCTATTTGAATTCATCTCTAAATTTAATACCTTAATCTGATCTAAACCTTTTTGAGTTAAGTGCTGTTTTAACTCAATAATTAACATACATTTTTTAAAACAAATATAATCTTCTTGTTTTAAATTTAGAAGAGGATAATTATCAAAATGAGTTATTATTTTTCCTAATAAAGAACTAGTGTCTTGAACTATATAATCACACCTAGGCGTAGATAAATTAGATCTTAAACTTACTGCCCCACAATCGAAAAATTTTATAAATAATCTCATTAATTCTAAATCTTTACTATGCTGAGCTATATGAAATCTACAATACACTTTTTCTGATAATTTATAATCCTTCGCGGGTTTAACATAAACAGAAAATCCTCCGTCTCCGGCTACAAATCCCGATACTCATTGTGGGTTTAAGTTATTAGGTAAATTTATAATTGGTTTATCAGATGGTATTATATCAGGATAATGGGTTGAAACCTTTTTAGATATTCCTGTATTTATGGAAGCATAATAAGGAAGAATAGCTAAAAACCCTTTTTTAGTTAAATGTTCTTTATTTAAAATAATTTTTACAACTTTACATCATAATAAAAAATCCGCTCCTTTTTTAGAAATAAGGGGATATTTTGTAAAATGTGGTATTACAACATCATTTATATAATTAACATTAGTAACTCTATTAATTTTTAATATTGAACTTTAAAGTTCTATAAATAATTATCCGCGCTACATTAATGGGCGATGTTTAAATTATATTTTCGTGTAAAGGTGATTTAATTAAATATTTACGAAAATGGACTATATTTTAATAAACCTTGTTTATTTTTCTCGTGTAGTCTCTGGGGTAAAATAAAAATATTACCTGCTGATTATTATAAAAATGATAAAAATTTTATTCCCAGCATATAGAAAAATTTGTGAATGACTAATAATCTTAAACGTATAAAGCATATTTATTATTTCTCTAATTTTATAAAAGGTGGAAGGCTTTAACACTTGTCTTCTCCTTCCTTCACGAAAAATCGTGGATCGTACCCCGGCGTCACCGGAATTGGTTTGACAAAAATCCGCAATTGACATAAGCTAAGAATCCACACACTGATCTCATTTAAACATTTCTCCCTCTATTCATTCTAGATTTGATTTTTTTAATTTTTTCTAACCCATCTAAAGTTAAATGTTCTTTGTTCTCAATCAATTTAGCAACTTCACAGAAATCCATAAAATCTAAAGCTTTAACCCCACTTATTGGAAACTTTACAAAAAAAGGGATAATCTTTTCTTGTATATCCGAAAATTTATTAACTCTGAATTCACCTCTTTCTCTGTTTGATTCCTTATAATATTTTCCACAACCAAAGTAATCCGTTAACTTCCCCAATAAGATACCATCACGAGAATGTTGAGTAATTTTAAATATTAATCTGACAGCAAATCCTAGATTAGTCTTTGATTTATATACATCAACAAAAAAACAACCTTCCCCACTAACGAAGCCAGCTAATCAATTTAGATTCTCTATTACTGGATTTACAATTAAAGATCTTTCAACAGGTTTAACACCCATAAAAGCCAATTTTAGTTGTTCCGATAAACCCAAATTAATTGAAGATTTAATAGCTACAAGTTTTTTTATTCCTTCAATTGTTAAATGTTCTTTTCGAACTATTAAATTAAATGCTTGTTTAAATAATAAATAGTCAGCTAATTTTTGAGTTATTAGAGGATATTTATCAAAATGATTTATAACTAATTCTAGATCTTTAATAGATGAAATCCTATACTGAATAGAAAATTCTTCATGATTTGTAATATTTCCACCCCATAATTTTTGAATTGTTTTCAATAAAAAGATATCCTTTTTATGTAAAGTAATTGAAAATATTAATTCTACTGACCAACCTATTTTTCGTTCTTTAGATGGACGAATATTAATCATAAATGAACTTTCAGCATCACAAAAACCAGAAATATGAAAAGGATTTAATCCATGACTTGAATCAGTTGCGACCGAATGAAATAAGGATAAGAGAATCGAACGGACTAGTAGTCCATTTACTTTTATGTTCATATAGTGTTTTTTTAATAAAATTGTTAAAAAGGACAAAGTTTTTTAAAAATAAGAATAGCAAAGGCAAGTTTAGTACGGGGGGGAGTTCTGATTGTAACTTTTTTTATTGCCTTAATTGCCTGCGTGTGCGAAAAAGTAAATACTTGCATTAAAGATTAAATTTTCAAAATAATTTAAATTTTCTTGATGCAGCTTGAACTATATAAAAATTGCTTATTATTTATCTTTTATAAAATTAGGATTATATATGTTAAATGTTCTATTTAGTATTTTATCTTTTACTTAATAAAAACAATATTATTCTTTTCTTTATTATAAACGGATTTTCTTCTATCAGGTCTATGGTAAATATTACCAACACCAAAAAATTTTTGTATTTTATATAAGATCTCTTTATCTTTTTCATGTAAATTAATTTCGAATGAAATTCTTACTTTTGATTTTAAAGATTCCGATACTTCTATAATAACTGAAAAACAACCCTCAGCGTCTATAAATCCCGTGACCCAATGAGGGTCAAGTTTACCTTCAAATAGATTTGTAGAATAATATTTCCTTAATAATTTATTTATTTTTAAATGCGAAAAAAATATTGGACTATATATCAATCATTTAGTAAAATTGATTCTCCGCGTATAGTCTCTAAGGATATTACACATATTTACAATATGCCCTATACCCTGCCTATTATTAATCATTGTAATATCTTTAAAATCATTAGTGATAGTTAAGTTATTAGATCTTTCAGGCATATAGTGGAGTTTGTATTGACTATTATTCAGTTTAGGCTTACACAAATAAACCATTCCTAGATACTTTTCAAATAAATGAGAATGGACCATCTCTTTGTCAACTAAATAGTATAAAAACACTTTATTGTTAATAAATTTAGACATTAAACTTTATCTGATACTACCTTATTTCACTTAATCATAAAATTTCTTCAACTTTTACCTAATACTGAATTAGGTGTTGCACTATGAGCATGAAGTACTCTAAGTTCATAAAATTTATTAACCATGTGCAATCTAACCCGTTTTTCAGATCTGGAAGGATTAACTTTAAAATAATCATTAACTAATTTTAAAATTTCATCTTTTCTATAGCAAGTTCATTTGAATGCTCCTACTTTAGCCATAGTATAAATTTTTCCACCATATAGTTCAACTAAAGCATCTAACAAAAATTTGTTTTTTTGAGATGCAGTAATAAATAATTGACCTGATTTATCATTCATATAAACGCTACCATCGCTATCAAAAAATCCTGCGAATCAACCGTTATCGTAAGTTAATGGTTGTGGATTAATTAAGTCTATGTTATATTTTTCGCATATTTTACCTAATTGAATCATTCTTACAGGATTTCGAATAAGACCATTAACAGCTTTTATTAAATTTAATAAACCTATTTTATTATGTAATCTATATCTTAAATGATTATCACCAGCCCTTAATTTTACTGAACCTCCAAATTTTTGTTTAATTATATATAGACAATGTTTATCCCTAAGCTCCATAACTATTTCTAGACTAGCATATCCTTTTTTTGATAGTTGAAAACAACCATCGCCGTCTATTAATCCTGCTAATCATTCGTAAAAAGTTTTATTATTATCTGAAGACTTAGGATTATCATATATAATGTTAGTATCTTCGGTAATTTTTGAAGAAATAGAATTATCAACCGAATCTAAATTATCGTTAAGTGTTTTTTGTGTTGACAACAAACGTATGGCCTCTGAGATTCCTACTCACATGCTTAATCTTATAGACTCCTTAATCTTAGATTTCAAGTTTATAAAACTTGGTGCTTTGGTTATCAGCGGGTTCCCAGTAGGAAATAAAATTTCTTGTACAAACATTTTTACATTTTTTAAATTTATTTTTATATTGTTTAAAATAAATAAAAAAGTAGTTTGTAGTATATGATCTACTGAATTCCTGCGTATAGTTTGTTGCTCTCAAATATAATTTAAAGGGCCATCTTGACCGAACACATGTTTATTTGATGTTGCTGAAACGACGGTACTAATAATTCCAAACCCAGGAATAATTAATATATAAACTTCTGGGTGACCAAAGAATCCATTTCTTCAAATTTAATTTACCTTAATTAAAAAAAAAAGCCTCTTATTAAATCCAGGTACCGATAGTATAAACTCCGGGCTTGTGTATCATAGATCCTACTATGATAGAAGAAACCGACTGTACATTAAGCAGCATTTCAGCTACCCACCAGTGAACCAGTCTGTCGCGACCTCTTAAACGGCCGACGGTCTTTAAGCGAGGTACTTATTAACCGTTATTGCACTAGCATCGCTAATATTTTTATTACTTTTCCTTGTATTTATAAAATACATTTAAAGTCTTATACAAAATAGTATAATCTCCAAATTTAAGAGTTACAAGCAATATTTATATATATTAACTAAATCTAAGGTATATTCCCTGCGAAGCGCTTCGCAGGGTCAAGAATATTCACTATTTCAGATCTTATATCTTTTTACATCTGTCTTTATAGTTTCATAACTTGCACGTTAAACCTTGACTTTTTTTCCCTAATATTTTTATTTTGTATTTATATTATTTGATTTATTTATTAATTTAACTCTTTCAATCATCTCTTGTCTTTTAAATTCATTTAAATGATCTTTATTGACAAGATCATTATGAATATCTCTTCATAATTTATAAGATAAGGCCTTTTTAGTATATAGTCTATATTTATCAAAATAAGGAAAAATATCTTTACAATTATTTACTCCGCCTAATCTAAATTCATAAGTATTATCTTCTGAATGTTTATATACAATACCATTTTTAAATAATAGAGTAAAATGTTCTAATACTTTTAAGTTTATTTCTCACTTTTGAGAAATATTAAAGTTAAAACTAAATCCTTTTTTTTCTCCTATTGAACAAGTAAAACAACCTTCTCCATCAGTAAATCCTGCAAATCATGCATCATTTAAAGTAGGAAGAATAGTTTTATTATTAATTTTTACAGGTTCTAATAATATTCTACCTTTAGTTACTCATTTGTTAAACCCTTTAACAAAAAGATTAAAAGTTTCTTGTCTTTTCGGTAAAACAAGATTACCATTAAATAAACTAATAATAATGTCTATTTCTTTCTTATTTTGTGTAACATATCTACTAGTTATACGTGATTGAGGTATAACTTTACCAAACCCAAGAATTTCTTGTATAAATTCTAAAATTTGTCTATCTATTGTAGCCTGTGTAATAACAAATACTAAATCCCCTCTATTGTTTACTATAAAAGAACCTTCTCCTTCAGTAAAACCAATTAATCAGGTTAAAAAAAATACCGAAGGAATTTTATTATTAGGTAAATGAGTTTTGTATTTTTCATAAAATACAGAAAAATCAAATTTATTATTTAAATTAGAATTAGACATATGCCTTATAAAGATTGATTTATTAGAGTTAGAGAGTTTAAATAATCTAGATAATATAAAATAATTACACAATATTAGTGCTGAGAAAAGATGTTGGTAAAGAATAGGATCACCACCTCCAGCTGTTTCAAAGAATGATGTATTGAAATTACGGTCAGTTAAAACCATTGTAATTCCACCAGCGAGAACAGGAAGAGAAAGTAATAGCAGTACAGCAGTAACAACTACAGATCAACCAAATAGTGACAATTTCGTTCATAAATATTATAAAAATAAATCATTATTATTATTTATTATGTAATCTTTATGTTATAAAAAATCGTATAAAGAAAAGACTACCTTTTTTTTATTATATTTTTTTTTTAAATAAAATAATTCAGGTGTTATTCTTAATATATATTATTATATTATATTACCTGCTATAAAGGTCTACTAAAATTCATTCTTGATTTAATTAAAAGAACTTTATTTAGACCTTTTTGAATTAAATGCTCTTTAGATTTAATAATAACTGACGCTTCCTTAAAATCATAAAAATCTTTAGCTTTTACACCTCAGATTGGATATTCATCGAAAAGAGGAATGATAATATTTACTATGTGGGAAAATTTTGTGACATCAAATGTTCCAATACCAGACTTTTCTTTAGCATTATATTGACCACAACCCAAAAATTGAATCAAGTTTTTCAATAAATAGTCATCACGTATATTTTGAACAACTAAAAATCTAAGACTGACCCCTACACCTAATTTATGCGTTTTAGATTTACTTTGTTTAATAAAGAAACATCCTTCAGCGCTAACAAAACCGGCTAATCAATGCTTATCATTCGATGAATTAGGATCCAGATCAGATCTGGGTACTTCAGGTCTTGAAATTGGAATAATTTTAGGGAAAGCAATGTTTAATCTTTCAGGTAAGCCTTTGTTTAAAGAAGCTCTAATACTAATAAGTTTATGTAAACCTTCAATAGTTAGATGTTTTTTACTATTTACAATGTCAAAAGCCATTTTAAACAATAAAAAGTCTGCATGTTTTTTAGTTTTTAATTGATAATTATTAAAATGATTAATAATACAAATTAAATCCGTCAACTTTATAACTTGAAAGTTAGCTGAATCTCCGTGAATAGTAACATTACCTACCCCAAAAAACCGTTGTATTAAATATAAAGTATCTAAATCTTTAGAATGCAAATGTATGCTAAAAACTAATTTTACACTTCAACCCGAACGGTGTGTTGGATTATTGTTAATACTAATTGTAAAACAAGATTCACCGTCGCTAAATCCTGTGATAGAATAAGGATTTACTTTATTAGCGCCAGTAGTATATTTCGTTTATTTTTTAATGTAAATGTTATTGTATTTTAATAATACACTATCTTTCTCTATGAAAAAATATTTTACATATTTTAATAAATATTATAAATTAAGGTTAGATAACCTTATATTTAATTAAATAATGAGTTAGATACACTAACATATTAATAACTGGTTTCCCAGCGTCTAGAATACACCTTACAACAATAATCATTATAATAAATATTGAAGAGCCGTCTACTCTTTGCTCTTTTACAGCCAATTATTGGTTTGTTGGTTGATTTAGATCCGCGATAATCCATTTAGTCAAAGTCTTGAAGATTTGTCTTTATCCTTAATGTTATAATCATACCCTTTATCATAAATAAGGCCAGTCGAATTTTTAATAACTTTGATAATTAAGGCTTTAGGAAATTTCCCGGAATTTGGCTCTTATGCACAAATTACTACTATTTATGCAATCTTGTACCAGGACTTCTCATATTTAAAACTGTAGTTATGAAATTCATAGCACCTAAAAGAGAACTTACTCCAGCTAAATGTAATCCGAAAATGGCTAAATCCACACTAGCACCACTATGACTTTGAATACCAGATAACACGGCAATCAAATTTATCATGCAAATTATAAGTACTAATTTACTAAGCACTAAATTTATCTCTTGTTTACAAGCATTATTTAGACCAGTGTACTTTCTAATTTGTTAATTTTTTATAGTGTATCCAATAAAACCTAAAAAAATAGTTTGACACTTGTTTTCAGTATATAAAGCTTAATTGTAAAATTTCTACAAACTTCTCTTTATTTTTTCTATAATTATTTTATTATTTAACATTAATTATACTAATCATTTGCAAGCTTAATAAAAAAAATCATAAAAGATAGGAAACCAGCCCGTATTTGTCAAATAATGAAAACCGAATCTTAAGCCCTTATTTAGAGCGTCGCGTCACCATGAAACGGTGATGAGTTAAATAACCACTTGAAAATATTATTAAGGTTATTTAGTATTGATTTATTCTAAAAGTTATATAAGTTTAAAATTTAAATAAGTAAAATAACGCCATTGCATAACGCAGAGCGGTATTTAATTCCTTCCTTTATTCATACCGGATTTTATGTCTCGAATTATATTTAAACCCTCTAAAGTCAAATGATCCTTAACCTTAATTAACTCAGCAATTTTGCATCAATCTGTGAAATCTTGTGATTTTACACCAAGGATATTATGCTTTTTAAAAAATGGAATAATCTTTTCATAGTTATCAGAAAATTTATAAACCGAATAATATAGATTAGAATCTCTAGAGTCTTTTTCAATGATACCACAACCAAAGTAAGTAATAAAACTTGTCAACAAATTTTCATCCCTAATGTGTTGAGTAATTTGAAATGCTAATAATACTCTAAATTTTATTTGATTTCTAGTAGTTTTAGCAATTACTACTTTAAAACATCCTTCCCCAGAAGTAAATCCCGCTATTCATTGTTCATTAGGAATTGTTTTATTTTCTATTAAGGGTCTTGGGACAGGTTTCAAGTTCGGGAAAGCAATAGATAAATCTTCTGATAAACCTTTATTTATAGAAGATTTAATAGCTACAATTTTTTTAATCCCTTTATCTGTTAAATGTTCTTTAGATATCATCATTTCAGCTACAGTTTTAAAAAAAAGATAATCTGCGAGCTTTTGGGTCACTAAAGGATATTTATCAAAATGAGGAATAACGAGGTTTACAATTAATTCTAAAGATTCAATTCTATATTTAAAAGTATTTTCTCCGCTTTTTGCTATACTACCTGCTCCTCCAAAATAAGCTTGAAGATCTACCAAAATATGCATGTCTCTTTTGTGTAAACTAATTGAGAATATAACAACCACGTGTCAACCAGTTCGATACTTAGGTTTTTTTTTTACAAGAACCATAAAAGAACCTTCAGCATCTATAAATCCGGTAATGAATCAAGGAGTAAGGCTATTATTATTATTATTTAAAGATAATCCTACATTTGAAGAATAAAGTCTTTTAAACATAATTTGGTTAGAAAGTGTTTTGAATTTATAGTTTATCCCAAAACCAATTAGAGTACATTTTAAATGTTTTGTATTAAAACACCTACTATCGTATACTCGTTTTTCTTTTACAATAATAAATATTTGTAAATACATAATTATTGATTTAGATCCGGAATGACTCAAATTACTTTCGTAAATTTTATGGGTTTTTATCCCACATGAGTTAATAACTCATCCCCTTGTATATTTTTGTATAAAGATTGATGCCATAAATTTTAGAGTTTTCTCGGAATTAGATAGTATTTCCCACGAAAATGATTCACCAAGCCACGTAGCAGGAGGGTAACATTATATTTATAACCTCATATTTTTAATATTTTAAGAATTTTTATAATTAATTAAATATATCTTATCAAAATATTATCGTTATTTCTACCATTCACATGGTAGTTTGGACTATACCTTCATCCAAAACCATTCTAGTCTTTATTATTTTTATCTTGAGTAGTATCCACTAAAACAAAATTTTTATTTAATCTGATTTTTCTTAAAACTCTTATATTATCTCTTAATTTTCTTAATTTTTCATAGTTACCTTTATCTTTTACATAAGATCTTGCTCAAATTTTAAATTCTACAGCTTTCATACCTTTCATGGTATTATTGTAATAATCTATTATATTAGAAATAGCACGTGAATTAGTAGTTACTGCTGTGTAATATGTTTTTTTTTTGCTTATATTTATACCTAAAATATAAGCTATAGATTTTAAAACAATAGGATCTAATTTCTGAGTTATTTCAAAAGCATGAACTATTCGAGTAGAATCTTTGCTGACAAGATAAAAACTTCCCTCTGCTTCAGTAAAACCTATAAGTCAATATTTACTCATTACTGATTTAGCATCATTAGTATTATTAACTTCATAATTAACTGTTTTTCAAGCAGGAGAAATATAATTAGTAGGCATTTGTTCACTTTGTAATTTTAATAGTAAATTATCTTTTTCTTTTGTAGATAAATTAGAATTTTCTAATATATCATAAGCTTTTTTAAATTTTTGATAGGAAAAATATTTACTAGTTAATAAAGGATATTTATCAAAAATAGGTAAAATAATAGAACCTATAATTTTTCTATCTCTTATTCTAAAATCTCCTTTATTATTATTAGCATCTGTATGAACTGAACCTACACCTAATTGTTTTTTGATAAAATATAATACTCTTAAATTATAAGTACTCTGAGTTAATTTAAAGAAAAGAGTTCATTTTCCTTCGGCTACTCTGATTATAGAAAAACTTCCATCTCCATCAGTAAACCCGACTAATCATTGATGAAAATTATCTTTGTTTTCGTTATACTTAGATTTATTAATTGATCTAGAATGGCTATGTATTTCTATATTACTTGGATGCTTTACATTAAGTCTCTGATGGGAACTTAACATTAATTTATTATGTTCCCAGGCACATTGTCTTAATTCTACAAAATTTTTACTTTTGAAAAAAGTGAGTTACTAATAATATAAGTTTTTAAAACTACAAGAGTTTCGCCTTAACAATAAAATTTAATAAAAATATTGAAGTTATAAAAACGTTAGTAACTTCATTTTAATTTAATACAAAGTATCTCATAATACTTTAATTTAAGTCACCTTAAAATTTTAAGATCATTATATAATCTTAAGATTAATTTAAAACTAGCGTTACATTCAACAAATCACTTTGTTGTTCGGACTATACCTTAATCTTAATTAAATTTTATATAAATTAAAATAAAATAAAAGATTCTTTACGTTAAGTCTCTGATGAGAAAAATAATTTCTCAGGCGTATTACGATTAAGAGTAAACATTTTTACATATACTTTAATTTAGCATGAGTAGTTTACAATTTTTATACAAAAATAAAAAAAAATATTATATTAATAAAAAAAGGTATATAAAAGTTATGATATAACCTCCCACATCCTTCCCACTTTAACCATAACCTACCATGAAAAACCAACTTTAAGAAATTTAATGCTTAAAAATTATAATAAAATAATATGAGCTAATAAAAAGATCAAAACTATTTTTTATAATTACGTCTTCCTAATTTAGAAAAAATATTACTTATTTGATGAACTTTTTTAACATTTGTTTTTTTATAATAATTAGCTACAGATCATAATTTAAACTCAAGAGATTTCATTCCATGCAATTTACCTCTAAATGTATCAATTAAATCCTCAATTACTCTAGAATTGTTAGTATATAAAACGTAAATATTTCTTGTTTTACTATAATTAACATTGTTTGGAATATGTAAAGTACGTTTAATAAGGAATAATAAAAACTCATCTAATTTCTGAGCAATAGAAAAATCTATAGTAATTCTTTTAGGATAAGCATAAACACCAAAATGACCCTCTGCCTCAATAAAACCAACTAATCAATAAACTGAGATAACATTTACAATATCCTCATATTTACTTTCTTTATTTAAATGAGAAATAGCCGGAGAAACATAATTAACTGGAAGTTCTTTTGATCTTAATTCTTCTATCATTTTGTTTTTTATTTCTGTAGTTAATTGTGCATTTTCTAAAATAAGATAAGCTTTTTTAAATCGTTCATAATTAAAAAATTTTCTAGTTAATAAAGGATATTTATCAAAAATAGGAAATATTACTTTATTTAATACTTTTCTATCTGTAATTCTAAAAGCTGCACCAATTCCTTTTGAATCTTTTGTAACTGATCCATAACCTAATTTTTTTTTTATGTAATAAAGTAATCTTAAATTATATGTAGATTGACTAAGAGAAAATTGAAGACGGAAAGTTCCTCCAGATTTAACAATACTAAAACAGCCATCTCCATCTGTAAATCCTACCAATCACAATTTAAATTTTTCTTCTTCATTAAGCATATTCAATTTATTTTTGTATTTTTCGTTTTCGCGCATCGAGTAAAGTTTTATTGCCTCTAAGTTACCAAAGAGCAACTCCTTACCTTTTAAAAGAGTTCAACCTGTACCCGCTCCCGAGGAATATTGCCTTTATCCGTTATAAATATTAGTATATATTTAGTTATTACGTATCTAGAAAACGTAGTTACGATTTCACCTAATATTAATTTTCATAATTATAATACGGAATGGTTCTCTAACAAAAATAATTTAATTTAAAAAATTTTAATTTGTAAGGAGCAATATGTTATTAACATTTTCATGCAATACTTAGAATACACCTTAATTATTCTTTACTAAGAATAATAATCACCATCTACTCGTTGCTCTTTTCTAGTTCGTCCTACCTTCAACCATTGCCTGTTGAGATCGTCCCTAGGTTAGATCCGCGATTATCCATTATTTTTCAATAATCCTTTAGAATTGTTACTATACTGAATACATTATTATTCACCTATCAGAACACTTTTCAGTTCTATTTTAGTATCTAAGGCTTTAGAAGGTCCCCGGTATTTGATGATTATAGACTAACATATGGCCATACATATGCCCATCCTCAATACAACTAGAAAACACAAATAAAGCTAAACTAGGTATTAATAATCAGAAACTAATATTATTTAGTCTAGGGAATCTATAAAATTAAGTAATTTCTTACCTAAATGGACTATGTCTTCATCCAATTTATAATTTTATCCAATCGTCTAGTCCGATTGGGAAAATTGGAGTTTTGCGTATTAATGTATAATTAATATACATTCTTAATAAATGTATTTTACTAGATAATAATTTATTAAAGTCTCTGAGGATCCTACTAAGGTATAAAACCTGTTGGTTTCCAGCATAATGCTCCCATGTATGTATTAGTTTTACGACTAATTCAGTATATAATTTACTTTATAACAATAATATTATTGTTAAATTAGGTGTCAATACATCTGTTGACTGAGTAAAAAACCCAATTTCGAGAGGTTCCATGCTTACAGCAAAATAATAATTATAAATTTTAGAATTTATAACGGCATTCCCTTAATTTATTTTCTTGTACTTTTTTTAATACCCACCACCACCCTACTATAAATTTTATTACAGATACTATACTATTTTAATAAAAAAAGCTAAGTAAAAAGGCTAAGTAAAAATAGGATAAGTATAAAATGAATAAGTAAAAAAGGATAAATAAAAAAAAAAAAATAATAAAATATTTAAATATATTAAATAACCTAATACACCATACCTGCGCTAAAAAAAATAACATAAGCTATTTAATAAAAATTCTTTAAATGATCTCAATTAAATTCAGTTCTTTTAGTGTTCATACGACTTCTTACAAGCTCTACTGTATTTATTCCTTCATCAGTTAAATGTTTATTATTAATAATTAAGGATGCTACTTGTTCTCAATCTTTATAATCTAAATATTTACTTGAAAATAAAGGATATTTATTAAAATATTTTATTAAATTTACTAAAGATACTTTACTAGATGCAGACAAAGTATAGTACGTATTATTCGTAGATTTTTGTAATTTAGTTAATAAATTACAATTTAATAATGAACATATTTGATTCAAAACATCATAATAGCTCTCATTTGTCATAGGATCTAACATTCTTTGTTCTATTCTCATTCTACAAGAAATTTTTCTTTTTTTAGCTCCATTTTCTGTTTTAGTATATTGCACAGAAAAACTACCATCAGAATCTACAAATCCACTTAATCAACTACTATTTTTTAAATTATCTTTATTTAAAGGTAATTTTTCTAATTGAGAATTATGATTTTTATTTAATCAATCTATTAAATTATAAAGTTGATGTATTTTAGGAGTTCTTAGTTCACCATTAATTAAATTAACAATTTTTGTTAAACCTATTACTGGTGAAACAACTAAAACACAAGCATTTTCTTTACGCTTATATCTAATAAATCCTGACCCTATAATATCCAATAATTTTTTACATAAAACTTCATTTTTTAAACTAAAAGTTATACAAAATCTAGGATTATGAGTTTTACTATTTTTTTGTGTTTGAATTCAAATATGACCATCTCCTTCAAATAAACCAGCTAAATAAGAACCTAAATAATAATTATTAATATTAGGATTACCATTAATATTAACATTAGCTTTAGTATTAATATATCTTCTATATTTAAATTTAAATTTTATTTTATAAATACAATCTAAAAACAAGTTTAAACCGAAACTATAAGTACAAGAAAAAAGGAGGGCTAATTTATTTGCCATATCAGGCCCACCTGTAATTATAGGTAAAAGAAAATTACCAAATCCACCAATTAATGCAGGATCGGGATAGGTAGATTTTTACAAATTTTCCCCCCCTCAGAACCGTGCATGCTAATTCCTCAGCACACGGCTCAAGCTCTTTATTTATTTAATTCTTAATTTAGAATTAATAATACAGAACCAATAGTCAAGTCTGCGCATTTTCATGCTTACTCATTTCACTTTGTCTTTATCGTTTAAAAAGACATTTAGAAAGAGATTATATCATTCATTACAAACGATCTTTAGCTTTTTGACGTTTCTCATACCCTACTATCGTTATGCCTTTTTAATTACTTATAAGACACCTCCTATACATTAATAATTTGTATTTATTTTATTCTAATAAAGAAAAATGTAAGGAGACAATAGGGCTTACCACGTTGCTATAGTAATACAACTCAAAGATTTATAATAATCTTTAATTTATAAGATTTTGGATAGATACTCTAAACGGCAGGATTATATATGACTCTGGCTTCGCCTGTATGAACAGCTCACACCTTTCCTTATTAAAATTTAATTAACCGTCCTTTAATAATGCATCTTCACTTTCGTTTATCCTTTTATCTCACAGTCTAACTCTTTATTTACACCAGTTTATAAAATTTAACTAATAAAGCAAATATTTGAAGAGCATTGTTAGTGAAGCTTCATACAAAATCGTTACCAATAATGCATGTCCACCTAGACTCAGGTGAGAGTACACCTGGAATTATTCCATATTCATTATTACTACAACCCTCGTGTCGCACCATACAAATTATTAATTGCAAAAGAAAAATAAAAAAAGAATTTACATTTTTTCTATTTTTCATCTTTTTTTGTATATAGTATTATTTTTCATATGATTTCTTAAAATTCCCCTGTCACAGGTACCTTCAATGTTTTTAATATATAAAGACGCTTGGCTTAAACTATAAAAATTAAATTCCTTATTAAGAACTAAATCTTTTAATTTAACCTCATTAAGTCTACTTGGTATTTTTGGATTGAGACTATTTTTTAATTCAATTAATTCATTTAAACTTAAAAGATTATCTAAATCTGAACCGTTAAATATGTTAGATGAAAATGTAAAATAATTATATAATTTATTTTCTTTATCTAAATAATCTTCTAAAGTGGAACGATGCATTTTAAATTCAATATAAAAAGTGGTTTTAGAATTAAAAATATAAAGAACTCTAGTTAAATCTGGCCCATAAACAAAAATAGGTACTGCAGTATCTCTGTTAGTAAGATTAATAAAAGGTAATACAGATTCTAAAGGTTCAGGAGGTAAATAAACAGATTTTTGAGTATTTAAACTACTATTTAATTCATTAATATAATAAGCCTCTAAAATCTTAATATCACGTAGTGAAAATTTATGGTAGTCTAAATAAATTATAGTTAATTGAATATTTTCAAACCCATAATTAGCTAAAAATTGAACACCTCTTCTGTTATCTAAAAATAAATATTTTTTTTCAAAATAGCTTAATACCCTTTCAGTACTATTAGAAGAAGACCCAACTAAACAAATTCCTGTTGGTAAATAAGTTCAAATATATACCACCCTATTACCCATACATATTTCTTTTATTAAATCCCTATTATTATAAGGATTTGAAATATTTTTATAATTTAAAGTATATTTATCAGGTAAAGGCAATCGATTTTGTTTTTCTTTAGCTCAAGAGGCTCCAAAAGGACTTCTTTCCATCCCATTATCTTTTACTCAATCTGGTTCATATTTAGGTTTTCCTCTTCCTTTATATAAATCAGTATAAGGTTTAGACTCTGGAGAAGTTAAAGTTTTACGAGCCGAGGTACTATAAAACCTTTTTTTAGCACTATTATAATTAAAACGTTTATGGGTTTTAAGATTAATTTTTTTTCTAAAAAATATATGAAAAATAAAACCACAATTGAGCCTAAGAACATACCGTTGAAGAATAAAACAACCTCAGGAAAAAGGCATGCAATTATACCCAACTCTCGCTGGGGTTTGGACTATATCTTTATACGGTCATAATTATGACCGTATATTTCACGTATAGATGCTCTGAGGATCCTACTTAATATAAGTGTTTAATGCTTTACAGCCCTAATATCTTTGGTTTCCTGCTGATTGTCTAATATTTTCTTTAAGTTAATAATCTGGTAATAAAGAAAACTAATTTTAGTAACGGAATAAATATTTTCATACTAGGGATGTTAAGAACGTATAATTTATGTCTAGTCTCTGAAAGAATCATTAATACAAGTGTTTAATGCTTAAATAGCCCTTATATATTTGATTCTCTGCTGATTGTCTAATATTTTGATATGTTACTGTTTTCTGCTGCTTTTCATTTAAGAAAACTGCAGGACTAGTTTCAAAAGATCTAAAGATATCCCAGCATTTTATAAATTAAGAATAACATATTACTATGTTATTTGGCCATGCCAAACAAGTAAAATTCATTAATGTATATTTTCAGTAAATATTTTATTATTTAATGTTTTCAAAAAACAGCTATCTTTTCCCCCTATTTAATTCATAGTTCGAGCTTGATAAAGTTGTCTAAATTAATAATAAGTTAGGCTAATTGTAAACTAATAAGGGTTAGATTATTTAACAGAAAAGTGGACGATTCAGTCTCCACTTATATTAAATGCAAAGGGGTACTCTTAGTCTTTCGACATCCCAGTGTCCGACTGTTACCCCCTTTACGGTTTGATTAATAGAGAAATGGTAGCTTCAGTCTCCAAATTTTTTAAGTGTGATGGATACTCTTAGTCTATTAGATATCTCACCGTTATCTTTATAATCATTCCATCACCTGACTATTAACTCCGTGTTTAAGAAAGGGGGGGGGGAATCTTTGAAATCTTAAATATGGCTTTTAGAACCCTACACATTTCGTGCCATATGCGTTATTACAACGCATAATATACGTTATAAATATAAAAACTCTATTCACCGTTTTATTTATGATTCTCGACCCTATATTACAACCTCTAAATAAAAACGTAAAATTTTCTATTTTTATTCATTCCAGCTTTAATTTCTATTATTTTATTTAACCCATTTTGAGTTAAATGATCTTTATTATTCATTAATTCAGCAATTTTACAAAAATCTGAAAAATTAAAAGATTTTATTCCATAAATAGGATGTTTTTTAAATAAAGGTATAACATTTTCTGTAATAATAGGTAATTTTACTATTACAAATTCATGAGTAGATTTATGTTCCTTTATAAATCCTCCACCTAAGAAATCTATGAATTTTTTTAATAATTCCAGATCACGAGAATGTTGAGTTACTGAAAATTTTAAAATTACTCGAAATCCAATATTGTGTGTAGAAGACTTTAATATTTCCACAGAAAAACAACCCTCACCACTAGCAAACCCTGCAAATCAATTAGGATTTATAAAATTTGGTAATTCTACTTTAGGTCTTTCCCCTGGAGTAATATTAGGAAAAGATATTTTTAATTCTTCTGTTAAACCTTTATTTAAAGATGATTTTAATTGAACAAATTTATGTATCCCTTCAATTGACGTATGCTCTTTATTTCTTATTAAGTCAATAGCCATTTTAAATAAAGAATAATCTGCTTTTTTTTTAGTTATTAAAGGATATTGCTCAAAATGAGGAATAATAACATCATTTAAGCTCTTTATAGAATTAACTTGATATAGAACACTTGTACTGGAATGACTTATAAAACCAACCTTGAAAAACTCTTTAATATTTGATAATAAAATTAAATCTTTTAAAGATAAATTAATAAAAAAATAAGGAATAATTTCTCATTTAACTTTTAATTTAGTGGTTTTACGGATTCTAAACCCAAAGCAAGATTCAGCATCAGCAAATCCTGTTATTCAATTAGGATCTAAATTATAGTTATTATTAATTGAATTTAATTTATTAATCTGTGTTTTATCTTTAGCTAAATTACAATTGTAATTGGTATGAAAATTTCTGGCACCTCTTTGTTTTTTTGCGAATTTAGATATAAGATCTCTATTATTATATGGATCTTCTACTAAAACTTTAGTACAATTATATTTTAAAGGATTTTTTTTTATCATTACCTATTTTTACTAGAGAATGATAATTTTTTATCTTAATATCTGATAATGAATTTACTTGCTTTTTTTCGACCATAAAGAAAATCATAAGAATCGCGTGAGCTGTTACTATACTATTATATAATTGATTATCAGCAATATATTGAACTCCCGGAGCTGAAAGTTCTAATCTAATTAAAACAGATAATCCTGTTCCAACTAACTTATTTTTATTACAATATTATAAATATCAAATTATTGATTTTAATTATTTGTATTAGTATATTGACCACCCTTTTTTTTTTTTTATTTAATGAATATACTAATAGTAATAAAATAACGGACTTTTTCTTAAAATTCTTAAATTTTTTAAATATTATCCATCCTTTCTTATTTAATTATTTATAAAAATTTTCAAGATGTTTTCATGAAAACTCTATTCTTTTATTGTTCATTGTATTTTTAAGTTTTTTTATTTCTATTAATCCTTCTGATTTAGTGTGTCTTTTAGCTATTATTATCTCGAACGCTTGTTTTCAATTTAAATAATCTAGAACTTCATAAAGGAAATTTATACCTTTTTAAAGGTGTATCTACTTTTGAATAATTTATTTGTATTAGAAGAAATATAAGTTGAAATAGCAGATTTACGAATACCTAAAGCAATAGCAGCTTCCGAGATAGAATCATAAGTTTTCGTCTGATTAATATTGTTATCAAACACTTCTATTTTTTGACTAGGTCTTCCGGATCCTTCAGGTTTTGTTCCACCTTTTCTGATTTCTGACATTTTTTGACGTGTCTCTTCAGAAAGTTTACGACCTATTAATTTAGCTATTGTTTCTTTAGAAAGAGTTTTACCTTTTTTTGCGTTAGACATTTTAAGTAATGTTTCTAAAGAGTGTTTACGATTTCTAAATTTAACTAAAGTTTCCTCCGAATGTTTATGACCAAGACGTGAACCAGCAGATTTTAATATATTATATTCAGGTTTTAATAATTCTATGAAATATTGTTCTTTTTTTATACAATCCTTAGGATCACAATACTCAAGGATTTCCAACTGGAAGTTGGAATAACCATATTTTAATAAAGCATTATAAATCATACTTTTATTTCTTTTAATTTCTAATTCTAAATACCCTATACTAAAATATTGTTTAAACCTAGAACTAAGATTTATACTACTTCCAATATAAGATTTTCCATTTTCTAAATTTACTCATCTATAAACACCAGATTTATTCCTGTTTTCTTTTATAATTTGGAATTTTTGAGTATCAGTATTAGTATATGTAACAGCAACGGAGAAAAAATATTCATAAATAGCAAATTCTGTATTAAACTAAACCCAATCCATGACCAACTTTATTTGTAATTATTTTTGTACTTCACTTACTAAGTAGCAATAATATTAACAAATTATGGACTTTTTATTATTTTTAATTATTAAAATATTGGACTACAGCTAAAACTCCAATTCTATTAGTTGTTCTAACCCTCCACATAAAACTATTAAGGCCATTTTTTTCCACAGATAAATTTTTTTCTTCTACATTTGTTCCACATAATTGAGCTATTTCTGACATAATAGGTTTATAGGAATACAGAACAGATTTATTTATATTTCCTTGAGATATAGTAAATTGAACCCCATTTCCACCCCCTCATAATATTACTATTACTACTCTATTAATAAAATTATCCAATATCTCGGTGTTTATTCATTCTTAAAGAAATTTCACGGATTTGTTGTAATCCTTCACTTGTTAAATGAGCTTTATTTTCCATTAACTCTGCTATTTTGCATCAATCTTCAAAATCTTTTTTTTTGATCCTTGAAGAGGGTAAGTATTAAAAAAAGGAATAATTTTATATTTAATATCTTCAAATTTAGTTAGTTATTTGGACATGAGAATTTTTCCCCATATTAACCTTTTCGTAGCAATTACCACAATTTAAAAATTTAATTATACTTTTCATTAATTCCTTGTCACGCAAATGTTGAGTTATCGTAAAAACAAGTTTGACTTGTGGGCTTCTTTTAATAGTTTGAAAATCTTGAATAAGAACAACGAATGAACCTTCACCATCTGTAAATCCGGAAAACCAATGAGAATTTATAATATCAGGAATAAGTATCAAAGGTCTAGCCACAGGCTTAATAGCAAAGGAATCAAATTTAGATTTAAATTTTTCCGATAACCCTCAATTAATTGAAGCTTTTATGCTAACAATTTCATGAATCCCTTCAATTGTCAAATGTTTTTTCTGGTTCTTGAGTTCTACTACTTTTTTAAATAATTCAAAATCTGCTCGCTTTTGAGTAATTAGAGGATATTTATCAAAATGAGGTATTATAACATTTATGAGATCTTTTAAAGATCTTACATAATAAGTACAAGATCCATCTTTATTTTTAGCTATATTACCTACTCCTAATACTGATTGTATACGTAATAATAAAGCTAAATCTTTTATATGCAAATGTATACTAAAAGATGGTTTAACTTCTCAACCTGTTTTTATTCCCTTATTAGCTTCAATACTTATCGTAAATGAAGATTCTCCGTCTGAAAACCCACTAATATAAGCGAGTGATAAGTTTTCTCCAGGTTTAACATTTTTATTACCTACAACTTTTATAGGTAACAACACAAGAGTTAATGAAAATACATGACTGAAATAAGGTATATCTAAAAAAAAATTATCTAAAAATAAGCAAGACAAATAAGTAATAAATCAAATAGCTAAGTAGAATAAATATATAATATAAACACAACTAGAAAACCTAAATACACCGCTAAAATAATTTTGTATAACAGCAGATAATCTATGAACTAACTTATTTTTATTATTAATAATAAATATTGGGGACTTTTTATTTATTTTCAAAAATGTTACTGAAATATCATTGTATTTAGCACCTTCAGTAACTCTAATATTGAAAGATCCATCTCCTTCACTAAAACCAGAAAATCAACTATTTGTTCCTAAAGGTGCAGTATTTAAAGGTAATTTATTTATGGCTACCGAGTTATTGTAATTAGGATTAGCATTAATTCAGTCTATTAATCTATGCAGAGCTCCAATCTTTGGAATTTTAAATTCTCCATTTATTAAATTAACTATTTTAATTATACCTAATTTACTTCTTACTGCATATATTACAGAATTGTCGCTAGAAGTATGTATTGAACCAGATCCTAGTGTTTTCATTAAATAATCAGCTAAAGGTTTGTCTTTAATATTAAAAACTATTTTTATAGTTGGTGTATTTATACTATCTTTGGGTACAATAATAGAGCCATCTGATTCTATTAAACCAGCTAAATAAGAACCAAGTTCACTTTTATTAACTACTAAAGAATTAGTAGACATTATTTTTTTTTTTTTAATTGAATAGAGCGAGATTTATATACTTTTTTAGTATTTAATATTAAAATTAGATATAATTGCAAACTATCATTTTCATATATTTGAAAATAGCTTATATATAAATCAAAGTAAATAAAGGGATATAGTGTACTTACAATGAAAACAAAAAATAATATAAATAATAATATATTATAAAATTTATTATGATAATATTTAGAAATTATTAAAAATAATTTATGCGTTAAGTCTCTAGGATAACTATGTAGATAGTTATCTGCTCATCTATTTTTAATTTTATTTATTAAAAAACTTTCCAAGCATATGGCATAATTATTTAATTCAGGTTTAGTTGGTATTAAACCAGAAAATAACGCAAAGACTAAATATAAAGTAGGGGTCAGTATAACTGCCCTCAGAACCGTACGTGATAGTTTCCCATCATACGGCTCGCCACAGGATCTGTACTTATAGGTAACTGTAATCAGCATAAGAATAGAGAGGGAGATTCAATTTGAAAATGAGTTAGGATAACAGAGGGTTGGGGGGGATTCAGTCCCACAACTGTGTTAGGTCATAGTATGTACTCTTAGCCGGCGGGCATCATAACATGCTGACTGTTGTCCCTCGCCCAGAGAGGGGCGAGCGCTCGTTTACTTGACGTCCTTATCATTCTTAGTGATGAGTTTAGAGATATTTTCGGAATAGTTACTAATCTCCTTAAGTTCGTAACTTAGTAACTTTCCTTGATGGTAGAGGGAATGATGGTATTGGCATAAAGGGATTTGTTTTCTTTTAGTAGCACCTATCCATTGTTCGAAGGACGCGCTTCTGTTTGTGATTTTCGCCCTTACATCTTTGATAGATCTAATGTGATGCATCTCTACTTTCGTAGAGCTGCTACAGAGAACACACCTCTGGAATAGGTTGGTTAGGGTAAGTCTGCCTCATCAGTCTTGCTAAAGTGTTTCCAAGGCGGGACTAACTTCATTCTTACAATTATATTGATGAATGGCAGGAAGACTGGAGGGTGTTACAAGTTGGTAGTCCGTGTCACGGTCCTTCAGATTTGTACCGAACTTCTTGAACACAAGTCTCATAGATTTTAATTTATATTTTCTTGCAAGTGTCTTAGCAGCGGATTGTTTTAGAAGTCAGATTAGATTAAATAATTTGACTCTATTACCCGCAAAAGTATAATAATTCATAAGTCCTTGAATTTTAGAATTGAAAAATTGCAGTATAGTAACGTGATCAAGATTTACAAGTTTAGTGTAAGGTACAGCCAAGAGTTCGTTAGATTTATTTCTTCTGACGAAGCCTAGAGTTTGTAATTTGTTGATAATTCTTTCAGTCGGCATATCAACACGAGCTCTAACTTTTGCCCTCATAGTAAAAACCTTCCCAGTTTTAGTAACCGTGCTAGAACGGAAATCTACTCTCTTTAAGGTTTTGATATGTGCACCCAGAAAGTCGAAACCTTCATGAAGGTGGGTTACCAGAGTCTTGTCGTCGTTCAATTCAAGACCAGTATGCTGAGACAGGAACTCTTTGATTTGACTTTTGATAACAAGTGCCTCAGATTTAGGACCTTCGAGAAGGAAAACAAAATCGTCAGCATATCTTAAATACATATTTCTGCGATAGTTGGGGTCGAAAGGGTCATGTCTATGTATGGTTCTTACGAGTTTGAGAGCCATACGTCTTTCTTCTTTACTGGCATTACGATTCTTAGGATCTCTTGCGTAAATAACCTTATTATAAACTTTGTTTCCCTTTCTTCTAAGACCTTTATCATACAAAGGAGAAATCTCTTCAGTTATATATTTGTCCAATTCGTGTAGAACAATATTAGCTAAAAGAGGGCTGAGAACACTACCCTGAGGAGTACCAATCTTTGTAGTTATAATAAGGTTGGTGTCAGGATCTTTGTAACCAGCGGAAAGTGTCTTTCGGATAAGTGAAAGGAACTTATCACATTTAATCCCTCTGGACAGAATGTCTAGAATAACATTGTGAGGTATCCTATCAAAACATTTAGAAATGTCTCCTTGTATAACTCATGAATAATTGCAACCCTTAAGGTGAAGAAGCTGAAGTGCACTATGTGTGGATCTGCCGGGTCTGAAACCGTGAGAGCAATCTAGGAATTTAGGTTCATAGATAGCTTCGAGGATCATTTGTAGACCTTTCTGAATAATCTTCTCACGGGGTGCTCCTACACCTAGAGGTCTTCTCTCAGACTTTCCAGGTTTAGGGATCATGACTCTTCTGGCTGGAGTTAAACGTATCTTACCAGACTTTATGTCCGCAGCCGTTTTAACAAATCATTCATGTGTTAGACCGTCAAGAGTTTCATTTGTAATACCTTTACTCATATTTCCTGGTTTCCCTCTGATTAACATGTAACAGAATTGTAAGTAGCCTGGATCAGCCAGGATGTTAATAATACCGTTTAGTTTACCATCTTTATCTTTAAATAAGTTCAACCTTGATTGAACAAAAGAACGTAAGCTCGAATTGCTTAAGCTATCCTTATTACGAGTCCCTTGCTTTTTGGTTGGAGATTCACTGCTGTCGCCCTTCGCGTTTTCAGGTTTAGCCTTTTCAGGTTTTCCACTACTACGACGACTCCGACTGCGCATACGTTTAGAGGCGCTTCGTTCCTCAGGTTCCTCTTCATCGCCATTTTTATCCGAATTGAAATTCGGACTTGGTACGTCTACTTTAGATTTCTGCACTTTCCTTTTGGGGGTCTCCTGATGGGAGTGACTTTTAGCTTTTAGGCAACCTGTGTAGTCGGAATTTCCTACATAAGCATTTAAATTGCTAAACACGAACCGCTTAATCTTGTACCGTATAAAAGAGATTAGAGTTCGAAGCCCGACTCATAGCAGTCAAAATGTATCAGATTTCTTATCGTAATCATTGTAGACTTCTCTGGCAGGACTGTTATAGATCCACGGAAATCTATCAGCCCCACGTTCGCCATCTGCTATAGTAATTGTAGGGTTATTAGCCCCAACAACTCCGATGGTGTGAGATAAATATAGTGTAAAATAAACACTGCCTATTATATTTAAAATTATATACCAATGTATAATTCGAGCGAAGAAAGAGACTCGCTGAGCGCACATTCCAATGTCTTTTGCGTTGGATGATCAGGTCCACCTTTCTGTACCAAGGGAGGCATTCATAATTGTAAATAATTATAATAAATAAAAAAGAATCATATTTGGGGTACAAAAAAAAAAAAAAAAAAATAGAAGCAAAACGAGAAATTAATGATTATAAATTGTATTAAACTTTACTTAAGATTCTCACTTTAGATCTGATATGAAAAGTGAGAATTTTTATGAATAAAGTCCTAATATTAATAACCTAGTTCTTTAAACTATAACTATTAGATTTATTTTACAAGAGGTAAGGTGGATTCGAACCACAATTAATGATTTGCAATCAAATAACAGACCTTCTGTAACATACCCCAGAAGAAATTTAAATCAACACATGTTTATAGCACAGATTAACCAGCCGACTAAACAGCGGCCGATCTTAAGTTAAAATATATAATTTAAATTTAAAAAGTTTATAGTCCCCAAGATGACTCGAACATCTATCAAAATATTAACAGTATTCTGCTCTACCGTTGAGCTATGGCGACTTGAATATTTTATTGGCTTAATAATAGCCAATAAAATATTTTATATACTGCATATTATATGTTTTAAGATAAATTCAAACTTTTACAGACTTAAATTTTTAATTAATATTAGAAATTTATATTAAGGGATAAAAGATTTGAACTTTTGACATTTTGTGTGTAAAACAAATACTCTACCTACTGAGCTAATCCCCTGTTGAAGGATATGCTAAATATATTATAAAATATTGAATTATAAAAATTTAAAGTTGTAAATTTAACTAAATCTTAATTAAATCTAGGCAAGTATTCTTATATTCTTTATAAATAATACTTATTAAGTGCTTTATCTGCAAATTTTGAGTTTATATTTTAATTTAAATAATCTTTAAATTACAATTGATAAGTATGGTATTAGAACATTACATCTTATTTAACTTTTTTTATTTATCGAAATTATTTTATTATTAGGTAATTTTGGTAAATATGAAATCGAAAAAAAAAGTTAAATTAATTTCAATTAATTTTTTTTTTAAAGTTAATTTTAATTACATCTTATTCATTTTACAATGGATTTTTTTTTTTTGATCTTAAATGTGTTACCTACTCCCTACCTCACATATATTATAATAAACTTATCTTAATGTTACTCCAATTAATCAAATTTTTAATTAAATTAATATCAATTTAAAATCAAAAGTTGTCCAGAAATTTTCTAAAATGAAAGAAAAGCAAAAAAAAAGTAGCAAAAGAAACCAAATAATAAAAAATTTTTATTAATCTTAGATATTAAACAAAAGGGAGAAATATTACAAAAAGCTCTAAACGACCAACCAATTAAAATTAAATAAAAATTTAATCTTTGGGAAATATTCTAAATCACTCGGACATACCAATTTCTTTAGTAAAATTTAAAGTTAAAGTAAAACTAAATTCACCGTCAATACTTTTATTATTAATAAGCATTTATATAATTTATACTATTTTATCCATTGCCATTAATTTATCTTCATCCTTGAGATCGAACTAATCGTAACCACTAATAATTATAGTATAAAGATTTTCTGAACCTTCTTCAAAAAAAAAATTCCAATTAATCTATTAGATTTATCTATAAGACCTTGATATTCACTTAAATGATTATTTAATTTTTTTATATTATTTTATCAAAAGAATAAAAAATTAATTTAATTCTATTATTTTATTAAAATATCTATTAAATTAAATTTTATGTGATTATTTAATTTTTAAGAGTAAACTCTTCTCAATTTTTTTATTAAATAAGAAGAATGATTATATGAGAAATCTATATTAATAATAAATTTTTTATTAAGAGGTAAGACTAATAAACTTATAGGAAGTGAATCAAAAGAGTATAAAAGACAAGGCACTAAAAAAATAAACGCAAATAATAAAGGTAAAAGAACTGTCCAACAAAATTGCATTAGCTGATCATATCTAATACGGGGCATAGAAGCACGAGCCCATACAAAACAAAATACAATAAAACTAGCTTTTACTCCTAATACTAAACTATTTAATATTCCAGTTATAATAGGATTAAATTCTAATAAATAAGAAAGTTGTTCTTTAACTACTTGCATACTATTAAATTTATCAAAAAAGATTCATATAAAATCATTGATAAATTTTAATATTAAAAAGAATGGGAAATGATAACCTCCTAAAAATAAAATAGCTGTTAAAATAGACATTAGCAAAATAGAACCATACTCTGCTAAAAAGAAAGAAACGAAAGGAACAGAAGAATGCTCTGTAAAGAAACCGGAAACTAACTCAGATTCCATAATTAATATATAATATTAAACTGGCGTAATGTATTTTATATAATTTACCTAAAGTTATATATTTTCCTACTGTACTTTTAGTTATATTTAGATATTTAGCTAACAATTTTTCGAAAAATAAATTGACCGAGATGGTTTTTTGGATTATAATAAAAATATATAGAAATTCTATAGTTTTATTACTAAATTTTGTATAGCAGTGCTGATAGAATCATATTCTATTTATTCATTTGTCATAATATCTAACACCGATATTCTTTGATTAAGTTTTCTTAATTATTTATTCTTTCCAGGATTCTGGAATTTTATCTCTGATTTCCTTTGATAAAGATTTCCTAACTTAGCAGCAGCCATTTTAAATTTGGTTTCTTTTGAGTGTTGAGTGTTTTTTACCCAATGTTAACTGCAAATTTAAATTTATTGAACTCTGGCTGTAATAAATAAAAATAAAATTGTTATTTTTTAATAATTAGATTTATCACTATTCTAAAATAGTAAGTGAAAAATTAGAATCATGAAAATACAGAGCATTACAAATAGCCATGGTGTTATTTCTAAGTAAATATTTTATATAATATTACATAAACATTCTAGTAAGAATTGAAGAAGCACATATAGATCTTACCATTTGATAGATTAATTTATAGAAAAATCTCAAATTTACTCCTATTTTCCTTTTAAATCTTTACTTTATACTATCAGTATTAGCATAAAATTTTACAAGAACGATTGAAAGTAAAATAGAGAAGTCAAACCCAATGTCTATTGCTTGTAGGGAAAGAAATATACCCAAAATATAAAGTAAAAAATAAATACTCCATAACAAAATAAAGGCTAAATCTTTGTGTATATTACATAACTTAAAATTTCGTATAAAAATAATAAATTTTTTATAAAAACATTATTGTTGAATTTTTCAAGTAAATTTTAATTTGAATAAAGTCATTCTCCTAATGGGCTTTTATTATTTTTAATACTCATAAGCAATTTTTTTTTTAGAATGGTTTTCCTAAAATAGGATTTATTGTACCTGGTTACTAATTAATTTTTTTTTTTCTTCTTCTGTATGGCTTTTACCTTACATAAAATGATTATTTTTGTCTATATAACGAGCAACCATTTTTAATAAAGCTTCTTCTGTGTATTTGTAATTTAACATATTAGTAACTTCTTTTGAAATTAAAGATTTAAAATAAAATTTTTCAAAATAATCAGTCTCTAAATAAGTTAAAGTAATATTGTTAACAGTTTAATAATCTTAATAGAACTCAAACACAAAAAAATTTAAACCGTATTTTATAATACTTTTTTGTAATGTACTTTTATTACCAACGTGTAATAACAATAAAAATTATAAATCTTTAGAGCTTTCTATAAATTGCTTTTATTGACAATATTAACTATACTATATACACCTTGTTTATTTTTTAACTCATTACGATAAGATTTTATAGTATCTAAATTATTTAAATCAAAAAAGACTTTTACTGGCAATATTAAAAAAGTATTAATAAAATTATCACAGCAAAAGCTGTGCTAAATCATATAACAATTAACTTGATTTAAACTATAAATAAGAACAGAAAACCTTAAAGTTAGTAAAAATTATTAATTTATATATTGTTTGGACTATATCATATTTGATCTTTTTTTTTCAAATCTAAATGGTTATGTTTAGTCTCTGAGATAAATTGTTTATTATTTATAAATATCAAATTATCTGCTGATATTAAATAATTAATACAATTAATTAAATCTTTTCAGCATATTATACCCTTTATACAGGCCGAATTTGTTGTTGGTTCAGCCTCTGCAAGATCCATAGGGGCACGATTAGTCTCGGCTAAAGCTCCTATAAAAAATATTATAAATATAGGAATTAATGGTATTATAAATCAAGTATGAATTTGATCTTCAATAATTACAGATAAATTTAAATTACCTGTAAAAAGTATTATTAATAAAATTGCTGAACTTAATATTAATTCATAACTAATTAATTGTGCAGTACTACGAAGGGATCCTAAAAAAGCATATTTTGAATTAGCAGATCATCCAGCAAGAAGAATTCCGTAAGTTGCTACAGAAGATACCGCCAAGAGATAGAAGATCCCTAAACTAAAATCGAAGATCGCTAAACCTGGACCAAACAAAAATTATATTTAATATACTATAAATTTACATATTTCTCCCCTATTCATACCCTTTTGAATTTTTATTTTAATGCCACCTTCTTCTAACTTACGATTTTTTTTTTTACTATTTCTGAAACTAAATATCAATCTTTGATATCAAAAGATTTAATTCCTAGTACCGGATTATTAATGAAGAAAGGTATTATAATTTAATTAATTTCAAAAAATTTAGTAACTTTAAATTCTATTATATTTTCTTTTTCCTTAAATAACAATATCCATAATTAAAATATTTAATTGGAATTAATAATTCCTCATCTTTTTTATGTTGAGTAATTTTAAACAATAAATATTTAAAAATACCTTTACATAAGGGATAGAGAAATTAGTATCATTTGAAATAAATCCAACTAATCATTATGGATGTGGAATTACACAGGTTTCTCTTAAAGAACGAGATACTGGAATAATTTCAGGGAAGATAATATTTAATTATTTTTATAAACTGAAATTTAAGGTTATTATTATATTCACAATCTTTTATAAACCTTCTAAAGTCAAATGTTCTTTCAATTGTATAATAAAATTTGTTTAATCTCCTTTTTTCAAAAAATTAAAGGATATTTATCCAAAATTTAACTAATTTTACTAACTTCTTTAATTTTCTGACTATAAAGGCACAAGAAGATAGATTACTTATTACAGTTACTATGCTATTTAAACTATCTTGAATTCTTAATAAAATCGGCAATCTTTAACATGAAGTTTAATTTGGGAATTTAGTTGAATTTCTCAACCGGATTTATAACTGGAACTTTTTAATATACTACAAAAAAAAAACAACTTTTTCCATTGATAAACCCTGTAATAAATAATTAATTTGTAATTCATCAATTTTGTTTTTATTATTACATAGTGTAGAATAATTACGTCGAGCATTAACGTAAAAAAAAAATTAAATCCATTTGATAGTGAATAGTAGGAATTTTTAATGTATAAAATTTAACGATAGCAATTTTTTTTGCCAATTAGAGTAGATCTTAAATATGTAAAAAAAAAAGATTTAAATTATTTATAGTCGTTTACTCGTTGCTCTTTTACAGATGCAGGATGACTATCTGATTTAGATCCACGATTGTCCATTTATCAGTTGTTTATATGGAAAATGCCAAACCTGATTATCTTATTTGTTGTTACCATACATGAATAATTAATTCATCCACATAAATATTTTTTTTATTTAACTTGGTAAATAAGTTTTAGAAGTTCTCCGGAATTTGATTATATTACCCTACAGTCCTAAGGGTATTACAGCATATCCTAGTAAAGAAAAAATTAAAGTTATTACAGGCCCTAAAAAAAATAATATTAAATTTGCTTGTGTAGGTGCTATATATTCTTTTAATATTAATTTTAATGCATCCGCAAACGCTTGGAGACTTCCATAAGCTCCAACTATATTAGGACCTAATCTCCTTTGCATAGACCCTAAAGTTTTTCTTTCGGCTACAGTGACAAATGCGACAGCGATAAGAACAGGCAATAGAATGAACAACGTATCTAAGAAATATAATAATGATGATGGTGTTGAATTAATCATTTTTTTTTTTATGATTATCAAGATTTTTCGCTAAATCTAGGCTACGACCCGAATACATCGAAAGTTTAATTTGACGAATCTCTTCACTAAACCAAAGCTCTGGAGTATTATAAAGTTTATTTATTATTAACTCTACTATTTGTTTAAAGTATTTAAAACTCAAATTCTTTATACCATAAATAGAATTAGTCTCAAATATATTTAATTTTTTAATATTGATTTTTAATTTCATTTATTTTTATTTATTTTTTCTAATATTTTATTTATTTATAAGATAATATTTAAATTTCAGCTTTATAATGAAAGAAAAAGGATTAAATAATAAACCTAATAAAAATAAAGCCAAATTAAAAAATTTAATTTTTATAAAAAAAAAATATTAATATAAAAATTAAATTCTTAAATAAAAATTAGGTTAATAATAATTAGCTACATTATTTATAATTTTATAACTTAGAAATTTAAACTAAATTTAAGAAAGGAGTGGCTGTCATTATTCTTTTTATTTAGCCAAATAAAAGCTATTTAATGTTATAATTATTTATTATTAATGTTGTATTACCTTATAGGTAATACAACAATTCAAATACCTTTATGAATAAATTTAAATTTATTCTAATTTACTGAAAACTTATCATTTATGATAAATGATTATTGTAAAGAATGATAGTTTACTTTAAAATTTGCCTTATATTTACCATATGAAATAAGCAAATAATATTTACTTGAAAATAGTATATTCATAATAAATATTGGACTTAAAATTTAATATAAGCATTATTATTTTTTTTTTATAGATTTTTTTTTTTTAAAGGCTGACATCGCTAAGCGCTCTAACAAATAAATTTATAAAAAAAGCAAAATTTAAACCTTGAAATTACCTAAATTAAAATATCTTATTTATATAAACCTTTTTTGTTAAAAGTATTATAGCTACTATTATATTTTTATAATAAAAAAACTTAAAGTTACTAAAATTTTAATTATTAAATATATTTTCAAAGTATTACATAAATATAAGAGGGGTAAGCAAACTTTATAAAAGTTTTATAGTAGCAGCACAATTATTAATAATTGTGCTGCTTAATAATTTATTAGAATATTTATAAGGTTTTACAAATCATCGCACGCTAAGCGTGCGATGATTTAGTAATAAAATGATAAAATACCAAATAATAAATTTATTATTTTATCAAGTTTTAATATTTACATACAGGATTATAATTATTTATTATCGCGCTATAAATTATAGGATAAATTAATAATAACAAATTTATGTTTAATTATTTTAAGAATAAAAAAAAAATTAAAATCCTATTCAAGATTTGAACTTGAATTAAAATATTAGAAGTATTTTGCTTTGCCATTAAGCTAATAGGACTAAACTTATACCTAAATTGCAAAATAAAATACTTATAAAATCTACCTCCATTTTTAATATATTTTAGCATATAATCAATATTCATTAATATAATTTTTAATATTTTAAATGTTTTTATTATATTACTCTCCCTCCCTCCCCCTTTTTTCATATTAAAGTTTTGATCTTATTATTAATCTTTTTCCTTTTTGAAAATAAAATATTAATTAAACGTTATGTTGGAGTGATTCGAACACTCAATTATAAATACCAAAAATTTATGACTTGCCTATTAGTCTACAACATAGACAATAAATATATATTTAATTATATTTATTCTTTTTTATTAGTAAATACCAAAATAAAGCTTAATGTTTTTATTTTGAATATAAAAAGAATAAAATTTAAAGTTAGACCAGTTATACTTTATTATGATAACTGTTTTAATATATGATTTATTTTAATAAAAATCCATCATGAACTACTTTAACACCAATTTTAATTTATAAACCTACCACAATTGGTATAATTTAATAATATTATTACTTCATATTTAAATTAAGTATAATAAATAATGAACATATTAACTGATTTGATAGTTAACCAGCTGCTAAAGCAGCTGACATTTTATTTAATCTGTAATTATTTATATTTAATAAATATTATTTAGCTCTTCCTGATAGCTAATACCATATGTATTAATAAATAAGTAACCCATCGCGCGATGCGCGATGGTCTATTATAATATCACTAAAATCTATTCAATCTTTATTTTTCATAAAAAAGTAATTTATATTTAAAAAATTTTAAGTGGTTATTATTATTTTACGGGTGGCGAGACTCGAACTCACAAGGTTTTCACCAATAACTCCTAAGGTTACTATGTTTACCAAAATTTCATCACACCCGTTAATTAACTTTTTTACCCTTTACCTTCTATTGTGTATTTTTATAGATAAAATATTTAAATACAAATTACTCTTGGATAATATATAAAATTTAATAATCTCATGAGGAATGAGTCACTTCTTCCATATCAAACCTTAAAAGCTCTTTCAATTTTTATTTTTTTTATATAATTTGAAATATGTTTTTACATAATTTTATTAATTAATAAAAATTAGAGAACTATTTATCAGTATTCATTAAATACTTTTAATTTCACATATACTCTGTAAAATTTTTAGAAGATTGATTCAGCTTCGAAGAAGCTGGTTTTCAACTAATTCAAATTTTGCTTACCAAATTTAAATATATTTTACCTAATTGAGAAAACGATATCTTAATTCCTTGAATATTTATTATTTACATAATAATTTTTTTTTTATAATTAAAAAATTATTTATAAATTATTTATAATTTATTAAATTAAAGGGGGAATAAGAATTGAAATTTTAATTATTAAATGTATTAATATAAAATATTTAAAATTTGATAAAATATTTTTTTTTTTTAAATTAATTTTTTTTTAATTATATTCAATAATTTTTATAGAAAATAAAGACTTTTTTTAGTATAAAATTATAAACAAAAAAGCATACAAATTTAATCCATTAAAGTGTTTAATTTTATGTATTTTTAAAAAATTATATTATAGATTTTTTTTGTTAATATAAATTATTTATAATTAAAATAAAAGATTGCTCAAGATAAGATTTGAACTTACAGCCTAAACATCTTCAGTGTTCCGCTCCACCAGATTGAGCTTCTTGAGCGTTAATTATTTATAATATTAAATCCATAAAGTTTTTGTTCAAAAAAAAATTAAAGTTAGTAATATAATAAACTTTTTAATCCTATGCTCAAAGCATTTATATATCGTCGTAATAACTGTTATGCTACTTTGAGAATGGTTTTCTTGTTACTAAACATTTAGACCAAATATGTAAGTACAGCATTGCTAAATTACAATCTTCAAAAAAAAAAAAATAAATCATATTTGAGTTATACTCAAAGTTAAGAAAATTCTAAAAAGTTTGTTATATTATAAAAGTTTTATGGAAATATCAGGATTTGAACCTGAAACATCGATATGCAAAATCAAAGTTTTACCAATTAAACTATATCCCCTTTTTTTATATGATAGGTATAATTACTTTCCTCCTTTCACCCCCCCCCCTTAATTATAAGTTAAAATTAATTATATTCATTAATTTGGGTTTAATCTTGAAAATTATTATATATTTTTCGCTGGATTAACATACTATTCTTTTATAAATTGAATATTTACTGATGCTTACTATTTTACCTTTTGTATATAAAACTAAACAATCAATACATTATTCAACTGAAATGTAATATATTTAAAGCACGTAGCTAAATTATATTTTGAATTATAATTTTTTGTATATATTAATATCCATTTAAATTTATATTCCATTAAAAGTTATAATAATTGGCAAGTTTATATTTTAATATTTTTAAATATCAAAACTTGATAATATTAATCTATTAAAAGTATCGCTTTGCTATATCAACGATTAACTATCTATTATAAGATATATTAAAATAATATGGGTTAATTAAGATAATAAACCGATAAATTCAAATATTAAATCTAATTAAACAAAAATCCTTATCTAAGGAGTGACTTGAACACTCATGAGTTTTTCAATAAATCTTAAGTTTCCCCTGTATTATTTTTTGTTTTTTTTAATTTGAAATAATTTATAATAATTATTATTAGCAAATCACGTTATTATAAAATTTCTTTTCCTCCAATCAATATTTTGAAACTGTACTTTTTTTATATTTCCATTAATATGTTTGCCCTTTAAAGGGCAAACATATTAAGCTTCCTTAATACTCTTAACCTTTGCATCCTTGTTACTGACTTAATGGAATCTTGAGTAACCATTTGTCCTTACTAAATGCCTTTTAATCTCTTCCTTTGTTCATTTCGCCTTTTATTATTATAATTTGATTAAATTCTGCCGCCATTAGAGTCAATAAGTTCCACACTCTTTAATACTCTTATTTTTACAATAAAACTATCTCGGTTGTCAGTTAGCCATTACCTAGTTCTCTCATCCCCCATCTTAAATTTTTGTTTAATCCTCTAATAATACATAAAGATTAAATTTGGGAAAGAAAAATTGTTTATTATATTTATAAATTATAATTATCAATTATAATCATTAATTATTTATTGCAAAAAAAATACAATACGAGCTAAATAATTAAGTTTTTACCTAAGAAGTGACTTGAACACTTACGAGTTTTCTCAGGAAATCTTAAGTTTCCCCTGTCTACCATTCCAGCACTTAGGTTGTTTAAATATTAAATAAAATATACACAAAACTTAATGTTCATCTCTTTATTAAATAAAATTTATTTATCAAATGAGTAAACAATACTTTATATAATTTATTTTACGCCAAAGGCGATCTAAGGCTAGAATGGTTTGAACACTCATCTAAGCTATTATGAGCAGCTTGCTTTACCAATTAAGCTATAGCCTTTAAATTATTGACTTAAAATCAATTATTAATCTAAAAATCAATTTTATACTTTTTATGCGGACAAAGGAATCGAACCTCTTACGATTGGTCATGAGCCAATTATGTTTCCATTACACCAGTCCGCTATCAACATTTTGTATATTTAGTTACGTAATAACTAAAAAAAAATAAAACTTTAGAATGTTTAGCTCAAGGGGAGTTCGAATCCCCACTCTAGTAGTGAAAGTACTATGTCTTAACCTATTTGACTATTGAGCCTGTAAAATTTATTTTATAATGATAAAGTTTTATAATATATTATTATTTCATTCGCAAAACTTGCGGATCATCACGCATAATGAAAAAAATAGAATAAATTTTAAGAAAATTACTTTGTATTTTTCTTTGTTTTATTTTAATCAAATATACTTTTTGAATATTAATATTAATTATTGGTAAAATTTGTATAAACTTTTAGAAAATAATCTTATTTTTTTGTATAATATTAAATCTTTTATATTTAATATTTTTCTATGATTATCATTACTTATAATTTAAAAAATAAAAAAAAAAATTGAATTTTTGCTCCAATAAAATCGTTATAAGTAATAAAATGAATTAATAATTATAAAAATTAATTTTTCAACATAATCAATATTTAAGTATAAATTTTATAAAATTTTCATTACATTATAATTAAATTGGTTAATTAAAAATCAGTGTTAAATATATTATAATAATAAAGAATATTCTTTTTACTCCTGTCAAATAGGATTACCGTGAGTGCTTTATAGATTAATCCCTTTTTATTAGTTAAAAATTTTTTCATTTGTTTAATAAAATTTAATAATATAAAGTTTAAATCTTTAAAAAATAAACTTAAGTGTTTTATTCGAATAGATTTTATTATTTAGTTTAATAATCTTCTATTAATTAAATGTAATAAATGTTTATATAATTAAATAGATTAATAAACTCAGTGCAAGTATTGCACTTGCTTTTTCCGATTACAAAACGGATACATTACTTTTATGTTAACTGAGCTCTTAGTTAAGTAAGCTAATGTAAAGTAAAAAAAATAATTATTATCGAATCAAAAGCTTTAAATATTATATATTATATTATAGTAATAAAATAAACATAAAAATTAATTTTCCATTACTTTAAATTCAAAAAAATGAGATTATCTTTATAAAATAAATATTTTTAAATTCTAATTTCTATTAAATATTTTATAATTTAATAATTTAATAATATACAAAATTTTAAAATTAATCATACATCACGATTGACGATTAAAGAAATTAAACTTGTTTAAATAAAAAAATATAACGATAAAGTATTATTGTATTAAAAATAAATTAGATCTTTATACCTAAAGAAATTAAAATCCTTTCAGCCAAAGCCTAATGATTATCTTAATAAAATTTATAAATAAAACTTGTTAAACTTATAAATAAAACTTGTATTAAATTTATAAATAAAACTTATGTTAAACTTATAAATAATATTTACATAATTTTTCGTAGTAGTATTCTACGTTTTATAAGAGTATCCTAAAGTTAGTTTCAAACTTATATGCTTTCAGTTCTTTACTCTCCGCTTACCTCAGTATTTTTTGTTTATTATCCCCCTTTTTTTAAATGTATCATATTAAAATATATTTTTTCTTATTCAAAAAAAGTGAAATTTTTTATTAAAAATTTAACTAAGAGCGACAAACATAGCTTTCCTGCCGTGCCTATGTTATTACTTACTTAAGTGTCAGTAAGATCCCTTTTTGTGTTATATTAAATATAATAGCAATAACAGCAAAAATATTATATCATATAATTCAGGAAAAAACAAAAAGAAGAATCTTTTATAATACTTATCATATTTAATATAATACAATTAGTTTTTCATCGTGTTTCAACACGATGAAAATTAATATTGTTCACATAAACAACAGGTAAACCAGAGGTTAATGTACCCAGTTCCTTTCGTACAAAGGGGCTGATTTTATTTTACTCTAATTACCACTAGAAGATAGAAACCATACTGTCTCACGACGTATTTAACCCAGCTCGTGTAGCTTTTTAAACGACGAACAGTCGTACCCTTCATGGCTCCTGCGTTCATGAGGATAAGCTAAGCCGACATCGAGGTGCCAAACTGCGCTCCCAATGTGTACTCTCAAGCGCAATCAGCCTGTTATCCCTAGCGTAACTTTATTCTATAATACGAGACCAGTCCTTTATGTATCTCGTGATCGTATGCCCCGCTTACGCGACTGATAGACGTGTAGGTCAAACAGTTAAGCAAGATTATGCCATTAAACTTGACAAGTAATTATCAAAATCACTATTCGCAATATTTAAGGATTGGATTTAAGCAACTTTAAAAAAAATATATATTACATCTCCTAAAAAATGTTAATTATATTTATTACAACTATTGTCAATATAGTTAAGATCTTACTTGCATTAAAAATTTATATTTTACTTTAAATAAAAAGATAGTGATTAAATATATATGGGAATAAAATTTATCCGCTTATACACAAATTCGTCTTAAGAAATTATATCTTAAATTTATATAAAATTTATATATTAAATAAAAACTAAAAGAAAAATAAATATATTTTTCCCTAATTTTTCGTATTTAGGATATACCCAGTTACTCTTTATGGGATCTGTGCCCCGCATAAACTGCCACCTAGCCGTTGTTCTCTTCCTAAAGCAGTAGTATTATTAGCCTTTTATGTATATATAAAAAAATTTCACATTACCCCGTAAGCTTATAGAATATTTTTTAATATTCTCAGGCAACAATAATCATACGTACACTATTAAGACTATCGTTGAATAATAAACGATTATTGTATCGCTAAACTAAAGGAGCTAGTAATTACCGGCTCGAACCTTTAGTTGATTGAAAAGTCATTTCATCTAAGTTTGTTTAAATTTTTTGATACTCTTAAATTTTAAAAATAAAAAAAATGGAGGACAATATTGTCCTCAGCAATGTGATAAACACAAAAAGGCGTTTCAACTATATTTAAACAATTACCTTATTCACTACTAATGGTTCAATCACACGCAATGGCTAGCAACAGTAAAGCTGCATAGGGTCTTCTCGTCTATCTAGAGGTAAACAGTATCTGCACTGCTATTCCAATTTCACTGAGTCAATCATCGAGACAGCTGTTGTATCGTTACATCATTCATGCAAGACCATATTTAGTGGCCAAGGTATTTTGCTACCTTTGGACCCTCATAGATAAGGCCGCCATTGACCGGGGTATCCTTTATAACCAAATTTTCATATTTAAAATTCAAATTAGAAACTTCGTTAACCAGCCGGCATCGGGCAGACATCACACACTATACTTAGAATTTCATCTTAATGCAGCGTGCTTTGTTTTAATTAAACAGTCGGACAACACGATTCTATGCTTCCTTATCACTCCTGATATTAATCAGGAGGATCGGCACTCCTTATCCCTAAGTTACGGTAGTTATTTTGCCGAGTTCCTTAATGATTGTTCACTCAAGCGCCTTCGTATTCTCTACTAGCTTACCTCTTGGTGCGTTTAGGTACGGTTGCTTTTCGTGCATTCCCTCACGTAAATTTATTGTTTTTCCAGAACACTTATACACTCACATAAGGTTGTTACTTTTCACTTTAATAAACAAGATTTACTCATCGTTTAGACCATTAGGTCAATAACTTAGAGGCCGTTACTTACATCTAATTCCATAAGCTTAAGGCGAGGAAATTTATCCTTTCTCGTTACTCATGTCAGCATTCTCACTTGGGTTAATGTGTTTTTATTCTTAAAAAGAATAATTTAATAATATCACCCAATGTTCCGCTACCCCATAATTAAATTAGATAGACATTTCTTAATTGAATACCAATTATAATTATAGACAAGGTGTCGGTATATTGTTTAATAGATCCGTTAAATTTTCGATGTTTTTATCCGCTAAAGATTAACTACAGCGTTTGAATCAGTGCTCTGTTACGAGGTCTTTAAAGAATGGCCGCTACTAAGCCCATCGCCTGATCGAATTAGACAAAAACTCTCTTTATTTCACTTAACAATAATTTTGGAACCTTATATTTACACTTGTTCTGGGCTGTTTCCCTTTTGACATACACAGATCTTCCTTTTAGCTTTTTATAAAGCATAATTAGGCACTTATCCCTAAATAGTTAAATATTTTATATTAAATAACTATCTATTTAGACAATATAGGCTTTAAGCCTGTTTTAGTTTTATTAATAACAACTAAAATAATTTTATTTTTCTATCTCTTGGCAAAAGTACGGCTGAACAGCTGAATCACATTTATCCTAGTTCGCATGATCAATAAACCAAACATTTATTTAGCTGAAATAATATATATTTCTTTAACTGGTCTATTTCTCTTAATTGCGTTATAAATAGCTTGTCTTGAAACGCCTAAAAATTCTCCTGCTTCAGTTTGACTAGAAAATTCTTTTAATTCATTAGTCTGAGTATTTAAAATTGTTACTGATACTCCTTCACGCTCAGTGGTTTTTGCCTTTATATTAGCTAAAGCTTCGGGAGTTAATGGGTAATTTTTTTTTATAGTTTGCAGTTGCAACAGCCAATTTATTCCTAGTTTCTTCACTAACTACTTTATTTTTATGAGCTAAGGATAATATTTCTTTATGCTCTGGAGATATAACCTTTGATTTAAAATTTTCAATATTTTCTGGACTATGACGATAACCTAATACGGAATATGCAAATTTTAATATATTATACTCAGGGTTTAATTTATTAATATAAAATTGTTCTCTTTCAAGTAAATCAGGTTTAGGGCAATATTCTAATATATCCAAAGTAAACCCTTTGTAACCATATTTAAGTAAAGCATCTTTTATCTTAATTTATTATCTAGAAATTAAATTTAAATAACCATAGCGTTTATACTTTTGAAAAAATATATCGCTTTTTATATGGTTTTATTTGATTTCTATTAATATAGTTTAATATAATAGCTGGCTTAATTTCTAACGATTTTGCAGCTGTAGCAATAGAATCATATTCTATTTTTTTATTATTTACTACATCAAACACAGATATTTTTTGAGCTCTAGAAGCTGCTGCTATTTTGAATTTTATTATGGTTTCATCTTTATGTATTTTTCCTTTTTTGGCTAATGCCATTTTTAGTCTGGTTTCCTCTGAGAGACTTTTACCTAATCGGGCAATAGATATTTTAGATCGTGTTTCCTCTGTACATTTACGATCTCTCATCTTAACTATAGATTTTTCATTGTGTGTATAACCTAAGCTAGACCCCGCTCATTTTAAAATATTATACTCAGGATTTAACATATCCAGATAATACTGTTCTCTTGCTATCAATTGTTCAAGAGAGCAATATTCTAATATTTCCAAAGTAAAATTTTTATAACCATGTTTTAATAGTGCTGTATATATTAAACTAGTATTATATTTTGTATAACGTAAAAGAAAATTTTCATTAAAATAACTTCCTAATCTCTTAGCTAAATTAACTCCACTACTCACATAAGATTTTTTATTTTCGTTATTAACTCAACGATAAATACCTGATTGATCCCGATTTTCCTTTAATATTGTTTATTTAAATAGCTCCGCATTTTCATAACTTTTTATAGGAAAAACTATGTTTAAATTATTATTATTGTTATTATTATTATTATTGTTTATTGTGACTTTTTATATATATGATTTGCGAGCAATAATCAAACGATTATTCTAAAGGTAACTCATTGGCTTACGCTTAATAGCCGCGTACTTTCCACCCACACCATTCTCTAAACAGATGACATGTTTCTGCCAGCAATGCACCTTAGAAAAGGCCTTTTATCTTTTCTTCACGTTGTCCGTTAGCGTCGTTCGGACGGTATTCCGCTACTTCGGTCACTTGAGCGCCGATCACAATCGTAACCTTTATGGACTGAGCCGTTTCGCTAACTCAAGCTGCTGCACTGAACCGTATGGAATCGCACTGGCGTATAAGTTTACACCAAATCATATCTTTAGGCAATGTAAAATACATTGCTCGCGAGACTTCTGTTGACGCGCAAAGGTATGGCTTCGTAATTATAGAGGGGTCAGCACTAAAATTTCGTTTACCCTTCGAGGGTTAGGACTCCATAGTTTCTCCTCTGGTTGTCGTCAGTTGCCATAAATTTTTACCAAGCAAAGAAACGAGTATCCTGTTCATATTAGGGTGAATATAATCAACCCCTTTCCAGAGAAATGAGATAGAAATTAAAATAAAATTTATATTGCCATTGCATCCTTTCGGATGAGGCTTGACTATATCTTAAACACATTTTAAACAATGTGTTAACCAACATTTAGTCGATGAACTGCACACCATCGCGAAGCGATGATGCTTGGCTGCGGATTATCCATTTTACTTTCGTTTATAAATTTCTATTTTACCATATCACGAGTTATTAACTGTGCCGCAAACTATGTTCCAAGTTTGTTTGGTAGAAATTGCTTTAGGATGTTCCCGTCAATTTGATGATTAAAAATAGAAGTTAACTTCCACCAATAGGCTGTATGTATTAAGTTTATTACTTTCAACCTTAGCATACTATGTCTGATTGTTTAACATTCATCTTTGCTATTCCGAGACCTAATACTTAACGATAAAATCTTCACGATCCCCCGATGTTATTAGAAAATATCTTTTAGACTAGCCATGTAAGATCAAGTTCTGTACCTGCATGATGTTAGTTAAATGACCTACTTAGATAGGTTTCGCAGAAAACCAGCTATTCCTAGTCAGTTTTATCTTTCACCAACTTACCACAATTCATCGGATATCTATACAACGATAACCCGTTCGAACTTTTATAATTCTGATCATGGTAAGATCACTAGGCTTCGGGTCTAATTTTAGATACTTATCACTATAGTATTAATCGAGTTATCTAGGCATTTACTGCTCGCATCTAATATTAACTTGCTGCAATTAGGCCAAAAGTTTCCTCTTGGATTAGACTATACCTTCAACTCAAAAAAAATATTTAGTGTACAAACTTTAAAACAAAACTTAAATTACTATATTTAAAAAACAATTAAAACCCACCACCACCCCATACTTTACCACCTTATTTAAAAGTCAGACACGGCAGAAACATAAATCGCTAAAAAGAAACAACAAAATAAATAACAAAAGCAAAGAACATCAATCTGCAACTATTGATCTGATTCTGAATCTAAGTTTAATTTATAATAGAAATGAGATAAAAAATAAGGGTGCACTAAATCTATTAATTCTTGTTTAGAACTGCTGTGAATATAGATTCTGTGACCATTAGTGTGTTTGTGTAAACTAGATTTAAAATTTATTATTCAAAATACCAACCAATAAATAACATTCGTCAAAAGAGAAGGACTCGGAACAGATATACAATAAGTAATTTATGCGTTAAATAGATTTAAAAAATAATTTATATTTACCTTGAAAAAATTTTTGAGATTTTATATATGCTGATATTGTTGCTCGACTTGCTTTTATTTCTTTTGCTGCTTGGCTTATGGAAACATATTTTTGACTTATATTAGTTTCTGTATTAAGAATTACTACAATACCTGAACCTTTAGCTGCCGCCATCTTAGTTTGCGTTTCTGATGTTACTTTACGATCTAACCATGCTGTTTTCAATTTTAGAATAGTTTCTGCTGACACTTTTCTACCCTTCAATTTTAGCAAAGTTTCTTCAGTATGTTTATAACCTAAACTTGACCCCGCTACTTTTAAAATATTGTTCTCGGGTTGTATTAAATTTATAAAATATTGTTCTCTAATGACAGCTAAATCTGGGTCACAATACTCTAAGATTTCTAATTTAAATCCAGAATAACCATATTTTACCAAAGCTCTTGCAATTGCCATATTTTTCCCTGTACCATTAATTAGCTTATTAAAGTTAAAATAATAAAGAAATCTCTCAGCTAATCTAACGCTACTACCTACATATTTTTCCCATTTTCAAGATTAGTTCAACAATATACTCCAGTTTTATTTCTATTATCTTTTATGATATTTTTTTTTTTCTTTATCAGTATTATGATAAATTTTTTCTACAGTATATTGTGTACTATTTAAACTATTAAATCCGGAGGTTCTAAACCCTCTAATAAACACAAGCGAATTTCTAATTGGACCGCACAAATACCTATTCTTCGCAAAAATAACTAGATGAGAACTTTTATAGTAAAAATAACTATAACCAAAACAAACTATACCAAAGTTGCTTTGATTCAATGCAGGTCTATTACCTAAATTTACCTTATCTGAAAGAATTAAGTTATAAATTACTTTTTTCAGACATTTGCTAAAAGCAGAATGCATTGAATTAAAATATAAAAAATTAATAATTAATTTTTTATATTTTTTTAAACCTAAAAATACCGAACAACTTAGTAAAAGGGACAAATTCATTTTTTTTCTTTTTTTATTTTTAAAACTATAAAATATTTTTTGTGTATTTTTTTTGAAATCTCCTAACATTGAACCTATAATAATGTTATGTAATTCTTGCGGCACTGAAAGATGGGCTTTAGCGGATACTCGATAGAATCTGGTACGTAAGTTTTTTTTTTGTAAAGTTATGCATTAATTGTTTAAATTAGCTAAAAATACAATTTTAATTATAATGTAGTTAAATTTCCAAGTTACTCGAACTTAATACATTATTTAAAATTAATTTAGTGTAATAATAATTATCTATATTCTAATGATATTCTCAATGTAATATACTATCCGACTAAGCTAAGAGTAATATTATACAAAAAAAATAACTAATTAGAATATTATAATTATCTACTAAAGGTTGTATTAAACTAATAAATTTTGTTTTAGTTTAATGATGTACACATTTATTTCCTGGAATAATGAGTGCTGACGTATTACGGAATTTTCCGTCTCAATTTTCATATCAGTCGTTACAGGGTTAAATAAAAAGGAATCACACATTAATACATAATGCGTCATTCAAATTGTTATAATAAACAATTTATTCCTACGATTTATCAACTTCCCACGGTATTGCCTTAGATTATATATTTAATGTATGCTGTATTTGAACCATATGTCATAAGCATATAATATTTATCCTTAGGTTTCACCGTTAGCATAATAATTTAATTATTATACCGACCCTTTTATAGGTCATGAGTCAGTTTAAAAAGAAATTTCACAATTTCTATGGGCAAGCAATTTACCCATTATGCAAAAGGTACGCTCTTAATATTATTTAAATTTTTTTCTCGAGCTGCTTGTAAAACTACTATTTTTTTTCACTTCCCTCACGGTACTTTTCACTATCGCTTAAATTATCATATTTAGCCTTAGAGGAAGGTTCCCCTTTACTTATTCAAACAGGCTTTAACCCATTTTACTTATTATTTTTACTTTTATTATTTTAATAAAAAAAGTTTATCCTATACTATGGGTTTGGTTTTCATAGGTTTTTATAATAATGCTCACGAATGTATACTATAAAACTTTTATTTATTTAATATTAAATCCAAACTTTAAAAAATTTCCAAAAATTTTAAATATTATAATGATTTTGATTTTTGTTTACACATTAAACCTAAACTTCCTATATATTAGGAGGCTTTTCTATTTTCATTCTCACTAATTATAGAATCTCTTTTGATTTCTTTTCCTAAAGTTATTAAGATATTTCAATTTACTTCGTTTATTACTGAATTTCTTTTAGAGTGCATGTATTTTACAAATTTAAGATTCTCTCTTTGATATTTTGCAATGATTCCCTAATAGTTTCTTTTTATATTTTCTGTATTCAAGAAAAAAAAAAAGAATAATATATTCTATATCGTTGAATTTCTTTTAATATTAAATATTAAGCTATCAATGTCTTATATTAAATAAGTAGTAATAAATTAAAATTAAAAGCTTAATATTATATTCCTTTCAGATTTGTACTATAAATTAGAATTTAATTCAAAAAAAAAAAAATGATAAATATTTTTATAAAGTACTATCTTAAAAAAGGGGTTTAAAATAAGTTTTATATTTACTATAATGTATTAAAACTTTACAAATTAAATATAAATTCTTAAAGGTAATATAGTTATTATTCAAATAATAATCAAGAATAATAAATATTAAATAGTATTATTATAAGTTGACTATGTTGTAAGAAGAATACAGTGTTAGAGAAAAAATTGTTTAAATTTTCATTTATAAAATCTTTTCCAAAGGCGATTAAAATTAATTTTTTTTTTTATAATTTAAACCATTTACGGTTTAAATTTTTAATATAAAATTAAAAAACCTCTTAAGTAAAAGAAGAATTTTTCATAGTTCAACATTAGGATGATCTTATACTAAAGCATAATTTAAATAATTTAAAGCGTTAATAATAATATTAAATTTATGGAAAGGGTTCTTAGCTCAATAGGTAGAGCATATGTCTTTTAATCATTTTGTTAGGGGTTCGATTCCCCTAGAACTCTATAACATATTTATGCACCAGTTTTTAAATCCTAATAAAGTGGCTATAGGTTAATGGTAGACTAATCAGCTTCCACCTGATTTGTGCTGATTCGAATTCAGCTAGCCACATTAAGATTTAATTTATTTAAATTGTATACAATGATTATATTTAAATTAGTTATATCTGCACTACACGGAAAATTTGTCTATAAAGAAAAATGGGTAAACATTCCAATAAAACTAATGTTTTATATACTTTAAAAATTTGAATTTATAAATAAAAATTGATAAATTCAAATTTTATATTTATTTTATATAAATAGTGGGAGAAAGGGTTAGTAACTTAATTGGTAAAGACTATCCTTGTCGAGGATAGAGATGCCGGATCGTTCCCGGCCTGACTCGAAATAAATAAAATAATTAATTTAGAATTGTCTCAATAAATAGTATTATTTTAAAAATACATAATTTAAAAGCGCTATGTATAATAAATATTAAATCATAAAAATAATCATATTCTGATAATCAAAATTTTTATTATAATTAATAATCTTAATATCTAAAATTGTTTATATCTTAAAGTTAATAGATTATAACAATTTATAAAGTAAATTTGTCCATTAATTTTAATTTAAAAACTTAAATTTTAAATTATTGCCTTTTATAAGTAATATTGGAAAGTGACATGTTAAATTATTTAAATAGCTAAAAGAAAAGTAACCATAGGTAGGGTAAAATATTTGCTAAATATTGTGGAAACACATGGATGTTCGAATCATCTCTTTTCTGAAAACTAATTTTAATCTCAAGAGTATAATTTAATAGGTAAAATTAAAAGCTTCAACCTTTTGTTTCTCAGTTCAAACCTGAGTGCTCTTGTATTTTTTAGCAGAAATTTTAATAAAAATACAAGAAAATAACTCTTAAGTCTAAAAAATATTAAATGAATTATAATAAATTATTTTAGTTTAATTTCTTTCGTAGTGTACGAAGTGAAATTCATTAAAATTATAACAGATAAAAAGATTAATTTTGCACTATACCCCCAACTTCTTTTATTATAATAATTATTACTATTATCATATTTAATTTTCATCCATTTATTAATTTTCATCCATTTATTAATTAATTTATCTATTAAATTCTATTTAATTCAATTTATATATAATAATTTTGTTTTGTATAGTAATTAATTATTTATCAGACAGATTTTTTAACCTTTATAAATTAATTAAATTATTAATTTATTAAAATTACTAAATATACAACTTTTTTTAGTAAATTCACTCGTTTTGTCCGTTTTATAAAATATACCATTTTTCTAATCAAAACCCCTCCATTATTCAGGTTTTTTACAACTGATTAAAAAAAAAAAACTGATCTTAATACTAATTTAAATAACGAGAGGGGGAGGGAAATTGAAAATCTTATCTGCATACCCTAATAGATACAGAATATTTTATAAAAATATGAGTGTCTCGATTTTTCTTGGAGTAGATTAGATCCAGCCAGAAAATGTCGTTAATTTTCTTGAGAGAGATTAGAACTGAAACTTTTTAAAAAATTAAAAAAAAAATATAAATAATCTTATAGAAAATTATTTGCGTAGCCGTTTTAAACTTTAACTTTAAAATTAAGATTTTTTAAAGGTAAATGCATTCTCTTTGCGCCTTGATCTCAATGGCTCGCTATCAGCGTTGAAATAATTAAACACTTAATGTATTCTTAGCGTCAGTTGAAAACTAGTTCGAATAGAAAGCCCCCATGGGGAATAGCATCCAGGTCCCTACAATGCGAAAAACAAAAAAAGTAACGGGTGAGGAAATACGGCGTAAATGCAGTTGGTTCATAGATCTTCATATGCTACTAATATTGCTATAAGTAGGATCGAAAGTAGTGAGTAAAGTTAATATATTCAACGACGTGAGTGGTTGTTAGAAGGATATTATATGATAAATAAAAAATGATAAAAAACACAAATAAATTGGATCTTGTTTGCAGTTCTGTGCAGTCTCTTGCTCTGATAGCGGTTCGGAAACCTATCTTGGGTTTAACTATTGGTGTTTCTGGTAGTCAAAAAAAAGATTTAAAGAATTATTCAACTATAGAGGATAATGATAAAGTTAACCATATAGATTTTAAAATTGAAAATGATAGTTCGGATTTTAACCTTGTTTCATCACCGCAAAGCGGTGATGAAGATTTATATAATGAAGATAATGAAAATATAAATGAAAATGAGGATGATGATAGTGATGACTATGATCATGTAGATATTGAGGGTGAAAACTATGAAATAGGGTTTAAATTACCTAATAAAGTAATTGTTATGAAAGTGGATTACACTTTATTTGATAACATTATTAATATTATTAAAGAAAAAGGTATTAATAGAGATACGCAAATATTAATTGAAGAATATGTTAGTCATTGTGGTGTTTTACTTCAAAATGATAAAAATGAGCGTAATAAAAATGTTAGTGTTAATTATAATTTGTTAAATAAAGAAATTAAAGAGTTATTATTAAATAAAGAAAATGAATTTAATACGATGATTGATAATTTTAAATTGACTAAAATATCAGTTAATAAAAAACTTAATAATTTTCAAAAAAGAGATAACGCATTACTAGAAATTCTTATGGTTGTTAATAATAAATTTATAATTCAAATTTTATATGGTAGATTAATTAGACTTATGAGTAATGATATAAGAATGAAAGATTCAACTAAAATCCAGATAGATTTAGCTACTGAGTTAATAAGAGAATACAATTACCGTTTATATCTATTAGAGAGTAAAAAAGATGGTGATATTAAAAGATTCGACAATTATAATGAATGAAAGTTAGTGAATAAAGAATCTATTGATAAATTTAATGAAATAAATTTAAAATATTCTATTGGTGCAGTGTTAATGAAATGACTTCTAAATTTGGAATTAATTGAACAAGAAGTTGCGCAGAATGCTAATAATACTAGAAAATATTTAAACGTTTATGTTGTTTCTAAAAAAATAAGTAGTATTTTAGGTGATAAATCTATTTTAAGTTTACCATACAGACTTCCAATGATAGTTAAACCTGAACTATACAAATTAACTGAAAAAGATGGCAAATCTTTTGAAAAAATAGGTGGTTATTTAGTAAATAAGGATACTTCTTTAAAGAGTTTAATAATATCAAAGTGAAATTTAAAAACTCAAACAAACATAAATATTGACAATATTATATATTCAAGTATTAATTATATGAGTTCTGTTGGGTATAAAATTAATATTGAACTTTTAGATCTTATATTATTAAATCAGTCAAAATTTGGTATAATAAGTGATGATTATGTGCATCCTTTAATTAAAGAATATAACAAAAACAAAAAAAATAAATTATTAAAATCTGAAATAAATCAATTAATTAGTTTTTATAGTGATAAATATCTACAAGATAATATTTTAGCTATTGCTAATGTATTTAAAAATGTTCATGAGTTTTTTATACCATTAAGGTTGGATTATAGAGGAAGAATTTATTGTAATAGCGATTATTTAAACTATCAAGGAACTGAATTAGCTAAATCTTTATTATTGTTTAGTAAATTTGAGAAAGTAAGAAAATCCGATAAATCTAGTATTAATTATCTTAAAATTTATGGTGCTAATTGTTTTGGTTTAGATAAATTATCATTTGATGATAGAATAAAATGAGTAGATGATAATGAAAATAAAATTAAGAATTATAAAGATTTTGAGTTAATATCAAAAGCAGAATCAAAATATTTATTTTCAGCTTTTTGTATTGAATATAATAAATATTTAAATAGCTTAATAAATTCAGAGAGTTTTGAGTTTGAAACTTGTTTACCTATTCAATTAGATGCTACTTGTAATGGTTATCAACATCTTTCTATGCTAAGTTTAGATAAACAATTGGGTGAACATTTAAATTTAACAGAATCTGATCGTAAATCTGTTCCTAAAGATTTTTATAGTTTTATTGTTAAATTAGTAAAATTACGTTTAAACAATCTTTTAAATTCTAAAGATTTAAGTGATAAATATAAAGATAGTATTAAAAGATTATATAATTTAGATATGCAAAGAAAATTAGTGAAAAAGACAGTAATGACAATACCATATAATGCTTCTAAAAATAAAATTATTACTCAACTACAGGAATCTTTTGAAATTTATCCTGAATTACGTGATAATAAAAATGAGACATGGTATTATTATAATGATAATAACGTTGCTGATAAAAATATTATACTTGAAAATAATGATTTTCATTTATTATCTGATGCTATTTATGATTCTTTAAAAGATTATTTTAATAATTTAGAAAAATTAATAAATTATTTTAAAGAGGTTGCTAAAATTCTTAATAAGTTAAACTTACCTATACCTTGAGTTTTACCTACAGGAATAAAAATAACTCAAAGTTATTTGAAAACAACGGATATTAGAATAAAACCTTTTTCTTATTCTAAAGATACTTTTAAGGTAAGAGTTGTAGTAAATAATAAAAATGATAAAAATGTTAAGGTTAAAAATATAAAAAGTGAATTTAATACTAGTAAACAAGTAAGAGCTTTTATGCCTAATTTAATACATTCATTGGATGCTTGTGCTTTAACATTATTAATTGATAATTATTCTAAATCATCAATAAATTCGTCACAGCGTGATATTTATTCTATTCACGATTGTTTTGCTGCAACTTGTAATAATATTTCTGATATTACTAATACATTAAAGTTTATTTATAATTCTTTATACGGTAATAAATCATATTTAAAAGATTTAAATGATAATATAATAAATTTTATAAAAACTAGTTATGGTGAATCTTGATTTGATGATGAAAATTTGAAAGTTAAAATAGACGGAAGTAATAAAAAAACCTATGATTTTCCTAATGTTAATGAAGTTTTAAAAAAGGATTTTGATATGAATGAATTGGTGAAGAGTGTCTATATTATAAATTAATATATTTATTAAATCAATTCATTCATACAATAAAAAAACAACTATTAATTTTAAACTCTATTTTGATAGATTTAAGGTGTACTACTAAGTGTACTTTAACTATTAATTCTCGTTTGCCTAGATTAAGTGAAGAATTTATATATTTTAAAAATGAGAAATAAACTATCTAAAAAAGAAATGGTTCATGTGGCTTACCTGCATCTCATCAAAATTCATCATGATGTAATTTTGAGAGAAAAAATTATTAAAAATCGTTTATCTGCTGAAGAGATTATAACATTAATTAAAGATTATTATAAAATTCAAAGATTAGGTAAAGTTAATATTACTAAACAAAGTATATCAAATCTTAAACATAGATTACCAATAAGTGAGTTAGAAAAGAATAAATATACTGAGAATTTTGTTGAATTTCTAAAACAAAATATTAAAGATTTTAATGAAGAGTTGTTTTACACTCCGTATAAAGAAGTTCCAAAGTTAAGTATTGTTGAGTATAAAAATAATTTTAATTTAGTGGTTATCAATGAGAATAAACTTATTAAATCTATTGAATCTAAAAATAAAATCATCGGGTTGGATAATGATCACAAATTTATTAATTCTGAGTATGATCAATCTCTGTGATATTACTTATTTAGAATAACTGGTTTAAAATTATTAGTTTTAAATTTTATTAAAAAATATTTTACTATTAAAAATGTTAAATATATCTGATCTTTCATAATGAATTTTCTTATCTTAGCTCTTGGAATTTTAATATATTATACAAATGAAAATGAAATTGAAATAAATAATATAACAGAAAGTCAATTCTTAGAAGAAATTCATGAAACTATTATTGAAGAAAATTCTGTGGATTTTATAGAATTACCATTAGAAAACTTTCCAATTAAATCTTCTGATACTGCTGATTCTATTACTGTACCTATTACTGATGAGGAAGAAGATGATGGAAAATGAAAGTTTAAAATTATTGCAAGTATTGAGACTAATACAGAAAAAAGAGAAGATGAAGTAATTGGTTTAGGTATTTCGTTTGATGAACCTGCTGATTATCCTAAACCAAACTCAGATGATTCTAAACCAAAAATAATTATTTCTACAGAAAATTCTATAACTAGTAGTGTGTTTGGTCCATTCACACCTAGATCTTTAGATGATTTAAATAATATTTTATCTGAGAGAGCAAGAAGAGAAAATAAGTTATTGAACAGTCCGATCTCAAAAAGGTGTATAAATAACCCATGACCTCAGAAGATTCATCCAACTTTTTTAAGTAATTTCTCTCAAGATAATAGCGACAGTGTTGATTAATTTTCTGAACGGTTTTATATTTAGGTTTTTTTCTTTATTGGTTTAACTGTAATCTCAGCTTTTTTATCACAGCTTTTTAAATAAACTTATTTAATTAAGTTTTTTAAGCCACTTTGAGTTAATCGAAGTGGCTTTTTTTTAATATTTATGGAATGTATTTTATATATTAATAGTATTTTCATAGTACTATATTTAAAAGAAGTGGTATAAGTTATCTAGTCTTATACCATATTAATAAAAAGATAAAGAAGGGTATAAGGTTATCTTACCACATTTAATATCTTACTTTACTAGTACTGTAATAAAATAAATAAATAACTTTCAGTTTTTTTTGACCCGTATTATCTTATGATGATATGGGTTTTTTTTTTCTGTTAATTTGATAAATATTTTAATAAAAACTATAATTAAATTTTAATAACTAAATATTAATTAAAATAATTTTATATCTTTAAATTATTCTTCCTCATTTTCTATTTTAAAATCTAAAAAAAAACCACACCATACTTTTTCAAATATGATGTGGTAAAAAACTTAATTTAATAAGTTTATTTTTTTTTAACCCAATTAACACAATTAACCCTATTAACCTAATTAACCCAATTAACACAGTTAAACCTTTCAATACCTAACCTTTTCTCGCCACCAATGAAATAACACTAATTCATTCTCAGAATTTTTTTTATTAATAATGACTCGTAATCATTAAATAATTTATTATCTATTAAATTTTAATTCTCTGTTAAACTTTAATTATCTTTCACAATATTTAAATTAGTATCATTTTCCATACTTATCACACCATCTTCAGAATCATCCACAATTAACGCACCATCTACTAGAATTAAAGGTTTAGTATCAACTCAATTACCTAATTCATCGTAAACTTTAGTTCTTTTAGTATAAGAATCTCAATTTATATCAATTTCTTTAGTACCAATAGTCACATAACCAGCACTTCAATCCTTTTTACTATCACTTTTTATTCCAGTAACATTTTGTTTTAAATAAAGTTGTTTAAACTTTTCTAAATCTAAAGAACTACTAAATACACCTTTTGATTTTATTACAATAGGTTCCTTTGGATCTTCAGTTATTAAACAATATGTTTTAGATGAAATAAAATAAGCTTCTTTAATTTTATACTCTAATTTAAATTGACCCAGTTCTTTACCAATTAAACTTTCATGTAATGGTTTATCAGTAACAATACTATCAGTATCCATATAATAAATATTTCCTCCATTTTTTAAAATATCTAATTTAATTTTATTCATATAAATTCTAGCATAATCAGTAATAGCAGCACTAAGAGCAATAGAAACATCTGTCAATTTATTAAATGCTTCTACATCTTTATGAGACATAGAATTTAAAATTTCTAAATAATCTAAATCGTGCTGTTCTATAATAGACTGTGAGATAACATCTTTATAAGTTACAATTCAACAATCATCAGTTAACTTTTTAGAAGAAATACAAGGTTTAGTAGCTAAAACTTTTAGATACTCATCATTATTTAATAATTTAGTTACAGCTTTAAATATATCCATCCCAAATCTACCAAGAAGACTATTAAGTAATAGTTTAGCAATAGCTTTAATTACACCTGTAGATGTTGATTTAATACGATATAAATCATAAACATATTCTGTAAATAAATTATCAACTTTGTTAAATTGATAACCTGAATAAACTTCTATCTCATATCCATTCTCTTGTGCAAATTTTAAACTTTCAGAAAAATATCACCCTTCTCATGAACCATTTGGAAAAATTAATCCCTTAAGATGTACAGGCAATAACCCTAAATAATCATTATTAGTCTTAATTTTAGCTTTAAAGAATCCGAATAATTCTTTTAATTCTAAAGGTTTATCAAAACTTTCAATAAATTTACATTTATCACCAGGTAATGGCTTTGTTGCTACAAAAGGATATAAAGAATTCACATCGTAATAATATAAATCTTTCCCGTAAGGTCTATAAACCTCAGTCATCCCACCATAATAAGCTAATTTAATATTACTAAAAACACTTTTATTATCTATTAAAGGGATTTTATTTTTATTTAAATATTTAGTAAAGAATAAATTTAAAGCTAAACGTGAAATAGTAATACATTCTGTTATTTGTAAATTATAGTTAAAATAGATTTGTCTATTAAAAGTATCCATTATTTCAAGTAATGTTAAAATATCAAGTTTTAAATACTTTATTGTTTCTTTCTTTGTAGATCAATTCTTCTTTACTAAAGTTAAATAAAGCTCATTATCTATATTTTTTTCTTTATTTTTATAATATTTAATAGAAGGTGTTATACCAACATAATCTAGAGTATTCCGTCTAATAAATTCATAAGGCAATAAACCTTTTTTATTACTTGAACCAAAAGTTATAGATAAATCATCCAAACTACTCTTTAATAAAGCATAAGAATCGTATAATTTAATTTTATGAATTTTATTATTTATCTTTACTTTAATAGTTAATTTTATAAGATTGTCATCTCTAAATATATAATCACTAAATTGATAATAATTATTATTTTTTTCATTGTATTTAGCTAGTATTTTTAAAATAAATATAATATCAAACCCACCAGAATTATGACCATAATAACAATGAGGATGAGACTTATCGTACTCAGTATTAAGCATATCATTAATACATTTTAGTACTAACTCATCACTATCTCTAAAATCAGTTAAGTAATACATTTTAACTTTTGATTCTTTAAACATATTTAATGTAGCAAAACCTAACGCATAAACAATTGGAACACCATTAATATCCTTACAAGTTTCAATATCAAATGCTCCAATATAAGGATTAGCTTCAGTTTTATAAGAACTATGTTTATTTTTTATAATTCTAAATTTAAGATCCTTTTCCACTTTTTCTATCTTATTACAATTAATATATAAAATTACATTTTTAGTTTCCCTTGAAAAATAATTTTCACCTAAAAAAGTATCAAATACATTATTAACAATAACACCATCTCTATTAAAAACCCTTTTATGAGTAACAAATTCATCAATCTTTGTAGAAATAATAATATAATCATTATATTTATAAACCATAGTCTTTTCACTCTCAAATTTCAATGTGTTATTTTTATTTATTAATTCTAAAAAATTTATACTATCAGAATAAATAATATTATCTACAAAACCATTATTACTATTAAAATTTAATTTATCACCATATTTTTTTTCATCATTACTTAAAGGTAAGAATATTGAATTAAACTCTTTTTTTGTTTTACTAATATTAAAAAGACCTTTATCCAATCTTAAATTATTTATATTTTTAATATCTTTTCTTATTATATAATTACCGTAAGAATTATTCTTAATATACATAAATTCTATACAATCAATCCGACAAACACCATATTCTTGAATAATATGATATATCCCATCTATAATTTCTCTATATAAAACATTTAAAGATTTTAAATCAGTACCATGATCTCCAGAAATTACTAACCCTCGTTGTGTTCCTTTTTGAGAAACATTATACGCATTAAACACTACCATTCTATAAGATTTTTCAAATGATCCGTCAATTGATTCAATAACAACCTCAACTCTAACTAAAACACTGTATGTACTAATATTTAATTTACTATTTAAAGTATTAACAAAATTAGAACGAGTAAATGTAGAATATTTTAAAATTTTAATATTTTTAATATTATTAAAATCTAATGTATATATTAAACATTCAAAATGTATTGATGTAATATTAACATCTACTCATTTGTTTAATTTTTTATAATCTAATTCTGAAATAAGAATACTATCTTTATGATATTTCTCTTCCCTTAATCTTAATTTTTCTTTTAAAAAATATAATTCTTTCCAAAATTCCCTGTTATTTGAAATTTTTATAACATCAGTTTTTCTTTCTTCTTTAGTGTATTTAGGTCTGTCCTCATCTTTATTTCTATGTTTATATTTATCTAAAAGTTTTTCAACCTTTATTTTATAACCATTTTTAACACAAAATTTAAGATGTTCTGAAAAATATCATCCTTCTCAAGTACCTACAGGATAAAACAATCCTTTTTTTGTTCTGTAAGGTAATAAACCAATATAATTATAAGGAGCTTCAATTTTACAGTAAAAGAAACCAAATAAATTATCTAAATTTACTGTATTTTTATAAGTTTCTATATATTCTGCATTAATACCAATCATAGTATTTTTAGCAGCAAAAGGATAAAGTGAATTTACATCATAGTAGTATAAATTCTCACCGTAAGGTTTATAAACTTCAACTAAACCACCATAATATGCTTTCTTAATATCAGAATAAACATTAGGTTTATTAATAATTGGTATATATTTTTCCATATATTTTTCAGTAAAAATTTTTAATGCTAAACTTGATATTGTAACACTATCTGTCATTTGAATTCCTTTATAATTTAGAAAAATGGAACGATTAAATTCTTTTACAACCTCCAATAAACCCTTTAAATCTTTTTCTAAATATAAAATTGTTTATTTTTTTAAATCTCATTCTTGACTAAAAATTGATTTATATTCTTCATCATTAATTTGTTCATTTTTTTTAATGAAAAATTCTTTTGATGGTGTTTGACCAACATAATTTAATGTATTATTTTTTACAAAATCATAAGGAAATCAACCTTTAGTTGTTTCAGCATTAAAACTTTTTGTTAAATTATCTAAACTCGCAGGTAATAGAGTATAGGAATCAACAAAGGAAATTTTACATTTTACTCCTTTAGAAATTTGTGCTTGGATAGTAAGTTTTAACACTTTACAATCTTTAAATATATAAGTAAGTTTAAAATAATTATTATTTAATTTATTATAAGCTAATATTTTTTTAATAATAAAAATAGCATCATAACCCCCCAAATTATGAGTGTAAAATAAACAATTATTATATTTTGTAATTAACATTTTTTTAATACATGATATTACTAAATCATCTGAATTATTAAAATCTGTTAAATAAAATGTTTGTGTTTTAAAATTATCAGTTATAGTACAAAATCCTAAAGCATAAATTATTGCTTCATCATTTTCTCTAAAAGTTTCAATATCAAAAGAACCAATATTCAGATTATAACTAGTTGTATTTGTACTTTTATCTTTATTTGTAATTTTATTTTTATTTTTAAATCTAACTTGTCGTCTTATTCTTTCAAAATGAAACTTAATTATTCTTTCTATAACTTCACCATTAGATATTAATAAAGAAACATTATCTATAGTTCTTTCAAAAGTATTATCATCAATAAAAGTGTCAAAAACTGTTGCTAATAATACATTATTATTTATATCATAAATTTCTTTTTTTGTTTTAGTATTTGAAATATCAGTACAAATAATCCTATGATTTTCATTGATATATTCTCTTTTGTTAGAGTCAAGTTTATAAGACATAGTGGAAAATAGACGAGTTCTTGTTACATTATAAGTTGAAACTAATGTTGAAAATAATCTTTTACCATATTTTGATTCATCTAATGTAAATGGTAACAACTTAGTATTAAATTTTTTATAAACAACACCTTTATTAACTATTTCTGGATTAAAATCTAACTTATTTATATTTTTTAAATTTTTTACCTTTGGTAATGTATTAGTATCTAAAATAAAATTAATTTGTACAAAATGTATTATTTTAATTCCATACTCATAAGTATATTCAACAATTTGTTTTGACAATTTTTTATATAATTTTAATAATTTTATATTTTTATTTGTAGCTTCAAACCCATAAAATTCTAAATCATTTTCATCTTTTATATCTTTTATAGTATAATCCCCACCTAAATGAGTTTCACTAACATCAACATTTTTAGATGGGTTTAGATATGATATATCATTATCATCATCTATTGTTAAATCTAGTGGTTGTTGATGTCCTATCATTCTATAATTATCTCCATCAAAATAACCTTTTTTAATGTCATTATAAACACTAATTTTATTAATAATACCAATTTTACTATCTCCAATATAATTTTTTAAGAAAATATTTAAAGCTAACCGTGAAATAGTAACAGACTCAGTAACTTGAACACCATAATTTAAAAAGATATATTTATTAAATTTGTCAATAACTTCTAATAAACATAATAAATCCTTTTCTAAATAATTTAAAGTTTCATCTTTTAAAGATCAATCTGTTTTAAATAGACTAGAATAAATATTATAATCAATTACTTTATTCCCAACTTTAAAATTATTTCTATCCGGTGTATTTCCAATATAATTAAAAGTGTTTTCATTAACAAATCCGTAAGGAAAATATCCTTTTTTATATTTAACATCAAAACTTTCCCCTAAATCTCCTAAATTAATAGGAAGTAGACTAAGTGAATCAACAAATTTAATTTTATTAAACCCAGATTTATTTTTAATTTTGTATCTAAAACTTTTTTAATTAAAACAATACCATTATCATCATAAACTATTTTTTCAGTAACAAATTCACTAATATATTTAACAACTATTAAGAATCTCTCTTGTTTATAAATTCTTAAATAAAATTTAGTATTCTTGTCAAACCCTTTAAAATTAATTTTATCCTTATTGTTTAAATTCTCTATTATTAAATTCAAATAATTCACTGCATCCACATTAATACTAGAAATAAATCCATATTCAGTCTCACAATTAATAGGTATTCCATATAAATTTTCATTTAATGTCATAGGCAATAATCTATCATTAAACTCCAATTTAGCCTTAGATACATTAATAATATCTTTATTTAGTTTAACATACTTATTTAAATTTTTAATTCTAAATTCTGAGTAACTATTATTTAAGATATACATAATTTGAACAAGATCAATACAAACAGCACCATAATTAGCTTCAATTTCTCTCATTCTATAAATTATATTTTTATATTTTTTTTCTAATTCATTAATATTATTTTCAAGTGAATCAGTAAAAACTACACCTAACTGCTCTCCTAACATTGCAAAACTCTTTGTAAACCTATTATCACTCATAAAAATGTATCTAACTCTAATTAATATACTGTAAGTTGAATTAGTTCTAAATACCTTTAAAAATACAGAAATAAAATTAATCTGATTAAATGCAGTATATTTACTATAAACATGTTTATTAAAATCTTTAAAAGTTATTATTTCATTAAAAATAACTGATTTAATTTTAGATCCTCATCATCTTTCAACTTCTTCACTCGACTCTAAATCCTCTAAATCTAATCTCATCATATATTCCATTTGAATACGTTCATATTTATTATGAAGATTTTCATATTTTATATGATAACCCTTTTTATCTCCTTTAGATCTTAAAGTTAAAATTTCCTCCAATTCTTTAGAATAATCTTCTTCATCCTTATTAATTCTTTGATCGTCATGATCTCCATGTTCAATTAATTCAATAGATTTATTATTTATATGATCATCTAAAGATAAAGTTACATTACTATTAAAATTCTCAACCTTATCTTCATTATTAAGCCGTTTATGATCCTGACTCAAACCTTCATTACTATCCGAATCAACCTTAACAATCTCAGAACTACCAGAATCAATTTTAACAACCTCAGAACTATCTAAATCAATCATCTTCTTATTTTCAGATGAATCCACCGAATAACATTTTTTATTACAATCAGAACCAGTCACAGTTAAACCCAAATTACCCTTACGAAACACAACCAAATCCGTACAAGCCTTAGAATGTATAACAACATCCATTTTAGAAACACAATTATTTTGCACCATATTTTTTTTAATACTAAATACTTTAATAAAAGAAGATAAAAAGAATATTATAAGTTCTTCCCCCCCCCCTTATAATATAGAATAATACTAAATTAAATAAAATCCTAAAATCAAATATATTTACTAATTATCAATAACACAGAAGTTAAAAGAATAAAACTAATCTCAAATATTCATCTTAAACCCTTTATTAAAAAAAAATCCACAAACATAGCTATTAAAGGTAAACAATTTTATACTAAAATATCAATAATTTATAAAAACTATAAAAATCTAAGAATTCGTTCTAATCTCTTTAAATTAAAACTAAAAATATTAAATTCTCCCCCGTGACCAATATAAGAAAATATTTTTTATTTTTTTTGAAAAATAACTCAATGAAGTATCCATCCTATTATGTGACTAAAATAAAATGTAAATAATCAACCTCCCCTCTAGTGTATTAAATTTATATTAATAATAAAATTATTATATAATTGGTTACTTTTTGAACTAATATATTAATAAAGATTTAATATTTATAGTTAATTATTAAAAGTATAAATTTTCAATTATTTTAATTGATAAAAAATTTTTATTTTTCCGCTATTATTAAGTATTAACTAATTATGTTTTAAATTTCCTTAAATATTTTTATATTGTTACAGGTTTTTTAACTTAATGGTAAAGTATATTTTTGATAAGAATATAATTCAAGTTCGAATCTTGAAAGAACCAATTTAATAATATAAATTATTTCTTTTTATGAAAATTGAAAAATTATGTAATAATATTTAATTAATATTTAAACATTATTTGAATATTAATATATAATATTTATTTTTTTTTTATTATCATGTTTTAATGATAATTTAATTTTAAATTTTTAATATGTAAAAGTGAGAAGAAAAAAGGGATTAATTTAAAATTAAATTTTTTTATTGCTTTTTAAGCTAGAATAAAACAACCATATATTTCATCCTAAAATTCACATATAAAAAGAGAATTGACCGAGCCCGGTTTATGGTGATAAGCTTGAGTCTTATTTGGCTATAATTAGTCACATCCGTTCAAATCGGATATTCTCTGTTATTAAATCTTTTAAATAAAGTTAACAAACGGATTAGAGCCAGGTTGGTAAGGCGCCTCATTTGGGTTGAGGATTTCTTATGTTCGAGTCATAATAATCCGAATACATAAACCCAACTTTATATTTAAATTTTTTATAAAAATTTATACTAAACATGTAACCAGAATTATTATTTTCAAATATTATTTTATCTAATTTAGGTAGTTTGAAAATACATTACCAGTTACTGCAAACTTAAATTTGATTAATAAATTACAGCCATGTATTTATTTATAATAAATAAAAAAATTTAACTTAAAATTGAATATCGTTTGTTTATCTCGTATATTATTTTAATATATTTAAATTTAAAACTATTATATTTACAGAATTCATAGGTATTTTTATAATAATGTTTATTTTTTGGATAAGTATTTTAGATATAACTGTTAAGAGTGAAAGGTTGATTTTTTTTCTTTTTCAATGTTCTCTTTATAGGATGGATACTTTTTGACAAGATTTCTACAGGAGATTTTGATTTTTATTCATTTTTAGAGTGGATGGGGAATTTTCGGAATTTTAGGATATTAGTATTTAAAACCAATATTTTTCGTATAGTATGATTTTTTTATTTAAATTTTTATTTAAAATACTATTGTTATTATTGAGTTTAATTAATTAGATATGAAGAATAAATCTATTTCGATTGTTTATTGTTTATTTAGTATTTATTCTATATTATAATGGACGAAGAGCTTATAATATTATTTGTTTATCTCTTCTTTGGTATTTATATAATGGGTTTACAACAAAAAAAATGAAAATTACTAAATGTTTATCTTTAATGGTTATAGAGAATTCGGATGATAAATTAGATAAAAAAATTAATTTAGATTCTGGATCTAATAATGGGGTGGCTGATTCTAATGTGGTGGAAAATGAATCTAATAATTCTGAGGATTTGGAGGATTCTAAGACTGGGAGTAATGAAAATGTAGACGAGTGTAGTGAGATTCTGGTGGATTCTAGTGAGAATAATTCTGGGAATATTAATTCTGATATTAATATTGATTCTGTAAGTTCTGAAATGGTTAATTTGGATTATGAGGGGAATGAAATTTTAAGTGAGGATAATAAACAAGCGGGGCTGCTTAATAATGAAGATAAGGGAATTAATAATGTTGATAAAATTAATTCTGGTATTGAGAATAGTAATATCGATGATAAAAATATTGAGGTTATTTCTAGTATTTTAGATAATAGTGTTCGTCGTTTAAGTAGATCTGAGTTTGATATTAGAAAAAAAAATTATGGATTATTTAGAAAAAGAAATCCATATGACAGACATTGTATTTGACATAAATAAAATTTTGGATATGAGTTATCTTATGAACAGTATTGTATAGATAATTATGGTGGTGTTGAATTACATTTTAATGCTTCATATGAAGAATATTTAAAGAAATTTAATCTTATTATAGATGATAAAAATATTTCTAAAAAGAAAAAATTATGGATAAAAGATAATATTTTATTCTTTTTTTATGATGTAAATAAGATAGAGTTTTGACTTACTCGTAGTGAAGATATTAATTCATTAAGTTTTATGAAATTCTATGTTGAAGTTATTAAATATTTTTATGTTAATACTCAATATAATGTTTTAATTAAATTATTTTATACTGATGGAAGTGATATAGAAAAGTTTTGTATATTAGGTAGACAATATGGATTGTTTTTAACTAATGATGATTTTATTAATAAACAGATAATATTTGGATTATGGTGTCACATGTGTTTTTGAATTAGTCATTATTATACTAAATATAATGTTCAACAAGTGATTTATATCCAAGTGTTGTATATTATAAATGATAGTTATGGTAATTTAAAATTAAAAAATATTAATTCATTAACTTTAATCATAATTTAAATGTATCTAAAATAAAATCACAATTTAAATCTGTATTATTACCTTTGAGTATTAATGAAAGATTTTATGGTGAAATAATTTCAGTAGTGATTAAGGGTGAAGTTGTTGTTATGCAATTATTTTTGATAATAGCATAACAACAACAATGAATATCGATAAAATTTTTAAAATCTTTTAAACACTTAATTTTTTCATTTAATTTTAGTATATGATAATTATTATTAAAATAAAATAATGAGTTATTTAATAATTTAACTGATTTATTATTACTTTTGTCCAGCACGTGGCTGGATATAAAGTTTTCCATTTTATTTTTATAGATTCTTTCTAAAATTCATTGATTTTTTAATAAATCCATATAAAAATCAGAAGCAATAAACGCATATTTAAAATTCAGCACATGACTGGATTTATAGCTACTCTTATAACGTAAAATATTATTTATAGAAGTTTCTATTATACAACTCACGCCCTTAAAAGATGAATATTTATGACTATAGTTTTCAATTTTAGATACATAATTAAGTATATTTTCAGTTTGCTCATGTTCTTTAGCATATACTTCAATTTTATAATTCATTCCATTTTTTAAAAAATTTTTAACCTTATTATTATCAGGTATTTTAGATAAAATCATTTCACAACGCTCAATATGATATAATATATTAGGTGTGTAAACTATAGGAGCTAATAGTTTAACATTTAAAATTGGATTTAAAATTTGTGAAGATATTATACTGTCTGGGTTGAGACCAGAGTATTTTTCTTTATTTGAATAAGTTGAATAAATTCTTTTATTTAAAAAATTTTCTCTTATTATACTATATTTATTATTTAATAATATTTCTTTATTATACTTAGACTTACATATATTAGATAAATAGCTGTAAGATCGTTTGTTATTATGGTTTAAACTATTCAAAGATTTTTTTTAAAATTTTTCCACTTAATCTAAATTTTTCTATATTATCAATATTTTTATGGATATTATCAAATTGAAAAGGAATTAAATTTTTATTATTCTCATAAACTATTAAATCTAACATTTTTCCTTTAACAATAAAATTATCATTTATCACAAAAGGTTTAGTATCAATAAATAAATTATTATCATTATAGATAATTTCTCTTTTATTTTCAGTAATCATTAATGTATAAGTTTCATTTTTAATTTGAATATATCCATTATCCAAATGTCTATACCATTTTTCATTAGGTAGCACAAGTTTTGAATCTTTTTTAAGCAATGATTTTAATTCAAAGTAAGGTAAAGGGTTTTTCAATCCTTTAATCTTTACAATCTCTTCTTCCCCTTCAATTAAACCTCCATATACTTTAGGTGCTAAACTAACAAACTCTTTAAACTTAAACTCATATTTCATATCACCTAAATTATCACCAACATCTATACCACTCAATTCACAATTTACTTTAATACCATCAGTGTCAACACAAAGAATATTATTACTATATTTATTTAAAAAATGACTCATTTTTATTCTTGATCAACTTGAAATAGCTGCAGCTATCGGTACAGAAACATTATATCTATTTGAACTTTCTTGATACTTATTAATACTTTCAAAACTAATAAGCACATAACCATTTTTAAAATCTAAAATGTTTGTTATTCTAATATTTTTTTTTGATAAATACTTTTTTTCCTCATTTTTATGAATAATTTCATGATTTTCCATAAAAGGACTCATTCCCATTCTTCCATATAAAGAATTCATTAACAATTTAGATATTAAATATTTAGGATCATTTTTAACAGAGGAATTTTTAATACTAAATAAAGAATCAATATAATCACTAAAAATATAACCTTTTACAAAAAATCATCCCTTTATAATTTTAACCGTATAACCATATTTTTTAGCATTTTTTAACTCTTCACTAAAATATCACCCTGATCATTTTCCTAAAGGTGTTAAAATATTTCCATTATTATTAACTTGAAGAATAGGGATTCTCATACTTTTTGGACTTTCAATTTCTGCATAAAAAAATCCAAAGAAATCATCCAAATTTAAATTATCACCTATATAAGTTGGATTACCTATAGGCAATGGACAATTTTTCATTCTACTTGGATATAAAGAAACTATGTCATAACTATAAACATTATCGGAAAATGGTTTATAAGTTTCAACAAAACCTCCATGATACGATTTTTTAATGTCTTCATAAATATTATCATATATTAAAGGAATTTTTTTTTGTATCTTCACTTTCCATAAAATTTGATCTATAAATTGCAAAAGCTAAAGAAGAAATTGTTGGATATTTAGTAATATCTTTATTAAATAGCTCAAATATTTCTTTAGAAAATACCATGAATATCTGGTGTAAAGAAACAACATCCTTCATACAATATTTAATTAATTCTTTTTTAAAACTTCATATATTATTTTAAAATCTTTCCTTGTATTTCATATAATCATCAATATCCACCCCCTCAAAATATTTTAAATCAGGAACATGACCTTCATAATTGTAATCAAAATAATCCAAAAATAAATGAGGAAATATATCTTTTTTTTCTTCTACATTAAATGCAATTCCTAATTTTTTTTTGACTAACTGGAAGCATTAAATAAGAATCATGGAAATGTATAGTAGCTTTTCTCCCAAAATTAAATCTAATTTCAATCATTTTATTATCTTTTATAATCGGTTTTTTTACATTCCCCATTTCAGCCAATAATCTTAATAAAAATACTCCATCAAATGACGAAAAATTATGAAAATAAACTTTTCAACCATAATATTTTCTCTTCATTAAAAATCCAATACCATCTTTAACCATTTCATTAGGATTTTCATAATCATCAATTTTATAAACTTTTTTTTCTTTCCCATCATACAAACATAGACATAAGGGTTCTAAAATTTCATTATCCTTTTTTCTTGTTTCAAAATCCATAGTAATAATATCTTTACTTCTATAAAGATCCACATCAATACTTTTTAAAAAATCCACTTTCTTTGTAATACTTTTTCTAATTAATACCCCATTCTCAAAATAAAATTCATTATCTCCTATCACTCTCTTAAATGTGGATAAATCATAATTATCACCAACAAAATCTTTAAAAAATAAAACAGGATCTTTTGAATTAACATAAGCATAAATACTTACTTCTAAATGCCGCTCTTTTATTTCAACAACATAATTATATTTTCTTTTTTTATTTTCATCATGTACACTAAATAAAGCTCCTTGATAATCATTTATAAATTTAATATTATTATCTTCTCATTTTGTTATATCAGCTGTATTAAACAGTTTATACCCTAAATAAGAAAATCTTTCTATTTTATTATTATCTTCTTTTTTAAAATCTTTTATTGTAATTAAATTACTTTCCGAAGGAAATTCTCTATAAATAAAAATTAATTTATTTTTTTGCTTTGATTTATATCAATTATCATCTTTTTTCTTATCCCATAAATAAATAATTATATCAATTAAATCTTGTTTATCTAAATCTGTTCTTTCTTTAGTTATTAATGGAGTAATATTTCTAACACTACTATCTGTAAAAAGAATTAAAAAAAAAACCCCAAATTTATTATAATTTCTAGCTTAAACTTCTTTTCAAAACTTATTAACACTGTATTTTATAATCAAATCATTTATTAATATTCTATTTTCTATTAGATACTCAAAAGATTTTCATTCTCCAATATTTTTTTCCCTATATTTTATATCAAAATCTTTTTTGTATTTATCATAACTTCAATTCAGATTTACTATATCTAAATATTCTTCATATGAAAAATCTTTATTAAATTTTTTTAGATAAGTGAATAAACAGATAATGGGGGGAGTCTTGTTAATAGATAATCATTCCTGTGCAATTTCCACTACAGGGTTAAGTTTTTATTGTTAATTTATATTTATTTAAAAAAATTTGTTGATTATTAATATATTTTCTAATTAAAGTATGACTTGTATTAAGAGCTACAGCTGTTTCACGAATTGAATTATAAGTTACTGTATTTCCAGTTTCTAAATCAGTTACTTCAACATGCTTAACACCAACTTGATTTTCTTTTCTAATTATTCAAGCAGCTTTAAGTTTATCTCGTGTTTCTAATCGAGTCGGACGATTAAAACTTGATCCGGCTGTAGAGCAAATATTATATGCAGGTTTTATTGTGTCTATAAAATGTTGCTCTCTTTCTATAAGATTTTCTTTATTAGAATGCTCAAGAATTTCTAATTTAAAATTATCATAACCATATTTTAGAATTGCTTTATATATAATACTATTATGTTTAAGTAATTCTTTCTCTAAATAACTAGGAGATAAATAATCTTTAAGTCTTTTAGACAAATCTATAGCACTTCCAATATATGATTTTTCTGAAATTTTATTTGTCCATTTGTAAATTCCTGGTTTTTTATTATTTTCTTCTATGATTAATTTTCTATCTTTTTTAACATTATTATATATTATAAAAGGTATAATTTCAAGTAATAAATTATCTTCAATAAATATTAAATAAAAACTTTTAAAACAGAAGCAATCTGTTTTCCAAAGATAAAGAACCAAACCCAATAAAAATAAATTTCTTTTTATTTCTGTCGTAAAAAAGATTAAACTCGAATTAAAAAATAAAAATATTTTCATTTCATTTGGAAGGATTTGCACCTATCTCATAAATTTTATTAAAATTTAATATAAAATTTATTTTGCTAATCAAATGTGTCAAATTTATTAAGTTTAAACTAAAAAAAAAAGTTTCCACTACTACTAATTTTCTTATACTTTTTATATATTTAATTTAAAAAATTAATTGTAAGAATTTCTCAATAATTAATATTTAAAATTTAGTTCAACATGATTAACGACAATTGGCATAAAAAGAATTAAAGCAAAAAAGAATGATTATAGTTAACAGATAATTAATATAATTATAACAGATATGGGGGGGGGAGTCTTGTTAATAGATAATCATTCCCGTGCAAGTTCCCCTACACGAACCATATTTCGCAATTAAGGGGCTTACTTCTCCGTTTTGCGTCTAACGCATAGTGGTCAAGTCTTAATATTTCATAAATAAATATATTGAGGCGCCCTTTCCCATAGATATTAAATTTGATTTAAATAAAATATCCTCTCCCTCTTGCAAGGGTTAATTCTTTCAAATTAGGTCCGACTATATCTTCGTTTTCCTTTCGGCTTCGCTTCAATTTTAACTTTATCATGTTAAATTTACAACTCGAGGACTTTTACCTCTAACGTGAAACGTTTAGTCTGTTAGCTTTGTCGGGAGCAGTTCTAAGCTACTCTGACGATTTAGCACCGTCTTGTCCATTTTCTTCTCAGAAGCCCTTTAATTAATAAAGGATTGATATCTTTATAACTATTTCTTCATTATGAGGCTCTCTCTCATAATTTTGTACATAAAGCTTTAGGATGTTGACAGTTTTGATTCAATTTTAAGCCTATAATGAGTACCTCACACTCAAAAAACTTAACACCAATCAAAGTCACGCATACGAAGATAAACACTCAAATGACATAAGCTCAATTGCCTATACTTTTTTTTCATATTTACCAAACTTATTGCGCATACGATTTTCGGCGCCTGACGAGTGGTTAGTACCAATCTGAGATAAAATTCACCGTGCCATGGTGATACACGATTACTAGTAATTCCTTATTCATGTAGTCGAATTTCAGACTACAATCCATAATTTATTTCCTATTTTGAGGATTAGCTAAAATTCACATTTTTGCATCCTTTTGTTTAGGCATATGCAGCACGTCTATAGCCCACAACATTAACTTTTTAACAATAGAAGGGCCATGATGACTTGTCTTATTCCCGGTTATCACTTTCCATTGTCTCAGTGAACTAATCTATTTATTTATAAAACAAATATTTTTTTTTTAATAATAATTTTCAAAATTATTTAAAATAATAATATCCACATTTCAACTTAGATACTACTTAAAGATATTTGGTTAATACATTTTTATAATAAATATATTAATAAATTATATTTTTAAAATAAACCAAGGGCTTACGCTAATTGTTGGATCTAACCATGATCTCACGACATTAACTTAAGACAGCCGTGCAACACCTGTAACAAGTATATATGATTTATTTATATTACCCACTAGTCGTAAATAAATCATATATGATTTCTCATAATTATCATACATTCTTTATTATTAAAGAATGCAAAAGATAATTTAGTTTATAAAATAATTTATTAATTTTATTTTACTTGCTATTCAAGTTGTGGTAAGATTTTTCGTGGGTCATCGAATTAAATAACATACTTCACTACTGGTTTCAAAAAACGGTCTAATGATTTCAGTTCCTGCGTTGCCGCATTACTCTTGAGGTGGAATGCTTACACTTTCATTTATAGACTAAATAATTCTAACCTATGGCATTCAGCGTTTTCTGCAAAGACTACTAGGGTATCTAATCCTGTTCGTTACCTAAGCCTTCGTCCCTCAACGTCAGTTTTTACTTAGAAGGTTGCCTTCGCCTTTACCAGTCCTAAAGGTATCACAGAATTTCATCTCTCCACCAGTAATACTCCCCTTCTCACATAAAACTCTAGAAATTCCGTCCCTTCAGCAGGCTTGAACTTCCGTCTAGGTACCCTTTAAACCTATTAAAGATGAATAACACTAGTCTATCATGTCTTACCGCGACTGCTGGCACATGTGTTTGTCAAGACATTTAAATAGAAAATTGTCATAATCATTATTCTATTCAGAATTTTAATCCTAGGCTTTTGACCTAAGCTTGGACCCATATTACCATACTTTATTTTATGATAATACTATCCCCCTCCAAGTAAAAACTTGGAGCCATTCCTTCAAATCGCTGGTTCAGCCTTTCGGCTATTGACCAATATCCCTCACTGCTGTACTTTAACGCATTGAATTTTGTTCAGATCCAATGTGATCGATCGACCTTTCAGACTCGACTACGGGATTTTAGGCTAGTTGAGCAATTACCTCTACTACTACCTACCCGAGACATAAATAGTATCTTAAAGCAGAACTCTTCTTTTATTATTATAAGGTATTTTATACCTTACTTTAAGGTAACTAAATCATCATTTACTCACCTGTACACCACTTTCATACATTAACATCTAATATGTTAATTACGAACGTACGATTAGCATGTGTCAGGCATTTGAATAGCGTTCATTCAGAGCCATCATCAAACTCAACTTAATTTTTTTTTTACATTGTATAGATTTTTATACTTCATTATTATATATTTTATTGTGTATATAATTTCTTTTATAAATGAAATATTTTTAATAAAATTTAAATTATTTTAATAATATTTTTATAAAATCTAATTTTTAATCTAATTATTATCTCACATATTTTGTATAAAAAAATTTATATATTTATTCCAATAAGAAAAAAAAAAATTATTAAACAATAATATTAAAATTAATATATTTATAATACAATAAATAATAATTATAAAATATGTTTATATAAAAAATATTTTTTTTTTTTATTTTTTCATTAACTCTTAAACTTTTTTTGGGTTTAATAAAATTAGAATTAAATATTGTAATTATAATAATTTATTATTTTTTTATGTTTAGAAAAATAAGATATGACTAATAATCAAGGAACTATTCCTTTAGAATAAATAAAAAAGTTATTATTTGTTAAAGCTTCATCTTGGAACCTTGACAATTTAAAGATAATAGTTTTTATATTTTTTTTAACTAACGAGTATAAAATTTAAATAAAACAATTAATAAATTTATTAATAAGAATAAAACAAATAAGAAATATATTAAATTTGGTTAATAAAATTATATTTAAAAAATAAAATTTAACTAAATTTTAAAATTTAATATTAAATAAAACTCCAAAAAATTATTTAAAGATTTTTATTATAATTAGGCTAAATTATTATTTTACAATATAGGACTTAACTACGGAATATTATACAAAGCTAATAAACTATAATATTATCCTTTAGTTTTATTATAATGATAATTTTTGATTTAATTAACATATAGCAATAAAAAAGCTTTATTTTATATGAATTTTAAACCTTTAAATTTATAATTAAAGAAAAAAGATGACCCTCCGCCCACCTCATGTTATTTATATTTAAATTTTAATATTTATAACACTACTTGTCCCTATCCCTTAATTTTTTTTTTTAATTATATATAATTTTATAATTATAAACTATTATGCCACATATAGTAATAAGAAAGCCATCATTAAGGCAAATAAACCAGTTGCTTCAGCAAAAGCGAATCCTAAGATAGCGTATGAAAATAATTGTCCTCTTAATGAAGGATTTCTAGCAACACCTAATATTAATGCACCGAATACAACACCAATACCTACTCCTGCACCTATTAAACCTGTTGTAGCTAAACCTGTACCTATAATTTTACTTGCTTGTATCATTTCTTTTTTTTATTTTATTTTAATAACCTAAACATATTGTTGCCATATTATTTCTTTACTTGTATTTATTTACTTTTATATTTTATAAAAATTTTTTATCGTAAATAACGTATACTTTACTTAATATATTTATTTATTAATATATACTATTTTTAGTTAAATTATTTTAAACCTCATTATATTTGAAACTTGCTTTAAAAAATTTTACTTTATATTTAAATTATATTTATTAACTTTCCTTATTTTAAACAAAAAATTTTATTTTTTTTTTTTTATATATAATCTTGATCTTTAAATCAAGATAGCTAATTTAAAAGAAAAAATAAAAAAAAAATCTTCTAATTCTTTTTTTACTTAAAATTTTTATTGTAAAAATTTTTTAAAGTATGTTTAAATTATTTTTTTTTTTTCAGTAATAAAAATATTTCTAGGATTAAATTTTTTAAATTATCATTATTATATCTTATATGTTTTTTACTCTGATAGCTAGAAATAACATCGTCAATATTAATGTTAATACCTAATAAATATTGAATAAATCTAAACTCTAAAGGAGATAAAAATATATTTGTCTTATTTCCGCTTGATACAGTAAGATTAAGCCTAAAATTCTATAAATTTTTTAATTGTTTTCCAATCATATTCTTAAAATATAGTTTTTATATTTTTAATAAAATCATCCTTGATTAAAAATAGTATCAAGGTTGTATAAATACTCATTAATTATATAAATTTAATTTAATGATTTCCTCTTAAGTAAAACTTCAATATTGGGAGTTATTTCAGAATTAATACAAATAATATTAATTCATGTTTAATCTATTTTAGAAAATAATAATTTAATCGTGTAAAATTTTATTATATTTTCATCGCCAAAGACGAGGATTTTTTGGGAATTAAAAAACTTTTATCATTTTTATTATTAAAAATATTACTAATGTCAATTAAAAACATTGCAATAATTCTAATTTTTTTATAAATATAAGTTGTATTGTATAGTAAATATTATGAGATAAAATTTTTGCATTATTTTCAATATATAAAATTATAAGAATCGAAATATTATTTAATTACATTTTTAGATTGTCAAGTATTTAAATACCTTTTTTAAAGATATATTAGTAATATTTTAAGTAATATAATTAATGAAAGATAAATTATTTTATCGAGGGTTATATTTACAATTAGTCTTATCTTGAATATTAATCACATTATTACAATTCGTTTAATTAAAAGAAAAGGTAGAATTTAAAGAAATAGAAGAATTTAAATATAAACCTGAAAAAGAAACAATATTAGATATTGTATAAAAGAGTTAAAAATCCTTTTTTTCATTTTAAATACATAAATAATAGAAAAATATTAAATCATACTCTATGGAACGACCCATTTTCTAGATAAAATTTATATTCCCCTCATCAAAACTCTAAATTTTTACCAGAATAAATTTTTATCCATTACTAATAAGGTATAAAGAAAAAAAAATCTTATAAAATTTATAATAATGTTTAAGAACTAGAGCCGATTATTTTGTCTCTTGGTAGAATCAGCATATGTTATATTGCATAAAATGTTATTTTAAGAAATATTATCTATAGAATAACTAGAAAAAGAAGGATAAATCGTTAAACGGTGGCCGATTTAAATTTTTAGTCAAGATAATTTCAACATATTATCTTTAGTGAAACTGAAATCAATGGAAGGTTATGTTAATTAATTAATTTTTCTAGTGTTTAAAGCTAATAACTTCTATATAGGGTTAGGAAGCAAAGGAATCGAACCTTTTCTAGCTTATAGCTATTGAGTTTACAGCTCAACCCGCGGCCATTGCGGATGCTTCCTTTAATAATAAAAAAAGTTTATATAATACCTTATAAAAGATATAAAAGCTGATATTTTATAGTAAAAAGATTAAATTTATAATAAATTTAATTTTCTTTAATTCAAATTTTAGAATTTATTAGATGTAATAAAATTATCATTAATTAGAGATTAAAAATATATTCGAAATAATTAACGGAAGGAGGGTGGGGGTGATAATATAATAGTTAATATTATATAAACTATTATAACCTTATTTATAAACAAGGATAATACCTATTAAAATTTTATTCATTTAATAATATTACCCAAGCAAAACAAATACCCTTTAAAATATAATTTCTCAAATTATATTTATTTTTTGTATTTTCAGCCGGGAGAGAAACTCGAATTCTCATTATTAATGTATGAAATTAATGTTCTAACCTTTGAACTATCCAGGCAAAAGTTATATATTTTGTTTATTTTAGTATATGGGAGGATACCCTGATTTGAACAGGGAACATACTATGCCACATACAGTCGTTCTACCTATTGAACTATATCCACCTTTTCTTATAAATATATTTTATTTTATATATACAATTTTGTATAAATTTAATTTTGCCTATTTTAACTAATTTTAAGCATTTATTATAGAATTAATTTTTATATAAAGAGCGGAGTTGGAGTATATTTTATTCATTCTTATATTTTTATTCATTCTTATATTTTATTATTTTATTATTTTCATTATTTTCATTTCTTAATTTCTAATATTTAGGGTTATAAATATATCACCAATATAATTTATTATATCATAATTATGAAGATAACTTTAATTATTATAAGGTTCTAACATATTTAATATTTCTAATATATTAAAATTTTAGTATTATTTTCATAAAGTTTAAATTTATTTTTATATTTATCTTTAAAATATATACCATAATTTATTAAAAAATAATTGTAAATATTTAAATTATACAACTTTTAAAATAAGTTTTCAATATTATCAATTGGAAGCAGCAGCCTTCCAATTAATTTTCTAATTAGTAATAAAAACAAAAAAACAAACAAAAAAAAAACAAAAAAAAACAAACAAAAAAAAATTAATTGCCAATAAATTAATTAAACCAGCTACGCTGCTCCTCTAGTTTAAATTCTCTGGTTTAACTCATAAATATTAGATTCTTATAGGATCATATTGGGAATACAAAGTATGAATAAAATTTATACAAAGTATGAATAAAATTTATACAAATCATAATTCACCCTTACTAAATCATTCCTAACTGGGGAAATATTTAATAAATGATCATTTACTATATCACGCGAAAAACAAGGATGTATAAAAGAATAAGGCTAAATTATCATTACATAAAAAGTATATTATTCAATTAACATCAATTGGCAACATAAGGCTCTAGCATGAAAAGAATAAAACATTACTGAAAATAAATACAACGTCAAATAAATAATTATTAAATCTAATTTATAGGAATAATCTAAACTAATTGAATTTAACCTTTCCAAATTATAAACCCAAGTTTAATCGTTTATAATATAAATAAAACTGGAAATATGAGATAATTAGTACTCTCCTTTCTACATTTGAAATATAGCCAGTAAAGTAATATTTATTCTCAAAATAGTTTTTATTATTATTATTTTAAATAAAGTATATAATAATATAACAAAAAAAATTTTTAATCAAAATAAAAATATAAAATATTTTTATCTTAAAAAGGAATCATTGTAAAAATATTTTATAGTTAAGGGAAGCTATTAAATCAATAACTAGTGCAATTATAAGGTTAGCTTAAAAAAATTCTTTTTTATTACTTTAGTTAAATGTTCTTTATTTAAAAACAATTAAAAATTTTTATTTTACTTAATAATTATCGAAAAAAAAAGTATTAACTTAATATTTTTATTAATATTACACCAAACTTCGCTTTGGTGATTTTACCTTTCATTAATCTAGATTTTATAATTTTTAGTTATACTTTTAATAGCATCGTTTTTAGTAACGATTTAATTTATTTCAATCGTGCTAAATATTTTATAAAAATATAGTAAATTAAAATTAAACTTTTAATTTAGTTTTAATTTTTCAAAAGTACGAATTTAAAAGTCTATAAATTTGCTAACAAATAAAATAACTTAATAAAAAGATAATAAAATATAAAAATAATTAGAGTCAAACCTGTTAATATGAATAAATAGAATTATATCAGTTGTTCATAAAGATATCAGTAAAAAAATAAACAAAGTACCAGGATAAGCTATTACTAAAGACTATACGATTTTAAATTATAGAATAAACCCATTATAATGCAATAGAAAAATAAAATAAATCCCAAGTGTTGGCAAATTATCATAGGAGCATAAAAGACAAGAATTCCACGAAAATCGCGGTAAAAGGTACACCACTTCATTTATTTAGCTACTTTCTAAATACTTAATAAAATATAAATAAGATTAATTACCTATTTAGCTCCTTCTAAATATATTATAAAATATAAATAATCCCCTATCCTTCCCTCATTATAAAATTTTATAATTACTCTATTTTTAATTTAAAATCATTATGGAACTTAAGCAAAAGAGAAAGCAAATAAGAACTAATTTTCCTATAGAACAAACACATATTTACCCTTAGCTATATGGAAATTAGGTAAAATTTTATCGGAAAGAATGCAAATCATTGACAAAGTCAAAGTTACCATAATCGTCAACTACTTTGGTATCAATATAAGCAATAGTATATTTTACTATATATTTATTAATAAACTTTATAGTTATTTCTTCTAGCCTTTCTATAAATGTCTTTTAGGATTTATTCTTTTTGCTGTTTAACACTAATAATCTTATTCTTAAACCTTTATCCCAATAATAAAATATTATTTAAATAATAGAAAAACTTTTTCATTAATATCTGATTTAAAATTTCTAAAAAATTTTTGAATAAAGCTTTATCAGAAATATGATGAGCTACTTAATTAAATTTGTGTTAAACAAAGTTTTGCTGTTATTAAAAAAAAAGAATTAATAGTATAACAACCCTCCTCCAAAATAAACTCAGAAAATCAAGCTGATGTAATATATTTTTATAATTGGCAAATTTTCAATTGAAACTATGCTTTAAACCTCATCTCTAGATTTTTAAAAAATTCTTTATTAAAATGTTTTATAATTATTAATGACAAAATTTCCTAATTATATGATATTACCTATTTTAAAATAAGCTAATATATTTTATAGATAATTTATCATTAAACCTAGTTTATAATAAAATACACAATTTTGGTATAAGAATAATTTATGCCGTATTGCAAAATCAATAAAATTTTATGAAAATAAAAACCCCTTACCCACCCTCATTATTATTTTATAACTACTCATTTTTATTAAGAATTTAAACTAGAAAATGACGAAATTTTATATAACGAAATATAATATTTTTAATAAGAATTAATTATTAGACTTTGTTAAGTCAAAGTTGTCTATGGTTCTATTTTTATTCATATTATTTTTTATTTCCATTATTTTTCCTAATCCTTCTAGAGTTAAATGTCCTTTGTTCTCAATTATTTTTCCCGGCTGACATCAAGTATCAAAATCCAAAGATTTTATACCTAAAATAGGATTTTCTTTAAAAAATGGAATTATTATTTGATTAATATTTGAAAAATTAGATACTACATAAGATAATACGCTAGAAGAACTATCTTTAGTAATAATACCACAATTTAAAAATTTAATTATATGTTCTAAAATAACTTGATCTCGTTTATGTTGACCTATTTTAAATCTTAAACTTGTTTTATATTTAGTTTTATTAGAATTTTTATATACATTAATTGTAAAACAACCTTCACCACTAGTAAAACCTGAGAGTCAAGCCGAAGTAATTGTTGGGTTTATAATTAGCGATTTTTCAACCGGAATTATATTTGGGAATTCACTACTTTTTTCTGAAAACCCTTTATTAATAGAAGCTTTAAGAGATAAAATTTGATTAAATCCTGAATCTGTTAAATGATCTTTTTTAGAAATAATTTCATATGCTTTTTTAAATAAAAGAAAATCGGCTTGTTTTTGAGTTAATAACTTAAAACTATCAAAATGTTTAATTATTATTGCTAAATCTTTTATAGTAGTAACTCTATATCTAATAGCAAAATTACCCTGGTTTGACACATTACCTACTTTAAAATAAGCTAATAAACTTTCTATCAACGCTTTATCTTTTATGTGTAAACTTATCTCAAAAGACAGAGTAAATCTGTTTTTAATTTTACTCGAAGTACGAGAATCTTTTTGCATAGAAATACCAAAACAACCTTCAGCGTCAACAAGCCCTGTAATAATTTGAGGTGTCCCTTTACTTCATTTATTCAAACTAAGCATTGGAGTAGCAATAAAAGGCACTTATAGAATTGTCGGATTACTATAATCATAAGAATAAATTAAAGTTGAAACAGAATAATGTAAACCATCTAGAATTATAGCCGGGTATACTCCTAATACAACTGTAAACACAACAAGAGCTAATAATATAGTAAATTCTCTTTTATTAAGATCAGTATAACTAGCTAAATGCAATGAATAAGATCCACCAAAAGCAATACGATTGTAAAGATATATTGTAAATGCTGCTGATAATACGATTGAAGAACATGCCAGAGCTCCTAGTATAGGCAATCTTTCGAATGCTCCATATAATGACATGAATTCTCCAATGAAATTTACTGTTAACGGTGTCCCACTGTTTCCAAGACATAAAATAAAGAATAATACAGAAAACATAGGAAGTAATTGAGTTAAACCTCTATATAAAGTTATTAAACGAGTATGAGTACGTTCATATAACACACCTCCAACACAAATAAATAGACCTGTAGAAACAAATGCGTGAGCTATTCCTAAAAGAATCGACCCTTCGATACCTATTAAAGAATTACTAAAAGAACCCATAACATAAACGGCAGCATGGGCGACAGAAGAGTAAGCAACTATCTCTTTTAAATCAATAGTTCTTAATGTATTAATTGAAGCATAAATTATAGTAATAACACACACTGCGTATACAAAAGGAGTAGACACTAATGTTGCTTTAGCTAATATAGGCAATAGTAATCTGTAAATCCCATAAAGACTTAATTTAAGAACAATAGCAGCTAGAATTACACTACCTCCTAAAGGAGACTCAACGTGAGCTTTAAGGAGCCAAAGATTAAGAAAAATTAAAGGAGTTTTAACTGCAAAAGCAATAAAAATTCCTATAAATAAAAAATCTTGAACGTCAAATTCAAAAAGAGTTTTAAATAAACCATCAAAATCTGTAGTACCCATTAAAGAAGACATAGTTAATATAGCTAATAGTAAAAATAAAGATCCTAATACGAGTTAACACATTATGTGTTTTCTTTAATTTTGGATTATTTCGATTTATACTGGCTAACCAGCAATTATGATAATTTTTTAGAATATTTGTTATAATTTTCTAAAAAAATTCATATTTAATTTTATAGAATGAATATTAGATAAGCCTTGTTCAGTTAAATGTTCTTTATTATTCATTAAATTAGCTATTTCTTTAAAATTGCAATAATCTAAGCTTTTAATACCTCTAATTGGATATTTATCAAACAATGGAATTATTTTTTCAAAGATATTTTTAAAATCTGTTACAACAAAATACACAGCTGACTGCTTTAACGATAATTCAACTCTACCGCACCCAAGAGTATCTATTAGCATTTGGATTAATTCGAGATCTCTACTATGTTGAACTATATGAAAATTTAAAACTACAGCTTTACCTAATTTAGTTGTAGCGGAGTTACGTATATAAACATGAAAACACCCGTCCCCACTTGCTAAACCTGCGATTCAGTTTAGATTGGTAATTTTTTGAGAGCTAGAATCATCTAAGGCAATCTTTGGTGATATAGGTTTAACATCGGGGAAAGATAACTTCAATTCATCAGACAAACCTAAATTCATTGAAGCTCTTATAGAAAGAAGTTTTTTAAATCCTTCTTTATTTAAATGTTCTTTGGTTTTAAATAATGAAATAGCATTTTTAAAAAGTATATAGTCAACTCGTTTTTGACCTAATAATGAATATTTATCAAAATGTGATATTATTATCTCTAAATCTTTCAAAGATTTTACTGTGTATTGTAGAGTAGTATCCCCATGATTTGTAATTTTACCTACTTTAAAATAATCTTGAATTTGACATAGCAAATCTACATCTTTTTTATGTAAAGTAATTTTAAAAATAGCTTGGATTTGATAACCCATTCTATTATTATCACTTTTAAAAAACCCTAATAAAAAACATCCTTCTGCGTCTATTATCCCTGTAATAAATCAAGGGTCTAAAATAGATCTTTTATTATGAATGAATCTTTTTGACATATTATTAACGATTATATTATTACCAAAACGAGAATAAATCTTTCTTCCAAAAACTGGTTTACCAGCGACTAGAGTACACCTAACGAAATCTAAATTCCTAGAATTCGAATAACTATCTACTCGTTGCTCTTTTACATTTTTGTATTTTATAGCTTGTAAATAATTAGCTATAAAACAAAAATAATTTAGAACCGTGATTGCCCACATATCTACATCGCTTATGCGATGTTTTTCACTTATGAAAACTAGTGATATTACCATACCTTGAAGCATTAATCAAGCCAACAATAAAATTTCTTTTATTACTTTGATTACTAGAGCTTTAGGGTTTCCCCGGTATTTAGTTTTTAAACACTTTAGGGGTAATAATGTATATAAGAATAAGTAAAAACTTGCTCTTACTCTTTCATTAGATCCAAATAAACCTATTAATATAAACAAGGGCAAGGCACTTAAGTTAATCATTTTAATAAACAGGTTTAATATTTAAATCTTCACTTAATCTAGCTTTGTTCATTCCTAATTTTATTTTTCGAATCTTTTCTAGACCTTCATAAGTCAAGTGATCTTTATTTTTAATTAGTTCGGCTGTTAATTTAAAATCCTCAAAATCTTTAACTTTTTCTCCAATAATTTTATATCAAAAAAGGGTATAATTTTCTCTGATATATCAGAAAATCGTGTTACAATAAATATTACTGCCTTTTCAGAAAGGTTATTAGTTGACCCACATCCTAAATATTTTTCAAAGCTTTTAACTAATTTAGAATCTCGAGAATGTTGAGGTAAACTAAAATTTAATTGGATAGATTCCCCTAATTTCGCCTTAGATTTATAGATATTAACCAAAAAACAACATTCACCACTTGCAAACCCAGCTAATCAATTAGGATCTTTTATTTCTTGATCTATTATTAATGGTCTTTTAACAGGTTTAATTTCGGTGAAAACTTCTTTTAATGTATCTGATAAACCTAAATTTGAGGATGCTTTTAGATCCACAATCTTTTTTAAACCTTCGAGAGTTAAATGTTTTTTTTTGATTAATTAAATCTACAACTTGTTTAAATAATATAAAGTCAGCTCCTTTTTGAGTTATTAAAGGATATTTTACAAAATGCGGGATTATTACATTAGTTAATTTCTCAGCTGATACGACACGATAATGTAAAGTATTTTTCCCTGCTTTTGTAATTGTTCCTATACCCCCAAAATACTGTTGAATAAGGTTTAAAGTTGCAAGATCTCTATGGTGGAGAGTAATTGAGAATATTGCTTCTACACTTCATCCTATTTTTGTCTCAGAATTTTTCCGAACCCTAACCATGAAAGCTTTCTCGGCGTCTATAAACCCAGTGATAAAATAGGAATTTAGAGAATGTGTAGATTTAATAAGTGAAGTAGAAATAGTAAAAAATCTTAATTTGTTTATTAATTTAGAAAGGAAATTAAATTTATGAATTTTTTTATGATCATTTAGAGTCAATTTTAAATGTGAGTTTAGACATCCACTACTGTAGTCTCGTTGTTCTTTTACAGATTTGGAACCTGATTTAGATACGCGATTACCCTATGCAGTTTCCTTTAAATTATAATTTGTTGCCATACATGAATAACGAGTTCATACTGTAAAAATCTTTTGATTTAACTTTGACACTATAAAATTTAGGGTATCCCCGTAGTTTAGTAGTAATTCCCAATCATACAATCCCCCAGTTTGTTTAGCAGGAAGAATACTTTCAAAAAATATATAAAATAAAAAAACATCTAATAATAAAAAAACAGCTAATAATAATGTTTCTAACAATAATATTATTATTGCATAAGCTCTTGCAGTAACTTTTATTGAACTTCAATTAGATAATAATGCTATAGGCGTTATTATTGTTGTTACTAATACAAAATATATTGATATTCCGTCTAATCCTGAATAAAAATCACAAAATTTAACTTTGTCAAAATCTTGTAGAAATTGAAAATGATTAAGACTAAAATCATAAAAAATTAAAATTATTAAAGAAATTATAATATTTATTAAAGATGTTGTTAATGCTATTATTTTTATTTCCATATGATCATTCACAAAAAATTTTTGAAACGCAGCAGTAGATAGGCAAATTACTCCAGTTAAAGGTACGATAAGTAATAAAGTTAACATCAAAATTGTTTAGAATTAATAAATTTACGAATTTACCGGAATAACCCTGTAGTTTATTGTAACACTTATTCAGAAGAATTAATAAAGGTTAAAAAAGTAAAGAAAAAGAGAGATTAATAAAATGGAAACGTTATAAGATTCGAACTTAAAGCATAAAACATACTACCACTATTAAATTTTTATATTTTGTTATATTAATATGTAATTAATTTTTTTTGTCTAAAAAAAAATCATAAATTGACAGAAATAATTGAATGAATTGACCGAGAAAGAATTGAATGAATTGACTGAGAAAGAATTGAATGAATTGACTGAGAAAGAATTGAATGAATGTAGAATTGGATAATGAATTAATATTAGTCATTAAAAAATAATAGCTAAATGTTTTAAATTCATATATATTTCATGTAAAATTTCGCTTTGGTATTCGTCAAGATCAAAATTCAAGCTAATCGCTATTCGTCTAAGAGTTATTTCAAGATCAATAAATTCTGGTATTACATCTGTTGAGAATGGTATGTTATATAACTCCCGAATTTTTTTTAAAGCGATATATTTAAAATGACCCTGTTGCATAAAAGAATATTGATGAGTATAATGGAAATAGTAAACTATTTCTTTAAATTTATCAATTGCTTCAGGCGTTTCTTTATAAAATTTTAAAAAATTTGGAATAATATTCTGGTAATTAAATTCATCAACTAATGCAGATTGGATAGCAATTTTAACTGCATTATATTCAGCAGCTGTATTAATTTGATAATTTAGAACTTCAGCAGAAATTCTATTATTATGAACTATTTGATAGGTCTGTTCATAAATATCCTTGTAAGGAATATCATAAAGAATAGTCTTCAAATCAAGATAGTTATCAGGAGAGTTATCAGGAGAGTTATCATTAGGTACAATGTTCTCATACCTAGCGCTGTATAAATGGGAATAAATAAAATATAATGATATAGAAGCAATAAACGTAACACCCACGATCAAACCAGTAGAAGTAGTATTAAATAAGTTTTCTGTCATATTATTAATTTTTTATATTTTATTATATTTAAAGGCTATGTGCGCCTCAATTAATTCCATATTTAAATTCAATTAACAAGCAACATTTGTACTTTTTTTTTTCTATTTAATAATTTACACATTTTCAAAGTTTATCTTATACCCATAGATAGAATATTTTTTGCTAAACGATATTTAAATAAAATTTTATAAAATTATTAGTAAAAATAACAAAAATTATAATTTAATATTTTCTATATATTTTTCACCAGAAACAGAATTAAGTGTTAAATTCTTAGATTACGGTTTTAAAGTTGTATCCATAATACTAAAAGAAGTTTGTTCTTTATTATTTTCAGATTTTACAATAAAAGGTAAATTTTTTTTTATTAATAGGTTCAATTGTTTTTATATTTAATTTATTATTTTTATATTCTTCAATTAATAAGTCTAAATATTTAAAATCAAGAGGTAAATATTTTTCAGAAATTGACAAATAAAATTCTCGTAAATTTTAAAATTTTGTTTGTTAATCGGTAATTCTAGTTTTATACCTTTAATTTTTAACAAAGCTTGAAGTTTTTTTTTTCGTTAATTGAAACCTTTTGATTACTAAGTATTTTATTAATAATTAAATGATTAGTTATGTTACCACTTTTAATACGCTCTAAAGCTAATATTTCAGAGTTAACCTTTGAATAAGAAGAAGATTTTCTAATTTGATAATAATTAAATGAGAATAATTTTAAACCTATTGATCGTTTAATCAAATTAAAAATTTTTCTATTGAAACAGATTGAATAACTATAGGCATGGAACTGTGAAGAATACCGCAAATCTCGCTACATTGACCATAAAAAACTCCTTCTCTGTTCACTAGAGTAGAACATTGATTTAATCTTCCAGGATAAGCATCTAATTTTAAAGCCAGAGCCGGCACAGCAAAGGAATGAATAACCACGTATTAATACTTTTCAATATTATTAAATTAATTTCAAGTTTAGTAATCAGCAATCAATCTATAATTTATAAACATAATTTATATAACATAGAAGGATGTGTATGATTAATAACAATAGATTTTAAATTAGCCATTGATTTACTTTTAATATAAATTCGTCAACCTGAACTTTGTTTTCAAAGTGTACAATCAAGTTCATATTTAATTACTAGAACATTTAATAATAATGTTGTCTGCTCTAAACTAAAAGAGTCAGTACAAAGTACCAATCCTCTATTGACAGCAGAACCATCTCCCATAATTCAATGAGCTAAGGCAACTGGAGTAATAAGATCATAAATATTATTTGGTATGACCTTAGTTTTATTTTTATAAAATAAATTATAAATATCTGTGAGACATGGTAATTGTCGTGTTTGAAAAGTTAGCGCTGAAAAAGGTTTACCCTTTCTTGTTCCGGTAGTTATAAAAGGAAAATTAGAACAATAATGACTTAATAGAAAAAATACAGATCAAACGTATGAAAAATTTTTAATAGATTGTTTAAAACATAATCTTGCATTTTTGCTATCAGAAGGTAATTGCATTCAACCATCCGATAGAATTAATCCTATCATAATACTTTGTAAATATGGTGGAATTTTAGTCATATTTGCCTGAACTCTAGTTAATCTACCACCTAAGGTTAAACCTAAATTGCTACCTCAAAGAACAATATCACCAGTACTGCTATTTAAATTACCAGATTCTTTTGACTTAGGAAATAGTTTAAATGTTGTAGTAGAAATTTGCATACGGCTTAACTGTTTAAAATCTCTTGAATTTTTATTTAAATTACTTAGGTACTCAAATTTTATAGTTAATGCAGGAACAATGAAGGAATTTATCATGTATTAATACTATTCATTCTTATCATGTTTATCAAATTTAACTAAATATTATAAACCTGTATCCTTAATTCTAAAATTGGAATTAAATTTTACAAGAATAGGGTGAACTTACCACAATAATCTAACATAATAATTTTTATGTCAAATTTATTATTTTTATTTAATTAAATATAGAAATTTAAACTTTATTAATTTTAAAGTTAAGTATATAACGACTCCGTTCGGAGTCTATTAGAGTACATCTTACACCCATAATCAGCCCAAATATGAATAGCTTTATCTTTATGTTATAGGCGAAACACCGTATACTCTTTGCTCTTTACATCAAATATTTTGGTATTTTAGATCCGCGAACAGCTATTTGATTTTAAGCAAATCCTAAACTCTTGTTACCTTATCAAGATAATTACACTTGCCACATAATTTTATTATAATGCTTGGTAGTTTAAGCTTTAAGCGTTACCCGGAGTTTGGTGTTTATTAGACTATTTAAACTTACTTAAGGTTTATTTAGTCAGCAGCTGTTATAATGAAACGTATGTGAGTTAATTCTGGTACTATAACTCTGTTGTCAGTTTCAAGCATTCTTAAAGCACCGTCTTGTAAATCTTCTTCTGGTATTATATAAGAATCAAACTCTATATTGTCATTATCTTCAGTTAAAAAATCTACATACTGATAACTTCAGTATCATTGATGCGGTTTTGCATAAATAATTTAAAATATGGCAAAGGTTTAGTTTAAAGTAAAAAAAGTATAACATTTTTATATTAAAAAATCTTTCTTTACAATATATATAATAAAGAATAAAATTTGTAATCTAATTATTTTTGATTTACTAACATAAGCATGACCATCGCCGAGAAGACAACCAACTAAAACACTTATAACATCAATATTGTGAGAGCCAATTCTATTTTGAGTAGAAGCCTTTATTTGAAATTATCAAATTTGAGTAATTTTCGTTTGGGTTTGTCTAGAAAATAAAACACCTCCGTAGTTATGGAGGACTTTATAAATAAATTATTAGCTTACATTGTTGCAGCCAATGTAAATTCGATTATACATTAAGTATCAAATAATAAATTGATACCCACAAGTGACCTAATCTGTTGCAATAAATAAATTTACTGACAGTCTCTATGATTTAAAATATTAAATAACATATTTGACCGTTTTCACTTGTGTCGCCTGAGAAAATTAAAATTTTCCTAAAAGAATCCCGTCGGATTCTTAGAAATAAATTAAAATGTTTTATAATTTTTATTTAAATCACGACTATCGTAATATTTGCTTCATTAAAGGAATGATTAATGTTAAAATTACATTAATTTATACCTAACTTGTAATACATAGATGGATGTAAATGAATTAGTATTAATTTTTTTAAAATTGGAATAGATGAACCTTTTATGTAAATAGAATATTGATTCTCTTTTGCTATATTTTGAATAGTACAATCAAGATTAATTTTTTTTTTTGAATATTGAAATTAGAAATTGAATTTCTTCTAATTTAAAATTATTTGTAGCTATTCTTACACCAGGATTAGCTCAGCCTCCGTCATCCATAATAAATATTGCTAATGCCAATGGAGTTATATATTTTTCTATCTCCGTTCTTATAACTTTTTTCCCGTGTTTATAAAACATTTCATGTAAAAAGTTAAAACTTCTGAATGTAAAAGTGTTAAATTCATACCCAGAATAAGTTTGTACTTGTTCTCCTTTTTTGATTGTTCTAGTATACATTCTTGGTTTTAAGCTTGAACAGTAACCTCTACTATAAAAAAATTCGTACAATCAAAATAAATAATCTTGGTGAATTATACTTTGTCTATAACAAAGTCTTGTACCTTCTACAGATCTTTTATTAGCATAACCATCACCCAATAATGAACCCACTATAACCGATATAACATCTTCATGGTGAGTCCCTATACGGTTAGCGGCTTTTATTCTAGTGTGAAACATAGAAGAATTAAAATAAAAATTATTTCTTATAAAGTTAATATTCTTTATTTTACAAGTTATTAATGAAAAAAATAAACAATTAATATTGCCAATTATTAACAAATACAATTTAGGGCCATCAATTAGACCCTCAGCAAGAATAGACATTGCAGGATCAGCAACTTCCAATTGTGTTAAATAATTTTATTGTTTTCAAAATAAGTTAACTTAATATATTGTTATATATTTTAGCATAGAAATATATTTAAAAAACTAATATAATAAAGGAACTAGTTGCGTTTTATCGGGTATATAGAGAGATAAGTTATTATATAGTTCACGATATTAATACCGCGTGTTATTAAGCTTCAAAAAGGTAAGGAAAACTAAGTTTTCGTATTTTAAGGAATAGAAACAGTATAATAAAATTTACCCATTTCTTACTACTTCTTTTTTAATAAAGACTGAAACATTATTTAATAAGAAAGGAATATTTATGGAAATTCTTTTAGATACAGTAGAAGCGTCTACATTTAAGAATTTCGCGCAATCAGCTATGGAATCAAATGATTCAATCTTTACTCCGTCTTCACTTTGAATAAAAACACAAATATTTTTACGTGAAGAGTGATAATATTTATTTAATGATATTATTCATTTTTTACCGTTTCTTAACTCAAAATTAGAAGGTCCATTAAGAAATTGTTGAATTTCAGCTAATAAAAGCGTTCTATCAACAATTGGTTTACCTGAAGTTGAAAGTCTATTATTATTCATTTGACTTAAAATTTTATTGATTAATTCTATACCCTCCTTGGAAAAATGATGACCATGTTGTTTTAGTTTCAAAATAAAAATTCAATCTTGAAAATCTAATTGTTTTTTACTACGTCAAACTAAATTATTTAAAAAAGGAATAAAAATATTAGAAAAGTATTCAATCTGTGTAGTTTCAATTCTAACAGCATTTTTATGATTTGGATTTTTAGAATTTGAGCAAGAAATCCCTATTACACCTGCGTATTTATCATTAGTACCCGGTAGATTCTCAAGATAAGTTTTAATGCTTTGCATTAGTTTAATATCAATAATAGACTGACATAAACTAAAATCTAATCTAAATTTGTTGTGTTTATTAATACTAAAAGAACCTTCCCCTTCTATAAATCCTAACAATCAATACGGTGTTATATTAACTTCCTGATTACTGATAGAAGTAAAATCAGATCTTTTACTGTTCATACCTTGTTTAATTTTTAGAATTTCTTGGATTAATTTAGGATTTTTAGATTGATTAGTGTATAGATTATAAGCTTTAGCGAAATCTAAGAAATTAAGTCACTTTGTACCCTGAAGAGGATATTGGTAAAAAATATCTATAAGTTTAGCGATATCTTTAATTCTTGTAACAGTAAAAGATGCATAATTATTATACGATCTAACTTCTCCAAATCCTAATATTTTTTGAATAAAATATAATACACTAATATCATCCTTATGAAGATTAATTTGAAATTTAAAACTACAAGTTTGACCTGATATAATAATATAAAAAAAACCTTCTCCATCGGTAAACCCACTTAATCAATAATAAGAATTGTCAATAGAAGTAGTTAAACCTAATTGTTTGTCTTTTGTAGCTATTAGGTCAGAAATAACTTTTTTTGCTGAAGCCACAAAAGTAAAACACCTTTTATATAAAGACTTATTCTTTCTTTTTATATAGCCAGAATTACTGCGTGTTATTTGAGCTATTAAACTTAAAGGAGTAGTGTTTAAATAATCCCTTAAATTTAATATTATACAATTCAATTATGTAATATGAAAAATATTTCATATATCCCCATCTTACGGTAGGGTTCAGACTATGTCATCAACTACTAAAAGGATTATTTCAATCTTTTTATTAAACCCTAATAAATTAAGCTGCTATATTGATTATATGCAAAATTTACTAAGTAAATATTTATCTTACTTTCAGTCAGCGCATTAATTGACTCTTAAAGTATGTGTGTTTCGCGCTATATTTATTAAAGTTTATCTAGTAGCTGGAGAGCGTTAACCTTTGTACCAACAGCGATTTGTTGGTTATCCTATTAATTTTAAGTAAGATCTCGAAAACTTATAGCATATGATAATAAAGATGTGTATTATACACTTTAGTCGTTGAACGTGCTTATTGTTATCAATAAAATTTTCTCCATTTAACAATAAGATTCGCTTCAAATTAACTCCTCGAATTATATATTTATTCGAAGTTTTTCTTGAAATTAACCCTCTTTTTTACATAAAATATATTCTATGATGGACTTTAGCTTCTATCCATTAGATATAGCAATTTAAATGACATGGTAGCCAAATTTATTAATTCATAAATCATTATTGTTTTCTACTTCTATTCATACCTAGCTTAATCTTACGGATCTTATCTAAGCCTTCTTCAGTGAGATGGGATTTAATTTGCATTAATTTAACAACTTTAACAAAATCTAAATAGTTTAAGTATTTTTCTCCTTCAATAGGATATTTATCAAAAAATGGAATGATTTTTTCCACTAAATCACTTAGTTTAGTAACTTTAAAATCTATTGTAGTTGGATTTTTGTAAATATTTCCACACCCAAGATATTTTATTAAATTTTCCATTAATAGTTCATCTCTAGAATGTTGAGTAATAACGAAACTTAATTCTACTGAATAACCTATTTTCATTTTTGGTTTGGATCTAATATTAACCAAAAAGCATCCTTCAGCTGAAACGAACCCTGCTAACCAATTAGAATCTTTAATGCTGTTATCTAGGACCACATTTCTATTAATTGGAATTACATTTGGAAAAGCTTTTTTTAATTTATCCGACAACCCTAGATTTAAAGAGGATTTAAGTGCTAAAATATTAAAAAATCCTTCTATCGTTAAATGTTCTCTATTATCAACTAAATTATAAGCAGCTCTAAAGAGCTTATAATCAGCTTGTTTATTAGTAATTAGAGGATACTTATCAAAATGATTAATAATAATTACTAAATCAGTAATAGATTGAACATTATAAACACAAATATCATTTTTTCTACAATAAACATTACCTACTCCGAAATATGATTTCATGGAGTATAAAATAGGTAAATCTTTTTTATGTAAAGCTACTATAAATCTAAGTTGTACCATCCATCTAAATTTATACTTAGTATTACTAATAAGACTTATTGAAAAACAAGCTTCTCCATCAGCAAATCCTGTTAAGAATCAAGGATTAATAATTATAATTTTAGGGTTTAAGGTAGAAAGAGAAGTAAAAAATTTTGATTTATTTATAAAATTAAAAAGGATTTTGGCTTGATAATTTTTTTTAAAATCCATTAGAGTTGATCTTGATGATATTAATTTTCATCAACTAATGTTAACTCGTTGATCCTTTACAATAGTACTTAAAACTATTGATTTAGATTCGTTATTTTCCCTTTTATTAATTTTATGGCTTTTTACCTTACTTGAAAACTTACTTCATACATTAACTATTTTTCAATAGTTATTAGGTACCATAAATTTTAGGGCTTTATCGAAGTTTAATAGTTTAACCCTTTTGAGTAATTTCCCTCACCACTCGACAGGAAATGCAATTAAAATTAGAATAATAGCTGGACTAATAGTTCATATCAGTTCGATTAATGTCCACCCCATAAGGGGTGGGACTATATCTTTATTCATCGAGCGAGGCTAGATGAAAATCACACGTGTAGTCTCTGAGGATCTTATCAAATTTTATAATTTCCTGCTGATGACGTCATAAATTATATGAACGTTTCTCGGCATATAGTGAATTTCTACGAAGAAAAACTAGGAGTTATCCATTGGATTTCGAGAAAATAAATATTTATCTTTAAATAGCTTTCCAGATTTAAGATAAAGGTTTACTGTATTATTGCTTATATTTAAAAACTCAGCAGTTTTTCTTCCTGAGACAAAAGTTCCTACCAAGTCTAAACCTCCATCCGAATTTTTTTCATATAAATAAACCTGTAAACCTCTTTTTTTAAACATTAAATCTTTCGTTGAGTCAGAATGTATTTTACCTAATCTAGCTAAGCTCATTAAAGACTTAGTTTTTTCTGAATGAGTTTTACCAAAAAATGAGTTTTTTTCACCTAATTTCGATTTACTCATTTTAGATTTAGTAGATTCGCTATGTGTTTTACCTAATAAACTACTTTTTTCTCCCGTGTACACACCCTTTAAAGCTTACTAATTTTAGATTTAGTCTCCTCAGAACGAGTTAACCCTAATGAAGAACCAGCTACTTTTTCAATATTATATGTTGGCTTTAATAAATCTAAATAGTATTGTTCTCTTTTTAATAAAACAGAAACACTACAATATTCTAAAATTTCAAGAGAAAAATTTGAATAACGATATTTAATTAAAGCTCTTGATATTATTAAATTATTTTTTATGCTAGAAATATAAGATATGTTGAAATAATTTAAAAATCTCCTTTTAAGATTAATAGAACTTCCAACATAACACTCGTTTTTTAATTTATTAGTCCATTTATAAATTCCTGCTTTATCTTTATTTTCCTCCAAAATTAATTTTCTCATATCATAGGCATTAGAATAATATTTTTCAGGGGTATATTGAGAGATTTCTGAATTAGTAGGATCTTCTGGTTTTTTTGATGAATAATTTCTTACTAAAGGTTTTTGTGTTGTAAAATACTTAAACCAAATAAGTTTCGTCTTCGCAGGCACATTAATGTACCATGATTTAAATATTTGTGTGAGATCTTTTTTTTATTAATTTATCATGCTAATGAACAAAAGTATCTTATGAGTAAATAATTATTACATAAATTATAATAATTTAAGACCTACCATAGTTCATACCTGATTTAATATTTCGGATGGAACTAATATTTTCTTCAGTTAAAGGTGAAATACTTTTTTTAATCTCTGCGACTTTAACAAAGTCTAAAATTTTTAAATGTTTAACACCTTGAACCGGATATTTTAAAAAGAAAGGAATAAGAATACCAGATATGTCGTCAAATTTAGTAATAAAAAAAATCTACTGATCTTTTATTAGTATAAACCCTACCACAGCCTAAGAAGTCAACAATACTTCTAAAAAGTTTTTCATCTCGAATATGTTGACATAATTTAAATTGTAACAGTACATGAGTGTTATTGTTAGGTTTATTCATAACTCTAACTAAAAAACACCCTTCAGCTGTAGTGAAACCTGCTAATCAGTTTGGTTCTGTAACTTTGGAATCACAGCTAAACTGTGGTCTTACAACTGTAATTATGTTTGGGAAAGCTTTTGTTAGTTCTGCAGATAAACCTTTATTAATCGAAGCTTTAAGGGCCAGTACTCTATGAAAACCTTTTTCAGTTAAATGATCTTTATTCTTTATTATTTCAAACACCGCTTTAAATAATAGAAAATCGGCGTGCTTTTGAGTTATAAGCGGATATTTATCAAAATGGGCTATAATCACACTTATCTCTTCTATAGATCTTACATTATAAACACAACTCCCATTAGATTTGTGATAAATTTTTCCTACACCAAGATAAGACATAATGCTTTCTAAAATAGATAAATCTTTTTTCATTATATTTATTTCAAAAGCAAGTCAAGTAACTCATCCTATTTTAACATTTTTAGATTTTTGGACATAGACTATAAAAGAGGCTTCACCATCAGAAAAGCCTGTAATAAATCAAGGATTCATTGTAAATTTTAATACATCTTGATTTACCATATTTTCTATAATTGAAGTTAGGTATCTCTTGTGCATTAAATTAGATTGGGTTTTAATAGAATGGTATTTTGAAAAATACCTAAGAATAAACCTTGAGGGAGTATTTTAATATACTCGCCTATTACCATCTATTCTTTGTTCTTTTACAATTATGGGTAGATTGGGTACAATTGATTTAGATTCGCGATTGAGTATTTTATTTTCATAAATATTCTGGCTTATTATCATACCTGAAAAATTAATTCAGCCAACAATAAATTTTCAAATATTGATTGATGACAGAATTTTTAACAATTCCCCGAAGTTTGATAATAAATTTACCCTAAGAAGTGGATTACCGGTGCACTTTTCACCGGGTGACCTTTTATTAGAATAATTTCTAATTACAGATGCTAATATTCAACCTACACCAAATAAGATTATGACAAGATAAAACATTATATTGTCATGTAATTCAACTAGTCCTTCCATTTGCACGATTGTCATATTCATTATATATATTACACAAAAGGTGTATCTTAAGTGTTTCATAAAAAAGTATAAATTAAACTTCATGGTCTCTTCCTGTATTCATTCTTCGCTTAATCTGACGGATCTGGTCTAAACCTTCCAAACTTAAATGACCTTTTTTTTCCATTATTCCTGCTATTTCACAGAAATCATCAAAATCTTTGGATTTTACACCTAGAATTGGATATTTTAAGAAAAAAGGTATAATGTTTTCATTAAGATCAGAAAATTTAGTTACTTTAAATACTACTGCATTTTCAGAGTGTTTAAAAACTATTCCACAATTTAAATATTTCACTAAATTTAGTAATAATTGTTTATCTCTAGTATGTTGATTTATTTGAAATACTAATTCAACCGAAAAACCTAACCTGTGAGTAGTAGAATTTTTTACTCTTACTAATAAACAACCCTCCCCGCTAGTAAATCCCGCGAATCATTGAGGATCAGGTATGACAATATTATCTACTTTATACTCTGGTCTCTTAACTGGTTTAACACCTGGAAAAGCTATTTTAAGATCATTAGATAAACCCTTATTAATAGAAGCTTTAATTGCTACAATTTTTCTTAATCCTTCTAAAGTTACATGCGATTTTAATAGTATTAAATTTAATGCTTCTTTAAATAATTGGTAATCAATTAATTTTTGAGATATTAAAGGATACTTATCAAAATGTTTAATAATAATCTGTAAGTCTTTTATTGAACTAACAGTAAGCTGAGTAGATTGTGAATTGGATCCTCCTGTGGAAACAACTCCTACACCTAAACTTCTGTGAATATTGTCTATTAAAGCTTTATCTCTTTCATGTAAATTAATTTGAAATTTGGGTTTGACAGCTCAACCTGATTTACAATCTTTTCTTTTAACAATAGCTATTGTAAAACAACCTTCTGCGTCTGAGAATCCAGTGAGAAATCAAGGGTGAATAATTAAATTTTGTGGAGTAACCATTGAAGAAAATCATTTTACTTTTTTAATAATATAGTTAAATGGAATTTTGACTAGATAGTTTTTATTAAAACCCATTAGAGAATGTCTTAGTGTATTAACACAACTTTCATTTTCTCTTTGTACTTTTATAGTATTGATAACTAATTTAGCTCCGCAGTAATTCTTTCATTTTTCAAGGATAAATTGGGTTATTACTATACATGAGTTATTAATTCATTTACCTTGATTCTTAAAACAATGGATTAGTACCAATAAAGTTAGAAAATTCCCGGAATTTGAAAGTTTTACCCACTTTAACAATTTTCCCAATGTCGTAATAGGAGCAGCACTATCTTGAAAATAAAGACCTCAAGGTCTTGGGGCGTCACACTGAAAATATGTATTTTTAAAAAATATATTTAACATTTTAAAGTTTAGTATATTTTAGCTAAGTTGATTACTTATACTAATTTTTTTTTGTACCTCATTTGCCGTGTTGAGATACAGTAAACTGTAAGCTATAAAATTAGGTTAGGGTAATCTTAAGAGTCCAAGCTATATTTAGAATAATTATATTCCATATTGGAAATCTTTAAGCTAAACAATTAGGAAATAATTATAAATTTTTGATTAGTAAAATTTTCGAAAAAAATGGCAATAATTTTTCTCCTTTTATTTTTTTGTTTTTTATTTTATAATTTGAATTATATTTTAGTTTATATTATTTATCACCTCAATTGCTGCCTCTACTGCCTCAAGCATATTATCGCGTAATTCTAGACCTTTTATATTCTTAATAATTAATTTTTTAACATTATCTTTTTCTGAATAGTTTTTTGTAAATTCTTCTACCAATTCATCTATTCGATAATCTTTTTTCATTAATACTCTAGTAGAACGTTCTACTTCTGGGCATTCATTTGGATATTCATCTTGAATCCTTGATTGAATTCTATTAATAATCCGACGCTCTTCATTAGCCCGATTAATACGTCTTAATAATCGGATAGCAGCTGAGTCAGATGATTTAGATGACTCAGATGGGCCAGATGACCCAGATGACCCAGATGACCCAGATGACCCAGATGACCCAGATGCATTATTCGGAATATTACCTACATCATTATTAGTTTGACTTGGAAATGATGGAGAATCAGTAGTATTAGAGTTAGGATTAATATAAAGAATAGACTCTGATAATTTATTTAAATCAAATTCAGTTCTTTCGAAATGGGATAGTAAAAATAAACTAAATAATAGAATAAGACAGAATGTATTTATTTCTGAATGATTATTTAAATCGTTAAAGCTTAAAGGCGTAAATAAAATTAATAATTCAGCATGCATAATATTTTTATTGTCTTTTAGATTGGGTATAGTTGCTGTAAAGATACGTCAGTATGATGTGACTTCCCTTTCTCCTATAGTAATAACTATTACACCGATCATAGCAAGTAGAAGTATAACTGAGGCTACTATTATTCACATAGCATGACTAGTATATAACAGATTCATGACACAAAATTTTTAATTCTGTTTATCAGATTAACCTTAAATTTACACAAAATTATAGTTATTTATTCCCCATAATAGTTTTATTTTATGAGTATCATTTAATCCTTCAAATATATTTTAACTTAATAGATAATTTATCTATTTCTTCCCCTATTCATACCCGCTTTTATTTTAATTATTTTTTCTAATCCTTCTTTTGTAGTATGGCCTTTATCTTTCATTATAGATGCTATTAGACAAAAATCGTTAAAATCTAAAATATTATTGCCATAAAGGGGATATTTTTCAAACAATGGTATTATTTTTTCAGTCAAGTCTTTAAATTTGGTAATTTTAAGATAAACTTTATCTTTATTAGTATAAATGTTACCACAACCCAGGTATTGGACTATAATTTTCATGAGCTCAATATCTCTACAATGTTGAGTTACTATAAAACTTAATTTAACAGCTTGCCCTAATTTTGTGGTAGGAGAATTATAAATATCAATAAAAAAACAACCTTCAGCGTCAACAAATCCAATAAGTCAATTAAAGTCAGGAATAGTTTGATTTTTAATAGCGGCTTTCAAGGCTGGTATAATATTAGGAAATGCTTTTTTTAACTCATCTGATAAGCCTAAATTAATTGATGCTTTAATAGAAAGAATTCTTTGAATTCCAGAAAGAGTTAAATATTCTTTATTTTTAACTAAAAAAAAGGCTTCTTTGAAAAGGTGATAGTCTAATAATTTTTGAGTTAATAAAGGATATTTATCAAAATGATTTATAATTATCTGTAAGTCATTAACAGATTGAATTCTATACTGAATACTGTTAAATCCTTGTTTATATATTTTTCCAACACCCAAATAATTTTGTATCTTTTCTAATACTATTTTATCTCTTTCGTGTAAACCTATACTAAAGATTAGTATAACCCTTCAACCAGTTTTTGCATCTTTTGTTTTATAAACACTAATATTAAAGCATCCTTCCCCATCTGAAAACCCTGTTAAATATCAAGGGTTAAATATATTTTGGTTTAATGAAATAATAGTTTGAAATAACCTTTTTTGTGTATTAAAATTATTAGGAAGGAGCTTGAACTGATATTTACTTTTGTAAACCATTAGAGTATATTTTAATCGCAATAATATACTATTACGATTATTGCTTTTTATTCGTTGATCTTTTACAATAATATTATTTTTCGTATACGTTACTAAATTAGTTGTTTTAGATACGTGGTTTTTCATTTTAGTTTCCACTATCTTTTGATTTATTGCCTTACCTGTTATATTATAACAGTCACTTATAATTTTTCAAACACAAATTGGCATCAAAAGCTTTAGAAAATTCCCGTAGTTTAGCAATAATAGGCACTGTAGAGATTTCCTTAATCACTTAGTACCTATAATTTGAATATCAGTAAATGTTAATAAAAACCCATCTCATGAGATAAAACCAACATTAAGAATATTTATAAAAAAATTTATGATAGTTAAATTATTTAAACTAAAATAAATAGAAGAAACAAAGATAGTTGTTACAATTAGCCCTAAAATTAAACTGTTATTGTTGTCAGTATATAATTCAGAAATTCTAATATTTAATAACATTAAAGTAAAAAGGAATAAGATAGAAACAGCTGATATGTAAACTAATATATAAGAAAGTCCTAAAAAAAAATAACCAATTGTTAATAAAAAACCAGCTATAAGCATAAATAATATTATTAATCACATTACAGCAGATATAGGACTTCTCATTGATATAACAAAAAGAGCCGTTGAAAAAGTTACAAAATCAAATAATACTAACAAATTAATTCAAATATTGTTAATAAAATTATTATCTTGAACATGGAAGGATGAGATAGCTTGATAATTTGAACTCGTCAAAATATAATTATAAAAAGATTGCATAGGTGAAAACATAATTTTTTGTAAAAAAAAAATAGTCATTAAAAATAATATTCAATATAACAGGGGTAAACCCTGTATACTTAAGTCGGGGGAGTAATCTTAACTTAATGATTATAACCTAATAGCTATAAGAGCAAAAGATTTAGTATTAAATATACTTACCATTTAAAATAAAGTATATTTTTATATTATTTAAATCTTATATTATTGATATTGTATTTAACCCGTGATTAATAATAATTATACTAATTATATAACCTTAGTCGTCGGGCGCATAGCGCGCGACGATCATCGGTCATTAAAAATCTATCATTGATCTAAATTATAAACATCTACAATATTAAAATCTTATCTCTACAATATGTTATTAAAATTATAATTTGGCACAAAGAATCTTCTCTTTACGATTGGTTTTAAAAAATAAATTCTACTGCTAACGTATTTTTCTATCCAAATCTTTTTAACCGAATCTAAACAAAATTTTTATTATTAAATTTTGCTTAGCATTGTCAAGAGACCACTGCAGTGGTCTCGGACAATTTATTTTATATTTAACGCTTTGTTTTTATTGTATCTTTCTACCTGAAATTTGTACAAATCAGAAATCGGTCTAACTAGTCGGAATTATTATCGCGCTACACACGCGACGGTCTTAAACCCGTAAAAATAAATAAATTATAAATATTAAGTTATTTTTAAAATTATATAAGGGACTAAAATATAGAAAGTTAAACCGACTAAAATTTATAAAGAATAACTAGTGATAGCAAGGGTGTCTAACCTACTAATACTTTTACCTAAATATAAAAGTCCTTTTTAAAATATATGAGGTTTTATTAACACAAGAGAACCTCTGTCTAAAAGTTAGACCTACTAATCTTAAAATAATTATTGTTATATATTATTATAAAAAGTTCAATAAAAAGCGTCGATTGAAGAATATAAATGTTTTATATGTTAATCTATAATATTTTAAATACATAAGTTATTAAAGTCCAAATTTAAATATTATTGCAACTATAAGAGTTAATTAGTGAAAATAAGGGCTAAATTTTTTTCATTATAGTCTCAATAGTTGTTTTGTGAGAAAGATGAATACTATTATCACCAAAGCAAAGCTTTGGTGATTAATATTACATAAATATCTTTAGGTACGTAAACAAAAAAAAAAAATAGAGAGCATAGCCTATACTGAAAACTTAAGAATCAGTCACCCCTTGTGTGCAAATTTATAAGATACTAAAAATCTTAAGATTAAATAAGAAAATTCAAGATTTAAATTATAATAGGGTTTATAAAAATTGAAAAGCGTCTATGTATTAAATTTTTACTTTAATTTTTATTTATCTTGCTTTGCTAAATAATTACTATTACTACGATAGAAAGAATTAGTATTTAAATTAGGAATCAAACTTAATAAAGCAAATATAATTATAATTATTAAACTTTGATCTAATCCGAACACAAAAGGAACTGATAAATAAAAGACAATACCTACTAAAATATACAATGCGTATGAAGTTATAATTCCAGAATCAAGCTTAGCAATATTGTTACCAAGTAATAATAAACCTTTTTCTAACCCAGAAGGTCCAACTAATTCTAAAGCCCCTCTATCTAAAAGTTTAGTCATTTTACCTCCTAATGATAACACTTTTCCTGTTATATACTTGTTGTAAAAAAGTTCTATAAAGAAACGTTGGTTAAAAAATAAATATATATTATAACCGAATCTAGTGTATTTTAATCCCATTAATGCATTAGGTAAAATTTCAAACACGATCAAGGCTAAAATAGACACAGAAATAGTGATAATAAAAGGTAATAACTTAAATATAGTAGCTACCCCAAATTCAGTATCAATAAGTATTTCATGAGAAGGATGAATAAATATACTATTATCTGCAAAAAAGTTAGACCCTAAGCCAACATATATATCCTTAGCAATATATCCAAAAAATATTGAAAATACTGATAAAATCATTAAAGGGAAAGTAAGATAATAATCTCCTTCATGAGCATTTTTATAGTACGTTAAAGGTCCATTAGGGTTGGCTAAGAAAGTAAGATACAACACTTTTATAGAGTATAGTGTTGTAAATGAAGCACCGATAGAAGCTATAAAATAAACAACAGTACTTGAGAAATAGTATTGTCCATAAGATAACTCGAGAATCAAATCTTTAGAGTAGAATCCAGTCATGTACAAAGCGAATAGAATTATCACGAAAATATATAAACCATAAGTTTATTATATAAAAATAGGTTTAAGGATATGTGGTATTATGGTTGAGACCATAATATCTGCCGAAAGTCAATGATCATAAAGAATTATTTATAATAATCATTACAGAATTTAAACAATTCTTCCTCTATTCATTCCAGCTTGAATTTTTGTGATTTCCTTTAATCCTTCTAAAGTTAAATGAGCTTTATTTTGTACTAATAAAGCTGCTTTTGTGAAATCCTTATAATCTTTAGCTTTTACCCCTATTATTGGATATTTTTCAAAAAAAGGAATTATATATTTAATAAGATCTGATGATTTGCTAACAATAAAATCTCCTGCTAACCCACCTGTTCTTTCTCGACATCTACCACAATCAAAATAATTTTTAATTTTTAAAAGAAGTTGTACATCTCTAGTATGTTGAGTAATTTGGAATACTAATTCGCATTGTAAGCCTAACGAGTTTGTGGATGATTTTTTTACTCTAACCATAAAACAACCTTCACCACTTGTAAATCCTGCTACTCATTGAGGGTCAGGAATTAATAAATCTTGATTTAAAGGTCTTACTATTGGAATTACATCAGGAAAAGCTTCCATTAATTGAGCATTTAGCCCTTTATTCATACAAGCTTTAATGCTAATTAATTTTCTTAGTCCTTCCATTGTTAAATGGGATCCTCCCATATAGCCAATGGCTAATTTAAATAACTCATAATCGGACCGTTTCTGACTTATTAATGGGTATTTATCAAAATGAGCGATTATTACTTCTAATTCTTTAATTCCATATACCTCAAATGAAACTGCAGTTAGGCCAGCTGTATAAATCTTTCCTACCCCTAATTTTAATTTAATTAATTCTAATATGGCTTTATCCTTAGAGTGTAAACATATCTTGAAAGAAGGCCGAACTACTCAACCGGTTTTAGTTTCCTTGTTTTTAGTAATAGAAACTTGAAAACAACCCTCAGCGTCTGCAAATCCTGTAAGCCATCAATCCGTTAGAGAAAATTTATATGAAATATCACTTTTACCCATCGCCTTTGCCGAAGAACTTTGCTTAAAATTATTCGGGTTTAAATAGACAGTAGACAAACTAGAGAAACTTCTTTTTAAATTATTTTGAATTTTATATCCAATAAATCTTATTAATATATTATTTGAAATGAAAGGAGTCAAATTTGAGAATTTATTTCTAAATACTTTAGAATATATATTATACACAGAAATAAAATTTTTATGTACACCACCGATTATTCGTTGATCTTTTACAGGTTTTTTAAGTCCTGACTTAGATTCGCGGTAATCCATTGATATTTTACAATATATCTTCTGATTTATTACCACACACCAATAACTAATTGGTTCACTAATATAGTTAGGTATCAGAAGCTTTAGGAAGTCCCCGAAGTTTGATGATTGTTCCCACAAAAACAATTTCCCAAAAAGTCCAGCAGGAAAAGCAACTAAACTAAGAGAAGCTATTAACATAACTGAGTAAGTTAAAGGTAAGAATGCTCGTAGTCCACCATATTTTCTAAACACTGAAAGATAAATTTATATTTTTGTTAAATAATTTTATAAATTTAGTATAATTAATGATTTATATTATTCTCATTTATTTAATTTGTTTTTTAATTCTTTGATTTGAATAATTATTTCCGGAGTTAAAGGTTCAGTATTAAATAATACTATTGTTTTACATCAAATAGCAAAATTATGACCTTTAAATCCTTTTAAGGGATAAGAATTAAAATGTTCTATTAACAAATTAAAATTAGCTAATTTAAATACTTTTCATTCTGCAAGGTTATTAGTGGATGTTTCATATATTGACCCTATTCCACCAAAAAAATTATTAATTTTAATTAATAAGAATTTTTCTCTATTGTTTAACCCTATACTGGCTCAAGGTTTCATTTTACCATTTTTAGAATTTGTACTTATGTAAAATGATCCTTCAGCTTCTACAAACCCTGACACTCAAAAAGGATTTAATGGAGTATTAGAAAGCTGCAGCGATGGTCTTGCAATAGGAGAAACATTAGGGAAAGATTTTTTTTAAACATCCGATTCACCAAAGTTCATGCCACCTTTATAAGATATAATTTGTTCTAACCCTTTTTGAGTTAAATGTTCTTTATTTAACATTATATTAACACATTTCTTTCAAAGTTCAAAATCTATTTGTTTAGCACTTTGTAAAGGATAATTGTCGAAATGAGTAAGAATAACATTAGCTACATCTTTAAACGCAAATACAGAGAATCTCGCTCTACTTTTTGTGGATGTAATAGAACCAATGCCACCAAAAAAAGCTTGAATTTTATACAATAAATCTATATCTTTTATATTAACTTCAATTATAAATCTAGGTTGAATTTGTCATCCTATTGTATTACTACGACTTTTAATGACTAATATATTAAAGCAACCTTCACCGTCTGCATATCCTGTAACAAACCACGGATTCAATTTATCATTGTTGTTTACTTGAGTGCATAAAAGCCTATTAGATTTAAAGGGAATAATAAACAATAAACTTAAATAATGAATTGAAGAATAAAAAGATAAAAAGTAGTGTATATTATAATCAATAAACAAACAAAAGAAAGACAGAACTATAAATAATAAAAACCATTTAAAAACACACATTATAAAATATAACTTATATTTTAAATTCAACCTTATACCCCACAACTTGAAATTATATCATTTGAATAACTAATCCATTACTCAAATATAAATTACTTAATTATATTTTATATTACTTTATGAAATAGTTATTCAAAGTTTCGTTAGGGGGGGAGTAGACTATATCTTAATTCTACTCTTATGAGAATATCACTCAATTTAAATAACAAGTCTAAAGACCTGAGTAGACACTATTACCGTTTAGTCGTTGCGCTTTTATCCTTAAATTTATTTATGTTATTATATTTTATTAACAAAATATAAAAAAAGTAAGGAATTTAGTTCCGCGAACATCCATTGCTCTTTCGATTATCTTAAATCTTGTTACATCGAATTTAATTCATAGAGAAATAGTTAATAACTCGTACTTTCAAAAGTTACCTTTTTACTCGCTGTAATTTAAGCTTTAGGATTTACCCGGAGTTTGATAATATTAGACCTTAGTTAGTCTTGATTGTCAGCCACAGCATGAATAACAGAACCAGCTCCAAGGAAAAGTAAAGCTTTGTAAAATGCATGATTAATTAAATGAAATAAAGCCACATTGTAAGATGATAATCCAACTGCGATTACCATCATACCTAATTGCTTTATGTTTAATAAATTGCAAAATCTTAATAAAATGTAATAGTAAACTAAGTTTAATTTTTAGAGTTAGGATTAACCTCCTCGTTAAGAATTGAACTATTATAATTTTCCCATTTGTTTTTAAAAGCAAGTCATTCATTGGTACTACTACTGCTATTTCTATGAAAACGTGCTGTATAAAATTGTTTTATTAATTTAACCCGTTCTAATTTTAAAGTTCTTAACGGGTTTTGGATAAAAGAATTATCTATTAAATTAAATAAATCATCTTTCTTGTACACAACATATTTAAAGGCGTCAATTTTTTTACTAACAGGGCTTATTTTACCTCCATAAACATTAACTAACAGTTCAAGTAAATATATACTCTTTTGAAAAATAGATATAAATACTTGACCAGATGTCTCGCTATAATATACTGATCCATCACTATCTATGAATCCACTAAATCATCCGTTATTAAATGTTAAGGGTAATGGTTGTTTTAATTCTATATTATATTTCAAACAAAATTTTGCCATTTGGTCTAATCGGATTTCTTATTAACCCATTAATAGCATGTATTAAAACTATAAGCTTTTTTTTTATCTTGAAGCATTAGCGTTTTTAATAGAATAAATATTACCTCCAAACATTTATTTTATTTTTAACAATGCTATTTTATCTCTACTATCAAGAGTAATAGCAAAATACATTCCTTTTCCACTTTCAGTGTTATAAAATGTCCATCGCCATCTATTAACCCAGCTAATCATTCCAAAAATTTGTGATTAGTCGAATCAGTATGATAATAAGCATGTTTAATAAAATTCTTGTTTTTATTAATTAAAACAAATGGTTTTTTATATTTTATTTTACGTTTATTAAGTTGCAAAATTATTATCATTAAAAATACATTCAAAAATGTAAAATTTTAAGACACAATTTGGACCATTTCTTTATTAATTATGAAATTTATCTCATCTATCTTTAAACTTAATTCATTCATTTAATTTTATTATATCTTTATTATTTTTACTAATTTTTTTTAAATAGAATTCTTTTATTAAATTTACTCTTTTCATTTTTTCTGTTCTTAAAGGATATTTACTGAAATAATTATCGATTAAATTAAATAATTCTGCTTTTTTATATACAATATATTTAAATGCTTCAATTTTAGGACTAAGAATATCAACCCTACCTCCATAAACATCTATTAATGGCTCTAATAAAAATCTATTTTTTTGAGAAATGGCTATAAATACTTGTCCAGATGATTCACTAAAATAAATTGATCCATCACTATCTATGAATCCACTTAATCACCCATCATTAAAAGATAATTTTTCAGGGTATTTTAATTGTATATTAAATTTAACACATAATTTATTCATTTGTAATAAACGTGTTGGATTTCTTAAAAATCCATTTACATCCTTTATTAATAGAATTAAACCAGCTTTATGTCTTAATTTGTATTTAAAGGCATTAGCATTTGAAACTTGTTTTACTCTTCCACCATATCTATGTTTTATTAAATATAGTGCTTTTTTATCTCTAGCATCCATAGTGATTTCACAACTATTATATCCCTTTTTAGTTAATATAAAATAACCATCACCATCGAGTAATCCAGCTAATCACTGTTTAAAGGATAAATCTTTATTTATATTATTATTGGATTTAATATTTTCTTGCTCCGCATCAATATCATCTTCAGAATTATCATCATCACTATTATTATCTAAATCCATAGAATCAGAATTATCACCAGAGGCGATATTTTTGTAAAAGTCTTTATTTTCTGGTAGAGCCGCAAAATTTAATTTTAAATAATTTATGTTATTAACAGATGTAGGAAGAACAAACCTTAAAATAATAAAAATATAATATTTAAAGATAAATGTTAAAATAATTATATTTAATTTAACAAAAATTAATATCAAACATATGGCCTCTGAGATTCCTACTAACTTTCTGATATTATTAACATTTCACCTTACTGACATAATTACATGTTTGTTTATAATAAACATGTAATAGTACAATCACTGAATGAAAAATGAATTAAAAATGTTAATAATATAACGACTATATCATAAATAGTCGTGAACTTTGGTTATCTGCGAATTGGTAATAATCAATAAAATTATAACTTTTTCGTAAATAGTTTGATTACTGAATGTAATAGAATGAATTTTACATTCTCGAGCCAATTGACTCATAGTTGAATAGGCCACTACTTTTTTAATATCTTGTTGGAATAAGCCAATTAAAGAACTAAATACTGTAGTTAAAGCTCCTATTCATAAACATAGTAATAATACAGTATTACTATATTCAATTAATGGTGAGCTACGCATAAGTAAATAAACCCCAGCTGTTCAATCTTTTTATTTTTATGAATAAGTAATTAAAATTACATAAATGAGTGGACTATACCTTAACCTTTGTTTGATTATTTTTTTTTTTTTTTAACCCTTAAATATCTTATAATTTAGAAGAAATATATTGACTAGATTTATAATTTTATTCATTTAGAATATAAAAACTATATTTTATTAAACAAAATCTTCGTTTGATAAACTAAAAACTTGTCAAGGTAATGTTTACCTGATTATACTTAATCTTTATTAAATTTTTAAGTTAAATTTTAATAGTTTATGTTTTATTATTAGCACTAGGGTTACCTTTTCCTGGTTTAAATAATTTTATTTCTGAATTGTAATATCACCTAAATAATTTACAATAATCTTCCTTCATAAATTCTTTTTTCATCTGAGCTTTATATTCCACAGAATAATTGTCTTTGTAAATTAAGCGTACCCTGTGATCAGCCCAGTTATCCTTCCTAGGATTTCATTTATTACACTTGCCACAATCACATTTATAATAATCACCGGATTAATTATGCAAAGATTTACCATGACGGTCTAGATCAGTTATTGTAGTAAATGATTTATGACATAAAATACAATTGTATTTCTTTTTTCTATTTATCAAAGAATCTTTATCATTAGGGTTTTGATCTATTTCACCACTAGCTAGAACAGGGTGACTTGGTTCTTCCGGACCTGATCCCCCCCGTAGATGGATACCCATTCTTCGGTTTCATATTAAAATGCTCCAGTCACATGTCCCTATCCTCGGGCTCATAAATATACGATAAAGATCTAAATAATTTTCCAAAATAGATTCAAATGTATAGAAAGAAATAATATCATTATTTAAAATAAAGAAGACGTATAATAATATACGTAAACCTAAATTAAATCATTGGAATAAGTTAGGATAAAGGGTCAATATAACAAACAATTCGAGCTTAAACTCGTAGTAAAGATTATTTAAATCTTTAATTATTATTATGAAAGAAATAAATAGTATAAATAAGGGTAATTCATTACTTATTAATAAAAATATTGAAATAAAAATTCTGAGATTTAAATACATAAAGCTAAATAGATTTGCTGCTCATTACTATCTATTATATAATTTGTAATATTATTTTTTATAGAAATAATATTACAAATTATTTTGTTATTTTTTTTTTTTATAGAAATAATATAATAAATTATATTTGTTATTTTTTTTTATAGAAATAATATAATAAATTATATTTATTCTATTTAAACAAAGGTTATTCCATCTAGTCTCTGGGAATACTCCAATACAATTACTTATATTTTGGTATCTGCTGATTGGCCTGTTAATATTAGGATTTCCAGCATATAGGAATGTAATAAAAAAAAAAGAAAAAAAAAAGAAAAAAAGTAAGAAAACTACTTAATTAAATTCACATTTAATTATGGCAACAGCATTTCTTACCATCGTAGCTGCGTGTATTAAAGCAGAAACTGGTGTAGGCAAAGAAGATATTTGATTTTTAATATTATACATTAAAAATACTCAGTTACTTAAATAACTGGTTGGACTATATCTTTATATAATTTTCTCTAATCTATTTAAATTTGTTTTATATCTAATTAAAAGATTTAGTTCTTTATTTGTTAAATGTTTTTTATTTGTTATTAATATATAACTTTTTTTTCAATTTAAATATATTATAGATTTTTTAGTTTTTAAAGGATAAATATTAAAATATTTAATTACTGTAGATAATTTAGTTGTATGAATTGTGACATTACAAAATTCAGGATTTTTTTCTAAATTAATTTTACCTTTTAATATATCGGCTAAATATTTAATTTGATCATAATTATCCTTTTTTTGAACTAAGATATAACTAAGTTTAACTGAAAGATTTTCTTCAGGATTATTATTAATGGTTAGAATAAAACGGCCTATAGCATCTGTAAACCCACATAATCAAGAATCTAATATGTTAAATTTATTAATATTTTCTAAATACACAATGCTAGTCCCGTATTTTTTATTGAAAGCAGTTAATCATAAGTTAAATTGTGTTTTGTTAGAATTTAAAAAAAGATTCCCATTTATAATTGAAATTAAAGTTAATAACCCGTGTTTGTCTTTTATTTTATAGCAATGGGTATTTTTTGTTTTATCTTGAATCCTCACAATACCAAATCCTAATTTTTTTTTAATAAAAAATAAAATTTGGGCATCTTGTGTTGAATGTACTAATTTAAACTCCAAATCTCCAGATTTAGAAATTAAAAAGAACCCTTTCCCTTCTAAAAACCCTATAAATCAAGATTTAAATAAATTATCTTTTAAATTATATACTTCACGTGTAGTCTCTGAGGAGCCTAAATTTCGTGACTTAGAGGTAGAAAAAGAATTAAAGTTTCCTGCAGGTTGTCCCTCATTTTGGATTTTTCCGAGCAAGAAATAACTCTTGAGTGGACCAAAGCTTAAAATAGGATGTTCTTGCATACAGTGAAGTTTATAGAGAGCCCTTAGCACTATATTGTTTACTCCTTTAATCCTAATTTATATAACATTTCAGAAATAATATAAGGAATTACTAAAGATTTAAGCTTGTCCATGCTACCCTTACTAATTCTAATTCTTCAAACTACATTACCATTAGGATTAGTACGTTTATTAAGGGTAGATTCTATGCCAAATTTTTGATTTAAAATATTTATTAGAGTTAATACTTCTTCTTTAGTAAAATTATCAGTGCAAAGTTTTACAGTACCATCCGAAAAATAACCATCCCCCCATAATCCAGTGAGCTATCGCGATAGGAGTTAATAATTCTTTTATATTGGAAGGTAAAATTTTTACAAATTTACCATCTATAAATTTATATCAAACTCTATGTAAATCAGAAATAGCTGGTAAACGTTTAGTAGAAAACCAATACTGTGTAGGATTTTCACCGGTTAATTTAGGGTTAGGTCAAGGAGTAGGTTCTGATTTGTTAGAAATAGGGGCTAAAACATCATTTTTTAAATATTTAACATAATGTAATATTTTAGCTGAAAATGTAAATTCTAATCTTCCATTAATTAGTGGGGTATTAGGATTATATTTTATATGGCCATCTCCTAACATTTCTCCAACTATTACTTCCCAAACTATTAAGGGAATAGCCCATTTAGATAATTTTATATTTAAAACAATTGAACTAAAAACTCATTTATTTTTATATAATTTCCCCCTGTCTAAATAAGCTGTTATAGTACTACGATTCATTCCAAGAACTTTCGCGCATTCTGAGAATTTTCTAGTATTTAGTTAAATTTTAAAATAACGGGGCAATATATTAATATAGGGGTTTCGGTAATTTAAACTTAATATGAGCTAAGCACTTTTCATATTTATTTAAAATAAAATAAGCATTAAACTCATTTAAAGTTTTTGTTAATTAACAAAACCATAAGTAAATAAAACTTAATAATAAGCATAACAATAAAAAGAATGGATCCCCTTTACCCTCCCTCCGGGCATGTTAAATGTCCGTACTACTCCAAAAAATTATTGTAAACCAAAAACATAATCCAACCCTGTTGAACATTAAGCACAATCAGAATTAACAGAAATATTTATTTAACTATATACTTAAAAACATATTTATTTTTATATGGCTTAAGCGATTTTTTTTTAATTTATCTCTAACTGTGGAATCGCTCATATTTAACGCTAGAGCAGCTCTCCTTGCTGATAAATATTTAGTCGATATTCCAGTAACAAGATCAATAACTTCCACTGGAATAGCAGTAGGCTGAATTTTACTATTTTTATTACCTTTCATAGAAATTGCTAATTTTTTTTTTTAGTTTCTTCTGAATGCTTAAACCCAAGAATTGATCCCGTTGTGTTTAAAACATTATATTCAGGACTTAATAAATCTAAATAATATTGTTCTCTTTTTAATAAAACAATAGTCTCGCAGTATTCAAGAACCTCCACAGAAAATTGAGAATAACCATACTTTATTAAAGCAGCACATATAAGGAAATTTCTATACTTAATTAAACGATCGATATTAAAGTACTCCTTAAATCTACGTCTTAAATCTTTAGAAGAACCAACATACTTTTTATTATTGACTAAATTTCTTAATAGATAAACTCCGGATTTATTTTTATTTTCTTCCAAGATTTGAAATTTCTGTGTATCTGCACTTTCATATATTTTAATAGGTTTAGAAGATTTTGTAGAATATGATTTAGTATATTTCGTCCTGTTAGACGGAATAGAATAAAGATTTAGCGTAAAAAAATTTAAAAAGTTTATTTCATGGTAAAATACCACCTCAAGGTGGTCACTTAAAAAATTAAAAAAACATTAAAATTATAGTTATTTAAAACCAAAATAACACCTTCAATTATTACAAAATTAACGCAAAACCTCATCATGGATACTCCAGATACTCAAACGCCAATGCCTACAATTCCTAATTTAGTCAAACCTCTTATTAAACTTGTACTTATAAAAATTCTTGATTGTATCATTTATTGATATTTTTATTTTAATAACTTTAACATATTGTTGCCATATTATTTCTTTACTTGTTTTTATTTACTTTTAATTATAAAATATCGCGCAGTAATTTAAAAAAAATACCACTGTTTTAAAAGGAGCACCTTTTACTAAAGATAAACTATTTATATCATAAACCCAAATAAAAGAGGTTTTAGATCCATTACCAGAATTATGAAAATTTCTTTTAAATAATTTTTTATACAAAAATTTGTTTTTTAAACTTAAAATATATAGAAAACAATTTGCAAAAGTAAAACCCTCCCAAAGCTCACAGCATATAAAGAGAAATTTATTGTTTATAATATTTTTCTTCGACTATAGCTGTTATTTTGAGCTTTCGACTGTACATTAAACCGCGATTTCAGCGACCCCTAGGTGACCCAGTCTGTAGCGGTATTCTAAATTACCGACGGTCTTAATTACGAAACATCTTAACCGTTTTCACCTAAATAGCTTTTAAGTCCAAAAGTGTTTGGATTCTCCATATATAAAAAAAAATATATTTGGTTTAGCCTTGTTATATTTTCATTTAAATTTTTTGGATTTAAATTTATATGGTTCTACAATCTAATTTAACAAGTATTTTATTAATTTTCTAAAAAAAGTAATTATTAGATCGTTTGCGACTTTTTATATAGGTAATCGCCATAGGAAGCCAAACGTGCAGACCAACCTGAGAACTTTTAGCCATTGCACCTATTAATAAACAAATACAAATTAAAGTTACAACATTTTCACTTATGTACGGAGCTAAGGAGAATACAGTTGAGTAATTAATATTCAATATTATTATAATCTTTCAATTATATCTGGACTATATCTTCACCCTTTAATATAAAGGGGTATAACGTGTAGTCTCTGAGGATCCTGTCTTAATCATAACTAATAAAACTATAAAACCTATATTAAATCAGTATAACTAATTTTGTTTCCGGCGGATTGTCCATTTTGTTAATATTAACATATTCTTTTTAATCTTTAAGTTTGTGAACGCTTTATTACAGATGTATTGTTATTTTATGTTTTTATAAATACATCATTGTTGAATAAATCAACATATAAAGTTAACACAAAGTCTTATAAAAAGACTTTAGGAGTTTCCCGCATACAGTTATATAAATAAAATAATATTACTATTATAACCGGCAATATTATAATGTTAAGGAATCCAAATGTGAAAAATTAAAGTTTTTACGTTTATTATTAAATTGCGATTTAATAATAGTTATTTTTTCAAGAATATCTGGTGTTATTCTTCTTTGTGAATTTAATAAATCTTGGACTGTACATCAATCTTTATATGCCAAATGTTTAGAAGAATATAACGGGAATTTATCAAAATAAGTTCTAACTATTTCATGACTTCTTTTATTATGTGAGATAACCATATAAGAATAAAACACCTTATCTCTTTGATTTCTAGCCCTAGTATAAAGATTTACAGTAAAAAAGCTTGAAATCTTAGTTAATATATCAAAATAATTATTACTTCCTTGATTTTCTGTGACCTCCCTTGAATAATTTTGTTTTAACTCTATACGAAAAAATGTTTGAATTTTCTTACCGGATATCTCACCTTTATATTTTCGATCACTTAATGTTATAGAGAAATTTCCGTCCCCATCAGTAAAACCAGATAACCAATAATTACTATCTATTGGTGATAAATCTAAACCTAAACAATCAATAGAACTATTATCATTTTCATTAATCCAATTAATAGCCCTGTGTAGTGCTTCTATTTTAGGTGTACGCATATGACCATTTATTAAATTAATAATTTTTAAAACTTCTTGTTTAGCCAGAATTTTTCATGATACGTAACCTAAACCTGATTCTGATGTGACTTTTCCAGCTTGGAGAATACTACACAATTTTTCAGCTAAAGGTCTATCTGCTAAATTAAAAATCACAATTATTTTAGGACGAAATTTCTTAGATTTAGAATTTTTTTCATGCACAGCTATATGACCATCAGCTTCTATTAATCCAGCTAGATAAGGTCCTAAGTTAAATGGCATACTAGACTTCTTTCTAATTTGATTGAAAAAATAATTACGGCTACTTTTATTTACACAATTAATAAAAATTGAATTTCATATTAACATATTTTCTCAATTACCAAAAGCAAATAACATCGCAAACATTCCTATTGTTAAAAAACAATCACCTACACGATTTGTTAATAATGCTGAGATAGAGCTTTGATTTGCAGCTATTCTAGTATATCAAAAATTTACTAAAAGATAAGAACAAACCCCTACACCTTCTCACTTTTGTTTAGTTTGATTGTAAAAAATTTTACGCAATTTTTTTAACCTATTTTTTATCTAAACCTAATTTATGGTTCATTTCAGGAATAGCATAATTGGAAACTAAAGCTCTTAATTTATCTAAACTAGATTTGCTGAATCTAATTCTTCACCCAATGACACCATTTTTTAGATCACGTTTATTAGCAGTAGCTTTTAGATCAAAATTTTTATTTAAAACACTTATTAAAAGATTTACCTCACTTAAACTATAGTTTTCTGTACACAAATAAATTGTTTGTTTAACAGTATCATAATAGCCATCTCCCATAATAAAATGTGCTAACCCTATAGGAGTTAACAAATCTTCTAAATTTGATGGTATAACTTTAATATTATTGTTGTAAAAAAGAGCATGAAATTCATTTAGACAAGGAAAGCTTAAGGTTTTAAAGTAAATACTTTTATAAGCTAAACCTGTTCTTTTATCTTTTTTTCTTTCAATAACAGCAGGCGGTGTAGCCACTAATGGTTTAAATAAATTGTATAAATAATTAACATATGCTTCTTGCGAAGGATACGAATGATCTATAGACAATCTTGCATTTCGAGAAGATTTACCCTTCTCTAAGTGAGCGTCTGCTAATAACACACCCACTAGTGATTCCTTTTGTTCATTGGTTACTTCGTATCTTTTTTTATAATCATTAGAAAAATTAATAATTGTCGAAAAGAAACGATTAAAGAAAAATTTGCAATTCTTATTTAAAGACAAATTAATATTAACAATTAGTAAATTAGCGCCCCAATCTCACAAAGTTAGTATTAAAATAACTTTGCTATTTTTTAATAAAATTATTATTAAACCAAACTTTGTTACTTTATCTTTATCCAAACATTGCCATGGTTGAATATTTCACGTAAAGTCTCTGGGGATTCATTGAATAAATACCATGATTTCCTGCTGATTATTTTAGCTTAAAACCTAAAAATTCCAGCATATAGTGAATATAATAATTTATATATTTACACATATAAACGGCTGAGAATACAACCAACAAACATTAATAAGAAATTATCTGCAGTAACAAGAACTACCATCATAAATGTGAAAAGGCTTAAATAACTAAAGAATCTTTGGATATGCTTTTTAGTCAAATTTATCATACAATTGATTTATTGGGTGTTTGATGTTAACAATGGTTAATTATCATTAAGTTTTCTACCTGAATTCATGCCAAATTTTATATTTCTAATTGAATTTATACCCTCAATCGTAAGATGAGAACGATTAATCATTAAACTATGAATTTTACATCAATCAAGATAATCATATAATTTAATACCAATTATAGGGTTTTTATTAAAAAATGGAACTATTATATTAGTAATATCAGAAAAATCAACTATTGTTAAACTAACAGCAGACTTGCCACTATAATTGTAAATATTTCCTGAACCAAAATATTCAACTATTTTCTCCATTAATTTAAGATCTCTACTATGTTGAGATATTCTAAATCTCAATTGTACTCGATATCCTAATTTATTATTGGTTGAGGGCATACGAACATCAAAGTTACCCTCGGCGCTGACAAACCCTGATATTCAATAAGGGTCCAAGATTATATTATCATAATTAATAACAGGTCTTTCAACTGGAGTATATCCCGCAAATTCTGATTTTAATGTGTTAGATAAACTTAAATTCATTGATGCTTTGATATTTATTATTTGGTTTAAACCTTCGACAGTAAGATGAGCTTTATCATTAACAATTTTTACTGCTTGTTTAAATAATAATAAATCCGCGGCTTTTTGAGTTAATAAAGGATATTTTTCTAAATAAATAATAAGTTTATTTAAATCTTCAATTGAATCAATTGAATAATTAACTACATCCCGATTTTTAGCTAAATGAATAAAACCAATACCACCCAAGTATTGCTGTAATAAATATAATAAGTTTAAATCTTTTGTGTGAACACCTATTTGAAATTTCAATTGAACACGTCAACCTAATTTTCGAGTTTTATTTCTATCTACTATTATACTAAATGAACCCTCACCATCTATAAAACCAGATCATATTCCAGGATTAACAATAGTAGAATTAAAGGTAGAAAATCTTTTTAAATAGAATTGCTTAGATGGAATTTTGACATGGTAGTTTAAACATTGTTGTATATTGAAACCTCTATTTCTTTCGAAACCCTTTAGAATACATCTTAAATCTATTAGGCGCGACCTAACGGATAAACTGCCGTTTACTCTTTGCTCTTTTACAATGATACATCGCCTTTGGCGATGAATTGACTTAGATACGCGATTATCCATTTTGTTTTCACTCATATTAAGGCTTATTTCCGGACCTAAATTATTAATTCAGACATTTATAATTTTTCAACTACAATTTGGTACCTTAAACTTTAGGAAATGCCCGTAATTTGACAATACTTCCCCGTAGACGCGTTTTCCCCTAACACGACCCCGAGGATCTTGAGACATGTAACTAATAGAATAAAGATGCACTAAAGAAGATACTATTAGAACAGGTAAAAGCATTGATACTGTTAAAGAATCAAAATGAAAAGCTCAATTTATATTTAAAGATTCTGAATCAACCCAACGGAAAAGTTGAATTGAAACAGGAATGTTATTAAGACCTACTTCGACATAAGCAATAATTGCTAAGATTGTTGTAACAATAACTAAAGTTGTTGTTATTAATTGTGATCCACTAACTCCAATTTTTCTACCAAAAAAACCGGATGATATTGCAAAAGTGTTTGTACAAAAGCTCTTTATCTCTTGTTTCCATTTTTCACAGAATGGTTCAGACTATGTCTTCGTTTAATTATTTTTAATAATTATTTATAGACCGGAAGTTTATGTAAACTCTTATCAACTAAAATATTAAATATTTTTTAAACGCAAGGTGTTCGTGGAAAGATACTATCGCTATTCACTTTCTAGTCGTTGGACGTTCTTATTTATTTTCTTAGCTATAAGTGACTTATAAATAAGCTTCGCTTCAAATTGTTTTAAATAAACTTTTTTGAAATTAACCTTGTTTTCATTGAATTTAATACAATGGGGCCCTAATCAACCCTAATAAAGGTAAAATTATTATTAATAAATACATTATTTATATTTTAATTTACAATTTTCTTCGCTTAATCTAGATTCAACAGTACTAAAGATATGGATAGTAGAAAAATTTCTAATTCCTATCTTTTTTATTTCTTTTTTTACAGATGTAATAGGAAATGTATTATAAGGATTAATATCAGCAGATTTAAAGTCTATGGCAATAGTTCCTCTCAATCTATAAAATGCTACCAATAATCCTAATCCTATTGCCGATTCTGCTCCAGCAATAGCTATAATATACACTGCAAAAGTCTGCCCTACAATATCGTCAAATTTATAAGAACTTATCAATATCAGGTATGTAACAGATAATAACATAATTTCTATTGAAATTAACATTAATATTATATTTTTTCTATTTAATACAAACCCAAAAATACCTACCAAAAACAGTAAAAGGGACAAATTCATGATTTTATTTTTTTTTTATAAACTATAATAAATTTTAAATTTAGATTATCTTATCATTGTAATTTGAAGTTGAATATTTTTATATTGAATTAACAATAAAATATATTTTATATAATAAAATATTAAATTATATTATACTTGATTAAAGGCATTAGATATTTTTTAAATAAACATTCTCTTAATTTTTTTTTTTTATTTTTCTAAATTACATAATAATAACAAGTTTATTGTTTTTAAAGCTTTTGCAATAAAACTGATAGAATTATATATAATATTTTTATTAGTTAAATTATTATCAACTATTTTGAGGAAGTCTATTAGTTATTATTTTACTTGTTATATGATTTAAATTAAAATTCTAAAATTTCTTTATAGTGATTAATGTTTAACAGATAATTAACAAAAAAGAAGAATATATTTAAGTAAGGTAACCACTATATTAGTTGACTCGTAACACTTAAACATAATTTTATTTAATTTTTTTTTTTTGATATGTTACATTATAGTATCTAAATTGAATATAAAACTAAATTTAGTCCATCGGAGTTTTACATATAGGACAGTCTCTACCTCGAATAACTATTGTCTCTACCCCATTGTCTCTACAAACAGGACATATAACACCTGGAATTGTATTATCAACTATACCGACTTCGTCGGAAGTGTTTAAAGCAAATACAAAATTATCACCAAAATAATAAATAAAAATAGAGCTAATTAATATATAAAGAAAAGAAAAAAATACATATTTTGCCATAAATTTATTTTTAAAATTATCTAATTCAATAGCTTTAATAAATAAATATACTATAATATTTGCTCCAAATTTATTTTGTTGAGAATAACCTTGAAATGGTAAAGGGCTATTAAATAATGCTACGAGATGTTTATTTACGTTTTGTACTATAGCCAATAATGTATTTTCAATTAAACTGATAGAAGGAATACTAATTGAATAATAAGCGAAATAAACAAAAGTAGAAACCATACCTATTTCAACAAATGGAGATTCAACATGTTTTGCTCCTAACGCCATTAAAAGTATAAAATTAGCTACTAAAACAAAGAAGAACACTTTACTTGCTGGTTTAAATTGAAAACCTCTTGTTCTAGAAAGATCAAAATAAGGTAAGCTTAGTATAGCCAATATTGCTGCAAACATTGCGATAACTCCTAATCTGGAAATTAAGGAGATTTTAATAAATGTAATTTAGATAGAATGAAGGAATTTCGATGTGCGATTGCCGCATCTAAAGCTATAGAAGAAGAGCCAAATGAAGCGAAACTAAAATATTTTAAAGCTGGTTTAGGTAAAAATTTGGAAGGGAATACTATACGCCATCCAATTTGTATCCCGGCGGAGCTACCTCTACCATTATAAGGTTCAATTAATTGATTACCTGATTTATAGCCTTGATCAATAGCATCAAAATGCTTATTTGTCAAATCTATTCAGTATTCTAAGGAATGCTCTCTATTATGTGGGTAAGAATATATAATTTTTAAAACAGCAATTAATCCTTGACGTGTTAAATGAACTCCAGAAGAAACATAATGTGCAAATTCCAATAATAGTGATATTTGATCGGATTTTCAATAACCGAAGTGAGCATACTCTTTGAATAAAGGAACTAATTTCATAAATATATTATTACTACCCTCCACATTTAATATTGTCATACCTTGATTATTATTAACAATAAAACTCGTTACATTTAAACTTTGAAAGTAACGATTTAATAAATTAAAAAATTGCTTATTAGATTCCATAGATTTTTGAGGTAACAATAAAGCAGGTATTAATCGTCTTGAATTCTCTACCAAACGAATACGTATGAACAAACTTCCATCGCCTAATAAAAATCCTAATATGAATGGGAAATTAGGTAATAATTTATTATCTTTAAATTTAGTATCAGGTTCTGGATTACCATCGTAAGGTAAATTCCATAAAGATAATTGATCTTTTAATGGTAATAGACGTTTGTTACCAGAAATAGCAAGTGAATACACTAATTTAATTAACTGAATTCGTGAATTATCATCTTTAAGTTGTGATAATTCCCGTATTAAATTAAGTTTTTGTAAAGCAATAAAATTTTCTCCATATAATGCATTGAAATAATTAGCATATACAGTTAAAATATCTTTTCAACTTTCAGTAGTAAGTCTAATTACTCATTTTTGAGATTGTGAAAGTGAAATTGTCAGAGAACCTGATTTTCCTAACTCATGCCACAACCTTACAAAAAATTTTAAACTTTCCATATTTAGATTTTGACCTAATACAATAATAGGAGACGCATAACTAGCTTTAATTCGAGCAGAAATTGTACCCTCTGATTGAAAAGACCCATTAGCTAATTGACGGAATTCTTCTGAATTCTTTTTACTTCCATTGGCCATATAGTCAGAAATAGCTTTATTTAAATACGATAAAACTTAAGATTTAGATAATTTAACATTACCCATATAGCCATAAGTTAAAGAATCAGAACTTACAGAAATTGCAGAAGCATAAAGCGCTAAATGTATGATTGAATTCATTTTTTTTTTTTTATTAAAAGAATCTTCTAACGAAAATATACAAAATATACAACTCTAGTCGGGGGGAGTAATCTAAACAAAATGATCATTATGTTATTAATGATTAGCCATAAGAATCTTCTCTTGATGACTGGCTTTAAAAAATAAATTCTATTGTTAACGTATTTTTCTATCCAAGTCTATAAAACCAAAGCCAAATACCCAATATAAGGAATTTACCCAATATAAGGTATTCGGGGAAAAATTAAAAAACTGCAGTTTTAAAATTATTTCCGTAACCGGCAAAATGTCTCGAGCTAATAGGTTTTTAATTTACAATGTAAATATATTTAAATTTTTATTATAAAATACATATTAAACCTTAATTAACCTGGACTATATCTTCCTTAGTTGATTACTTAATGTTATTTAACATTTTATATATATGACTAAGTAACAACGTATAGTCTCTGAGGAACTCACTGTCTTAGTGATTTCCTGCTGATTATTAATAAATTATTAATTTTCCAGCATAAAGTAGTAATTTATACAAACCATTAGGATAAATAGCTTGTTAGGAATAGAACGTAATATAGCATAGAAAGGTAAAAGATATCACTCAGGGACAATAGCAGCTGGAGTTTGCATTGGATTAGCTGGGATGTAATTTTCACTATCACCTAAACAGGTATAACGAGATTTTTGTTTTATAATAATAATATATTTAGTCATTAGTTCTACTCTTATTCATACCTCGCTTAATCTCTTGAATAATCGACAATCCTTGTGTAGTAAGATGCTCTTTACTCTTAACAATATTCGCTACACGGCATCAATCCTGAAAATCCGAAGCTTTTACACCTATAATTTCATGTTTTTCAAAAAAGGGTATAATAATATTAAGAATACTTTGAACATCTTCACAAACAAATCTACATAAATCTCTATTATTTTGTTTATAAAACTTACCACAGCCAAAGTAAGATATTAAACTTTCCATTAATTGTTCATCTTTTATGTGTTGTATTAATATGAAAGCTAATTCTATTCTATAGCCTATTTTAGTAGAACCTTTTCTTATTTTAACTGAAAAACAACCATCACCAGAGGTAAATCCTGCAATTCACTTCGGATGAGGGATTTCCTGGTTAGTTATTAAAGGTCTATTTGTGGGTACAGTTTCAAGGAAAGATTCTTTCAGAACATCAGATAAACCTAAATTAATAGAGAAGCTCTTATATTTATAATGCTTTGTATTCCAGCAAGAGATTGCGAATACTCTCCCTGATTTATAATTTCAAATGCAAGTTTAAATAGTTCGAAATCAGCCTTTTTTTGAGTAATCAAGGGATATTTACCAAAATGAGCTAATACAATAGCTAAATCTTTTCTGGCTGAAATAGTTAAACTAACAACATTATTTGTTCGATTAATTCTTCCTATACCTCCTCAATAAGTTTGGATTTGTTCCAAGATACGCCAATCTTTTTGATGAAGTCCAATAGAGAAGACAGGTTCGACCTTTCAACCTGCTTTATACTTAAGTGATTTGCTTATTTTAAGTATAAATGATCCTTCGGCATCCACGAAACCTGTTATGAATCAAGGATTAATATGAGTAGTTAAATTTGTAGAATATAATCTTACTTTATTATAATAATCCCCCAAGACCTTACCTATTACTTGAAAAGGCGCCTTTAAAGAATTATGAAGTAAGTGTGTCGACCTGCTGCTCAGTTTTCTCCTGTCCACTCCCCTTATTATATTAATATTACTAATTAATAAAGCACTATAAAATGCTAAATTTTCTCATATATTATCAGATGCATAAATAATTGACATTATTATCGAGATATCTAGGTCAACTAAAAGCTCTAATAAGGTAAAATTTCCCACGTCTTGTAACCGAAGTGAGGAAAAAATTATAACTGGAGGAGTTTGCATTGGATTTGCTAATATATTATTACTGTTATATCCTAAACAGATATAGCGAGATTTTATCAAATTCAAAAACAATAAAATTAGAGTATAAACAATTATTATGGCATTCGGCCACACTATTTTATATTTTCATTAACCTAGACTAATATATTATTACAAATTTAAATTCAGCTTCTCGTATAACGTCTTATTTGAAAGACTCTTGGGATACATCTTACAACAATATACTATTTAAAGTCAGATCGTATTGCATTTAAAGACTGAAATAATATATATTGTATAACCGTTTATTCTCTGCTCTTTTACAGACCAATAAAGTCTGATTTAGATCCGTGATTGTCTATTTAATCTTTCGACTAATCTATTTTATTGTTACCGTACATGTTTGATTAAAACATCCGCATATTACCTAAATTCAATTAATGCTTGGTAATAATAGATTTAAAATTTTCCCGGAGTTTGGCTTTAATATGCTATAACTTTATTGCTGGGATAAAGAAAACATTAGGCATAAAGTAAACAAATAAAGATAAAACTCATATAAATATAAAAAGAGTTATTAAATCTTTAAATCATGGCTGTTAGATTTAGTTTTGTATAAATAATTTAAACCGCAAAAATGGGACTATGAAGGGCTTAAGGAATTATTAACCTCATAAATTTAAGGTTCTAATGACTGTGATTGTCATTCTTTAAGATGTGATAGTATAACAATATCGCGATATTCAAGTGCAGCGATCAAAGCTTTTGCTTCAGTACTATAAGATGAATAGAAAAAGGATTTATTTTTAAGCTTTTCTCCATTAACTGTTACTATTCTCACAGAAAATCTGACAAGTCATCCAACTTTTTTTTTATCTTTAATTATAGGGCTAATAAACTGATAACCAGAAATATATTTTGTGTCCGCAGAATTAAAATAATTCTCAATAAGTTCTTTTCATTCACTAAGGCTTTTAATACGTTTATTAGGATTTTTATATAATATTTCTAATATTGCCATTAAACCCTTTCTGTATAAATGTACTCCACCCGAATGAAAATTAAAAATTGTCAATAATATATTAATATCTTTAGATTTTCAATAAGTTAAATTTGAATAATTTTTAAATAAAGGAACTAAATGAGCTATAGCTTCTACACCCTCAATTCTAAGAGTTGTAGTTCCTGCTTTATTTTCCGATGTTACTAAAGAGTTTATGCCTTCAGAATTTAAATATTTGGCTAACATTGAAAACATATGTGGTGTATATCTTTCATCTTGTTTTTGTAAAAAATTTAAACTAGGTACAATTTTAAAAGATCCAGATGAAATAAAACGAATTCTAATATAGATAGAACCATCACCTAAAAGAAAACCTAGAAAAAATAAAAAAGAAGGTAATTTATTGTTTTCAGAGAAAGTATCAACATTCTCTGTTAAAGCAGAGCTAAATTCATTTTCTAAATTTAAAGATTTCAATTTGTCTTCTAAAGATAATTTTCGAGTTTTACCTGATGAAGCTAAAGAATAAACTAATTTAACTAATCTAACTTTATCGCTATTAGATTTTAAATTATAAATAGTATTAAGTTTTTGAAAAGCTATAAAATTTTCACCATAAACTGATGAAAAATATTTAGATACAACAGATAATATTAAATTTCAATTAGTTATTTGCCATGTAATATGTAAATTTTTTGAAGAATTTATTACTATGTTAAGTTTTCCTATCTTTCCTAATTCATGATATAATCTAACAAAAAAAGCTAAAGATTCAGGAGAATAAGTTTGACCTAAACTAACCAATGGTGATACTAATAATAAACCCCCATTAAATCAAGCTGTTACACAACCTTCTGCTTGGAATACCCCATTAGCTAATTGTCTAAAGCTTTCCGAGTTAGAAGAATTTTTAGATTTATATTCTTCAATAGCTTTTTCTAATTTTAATTTTGTTTCGCTTAATCGGTTAGACTGAATATCTTCAGAACATTTATTTTCTGAGATTTCTTTTGTATAAGTTAACAATTTAGAAGTTGAAAATTTACGCAATAAAGAAAAATATAAAAAAATAAAATTTTGATCTGTAAAGACATTAAGGTATTCAAGAAAAACTATATAATTACATAATAAAAATAAACTTAAAAGTATAAATCAATGCAATCAGATTTATTATATAAATAAAATATTTAGGGTATATTTATTTTATATTTTTATTTTCCTAGCGATATTTACGCTGCCTCTTAATTAAATTATTTATTATCTCAAAGGATTCTAATAAGATAGTTACTTTCGCAACCCATTAGAGTAAATTTTAAACACAATAATCAAGTGTATCGATTAAACTCAGCGTTTAGATTGAGAAATCAGATACATACTTATAAGATTTTGTGTTAATCGCCATATACTCTTTAATCATTAACAATAATTATTTTGATCTGATTATATTTTAACTGTAAAATTAATTAACGTCAAGTTCATTTAAATTATTTACTGCTTTAGATCTGTGATTACCTATTTTTTATAAAAATCTTCTAACTTGTTACTTTACACGAATAATTACTTCGTCCACTTTATTTCTTATTAACTAAATAAGTCAATAAAAAAATATCAATAGCTTAGTACCAGAAGCTTTAAGGCATTCCCGGAGTTTGACGATTTTTCCCACTAACACCCTTTTAATATAAAAATTAATTTTTCATCTCTAATCGAGAGAAAGAAGGGTAGATTAAGCATAATTTCCTAAAAAAGCTCGCAGGAAATAAGGACCCATTGGTAATCTAGCAAAATTACCTGATACACCCATAGGATTACTTGACCCGCCTGTGTCATGTAAACCAATCAAATGCATTAGTACTAAAGCAACTAAAATAAAAGGTAAAACAAAATGTAAAGCAAAGAATCTATTTAATGTAGCATTGTTAACTGAACAATTGTGTTGGTGATCCCATAATTCATATAAATATGATAACTCTCGTCACACTCAACATGTCTCCATGTTGTTCGGATTAAATCATGATCTAATTTTAGTATACATCAGGTATTTTAAATTTTTCTGCATAACGCGGTATAGAACGAAGTTGCTTAAGTCACAATAAATATTGTAGTTTTTTATTACCCAATAATTTAACTGGAGCTTTTTGAATAAAATTGATTACATTTTCAACAGATCTTACACTAGAGACTTTTATTCTAGAACTGTTGTTTTTATCCACTATAACACTTTGAGTTAAAGATAAAAATTTAGAAATAGCTGAGATTAAAATATAACCATCGGTTTGAGAGATCTCAAAGCTAGCTACGAAAGAAGGATCAATAGTTGGTTTATACACACTGAAACATGCTTCAGCTTCTATAAATCCTATTAATCAAGCTGATAGATAAGGTGTATTTAAAATGGATTCTATAGTATTCAAAGGAGTTTGAGGACGAACATATACAGGCAAATCTTTATAAAACTTAATATCTGATAAAAGTGCAGATTTAAATCTTAAATAATCATATTGTTTATTTGAAATTAACACGGCGATCAAATTTATCATGCAAATAAATAAAATTTTATTTTATGTCTTAGGTTATAAACACACGTATTAAAAAATAAGCGCTATAGAAAATGATAAGACTCAAATTTATTCTCTTCCTTTATTCATTCGATTTTTGATTAGAATAATAGTTTCTAATCCTTCTAACGATAAGTGAGCTTTGTCTTTAGTTAAAAAAGTAACTTTTTTAAAATCTTGATAATCTTGAGATTTAACCCCCAAGATAGGGTATTTATCAAAAAACGGAATTATTTTTTCAATTATTTTTTCCAATTTAGTAATTCTGAAGTCTATGGCTTCGTTATATTTATAAATATTCCCAGCTTCGAAGTACTCAATTAAACTTTTTAATAATTGCTCATCTCTAATATGTTGAGTTAATTGAAATGTTAATTTAACACCTTGTCCTGTTTTAGTTGTTTTAGATTTAAATACAGTAACAAGAAAACAACCTTCTCCGCTAGTAAACCCAGCTAACCATTGAGGATCTTTAATAGTTTGATCCACTACAACTGGTCTCGTAACCGGAATAATTTCAGGGAACGCAGCTTTTAAATTAAGGGATAGACCTCTATTCATAGAAGCCTTAATGGCAACAAGCTTTAAAAAATTTTCATAGTTTAAATGTTCTTTATTTATAATAGAATTAAAAGCCATCTTAAATAAAAGATAATCGGCTTGTTTTTGTGTTATTAATGGATAATTATCAAAATGATCTATTATTATTTTTAAATCTTTAATAGCTTGTACTCGATAATATATTTTATTTTCACTGTGATAAAGTTTTCCAACCCCTAAAAAAATTTTAATTGATTCAAGTATTGCTACATCTTTTTTATGTAAATTTATACCAAATTCAATTTTAACTCTTCAACCTGTTGAATATTTTTGATTTTCATCAAAATTTATCAAAAAAAAAGCCTCACCGTCTGAAAATCCTGTCAAGAATCAAGGATTCATTATAAATTTTTGTGCTTTATTAACCGTAGAATAATATCTTTTTTTATTTATTTGGTTAGAAAGGATTTTGACTTGAAAATTTCTCACGAAATCCGTTAGAGTACACCTTAAACAAGAAGAACCACCAACTTGCCAACTACCATCTACTCGTTGCACTTTTACAGTTTTATGAGCCCACTGCACTTTACGGGCCTCGCTAATTACTGATTTAGCTACGCGATTGTCCATTCCCTTTTCAAGTTTATGGAGGTCCCCGTAATTTGATAGTTTACTTCCCACAAAAGACAATTTCCTAAACTGCCCAGCAGGATATTTATCAAGAATAGGTAATATAACACTGATTAAATGAGATTTATTTCTAATTTTAAAAAATACTGTTTCAGGTCTATTAACGGATTTTCTAAATGAAACTACTCCAACCCCTAATAAATCTTTTATTTTATATATAAGTTGAACATCTTTAATACCTAATTCTATCCCGAATTCATATAATAAATATTCTCCTTTTTTTGAAATAGAAAATCAGCCATCTCCTTCAATTAAGCCTACTAAATAACCGTAAATTAGATCCCCTGTGTTTAATCTCTGAGAAACTTCGAAATAAGATTTATTTCGAGTCCCTGCTAATTTACCTCTTGTTATTGGCTTTTTCATGATTGTATGATTACAAGCATATCCAATTCATAAGTTTGAGGTCATTCTAGCATCAAACAGGGTTTGCATAACAACATTACTATTGTTAGGTTCTTCAAATATTAACAACAATAATTTTTTTAAACCTCCTCAAATAACGAATATAAATGTAAGATAAATTTAAATATCTAATAAGCCTCTCGACTTTCACAGACTATGTATTCAACCCTTTTACACATTTTTACTTATTTATGCATAAAAAATAAATTTTCGTAAACCCCTAAACAAGGAGTTAATCTCGCCGTAATAGCAAGGAAAAATTTATTAAAATAGGGCTGTGAGGCTATCATGTCAAGATTATTGTAAATTTATTACTCACTTGTTAGTCGTTGAACTTTCAAAATGATTTATGATTGTTTATCATTAAGATTAGCTGCAGATTGTGTCTAAACCGGAGGTTAGATATTGACATTTCCCTGCAATTTACCTCTATTTGTCAAAAGTTCTTTAAAACTTAGGGAGCTTCAAATTTTTATTTATTTTCTTTGCAAATAAAATAACGTTCTTGAATTCTTAACTAGAAGGAAAATTAAGTTTACTATAGCGGGAAGAATATTTTAAATTTTCTATTCAAACTGAGTATTGAATATTTTTAAGGCCAACCAAAGGATGATGTCCAGAGAAGGAAAAAAAATTAATAACTTCTTGAATGTCAGACTTAGAGCTAACACCAAATTGTGTGTATAATCCTTTATCAATTGTAATTTTACGGTTAGTATTAAACACTAATTTTAAAGCATAAAACAATAAAAAATGAAATTTCTGTTTTAATTGGAAACAACCATCATTATTGGCTTTTATAAAAAAAGAACCCTCACCACATGTGAATCCCACTATTCAATTTTTAAAAAAAGATAAATTTAGGTATTCTTCCGCGGTTTCAGGCTGTTTGTTAACAACCGTAACAGATTTTATAGGTTCTGACGATGTTTTAATATTATTTTTTAAAATATGCATTGCAAGATCATATTGTGCATTCCGGTTTTTAGTTAAAAAGAATATACCATGATGTAAGAATAAAGGGAACAATACTTCTTGTAATTCAGTTCTATTAAATATTAATCTAACTGTAGGGCTTTTTGACAAGGGATAAGTCTGTATTTTACCAATTTTTAACACAGAATGAATATATTGCAATGTTACTATATCATTTAAATGAAGTGAAATTACTAATTTTAAAGTTACATTCTTACCCTGTTTAATATAAATACAACCATCAGCATCTATAAACCCGACTAAAAAGGATAAAAAAGATTTAGGCACAGCAAGATACTCAGCCTCAGAAAGTCATTCTGATCTTTTACTTCGTGTCTTAGAAGACGGAATTCCCACTATAGGCAAGGCATAACAATACGCCAACGTTAACAGGATATCGCTAGAGAAAATAAATTGGGTCATGGAGAAAATTTTTATAATGAACTCAACAAAATCTCCCCCAATTCAAGGAATAGCACTTAATAAATTAGTAATCACAGTAGCCAAGTTTTAAAAATATTACTTGAGGCCTAGACCTAATAATTTATAATAAATTATTAATGTTTACAAGCATATTCCATGTACAAAATACACATCAATAAATGTTTGAATTAAATCTTTAAAGTTTAATTGAAAGATAAATATTTAATTTCACGTATTTTGCCTTGTGTCAAACATATTGTTTGAAAAAACTTCGAGTACACATTAAGCATCATTTCAGACACCCACCGATGAACTACTCCGTAGCAACAATTTATTTTATTGACGGTCTCTATAATAAACATTTTATTTTTGACCCTGTAAACATCAGTATTGCTATAAGACTATTAGCATAAATTTTTAATAAAAATTGCTTTATGACTAATCTTATAACTATATATAATTTAGGTAATATTATATTTCATTCCGGTTATGATATATGGAGAAATTATGTTTGAAAGATCATTCATAAATTCTTTTAAAATATAAATAATATATTGATCTAAATTACACATTTGAGGCACTTTTGTAGTTATTGATTTTTATCTCTCTTAAATGGATAAATTTATACACGCGATTATTAAGGTAGTATTTTATATCTCATAGACGGAATAAAATATTGAAACAAAATACTATTTAGATAAGGCATAGATTCTTTATTAACATATATAAATCATTTATCTGGTTTATTTGAACGTTTAATTGTAGTTTTCAAGTTGAATTTACTATCCAATGCTTGAGATAATAACATACAATCTAAACAAGAAAATGAATAAGTTAATAGTTTTAAACCACCATGGGATTTATAACCGCTATTCATAATTCACACAGCAATAGCTAAAGGAGTTAAATACTCTTTAATAGACTGTGGTATTATTTTTTTATTCTTTGCATACCAAAGATCATAAATTCAATTAAAACTTGTTAAAGTCCAACTAGAAAATTTAATTACTTTTAACACTTTACCATTAACACCTAATTTTCTGGTAAATTTAGGAGCATTAGGGTTACAATAGCCAGCTGTAGCTAAACTATTATGTACTCATAATAAATATTTAACAACAATTCTTTCTTGAAAAAATTTTATTCGTGCCTTATTGCCATCTTTATTTTGTTCAACATTAGCATTCCCTAATAAAGAACCAAATATAACAGATACTATATAAGGACTAAGAGGACCTTCAGTTTTAGGGGTTTGATTTTTAGTGTTAAAAGGAATAATTAACATAGACGTTAGAGAAAATAAAGATGAGAAATTTAGATTTAAGTAATTAAAAAAATCTAAGTGTAAAATATTTAAACCATTTAGAAATAAATTATTTATAATTATTTCTATTATTAATTCTTCATTTAATGACATAGTAAACATTAGCAAGCACATAGATGATAAAGACATTGAAGCTCCTTTAACAAAAAAAGCTGGGAATACAAGATGTGAATAACGACTACTAGCTTTAAGTGCAACAAGTCATAATTTATATTGTTCCAATTTATAGCCTATTAACGGATGATTATTACTTGATGAAAAAAAATTAATAGTTTTCTGAACATCTATTTTAGACGTTAAAGATACTTGATAATTATCGTTAGCATCAGGCTTTGTATCGTTAATTTGTTTGTTTGTAATTATTAAACAAATAGCTTTAAGGATATTATAATTTTCTAATCCTTTTTGTCGAATTTGATAAAAAGCAGAACCACTGGCTTTCATTCCAAATGAGCCTTCAGCCATAGTAAACCCTACTAATCAATCTGCAAAAAATTTTAGATTTAAAAAATATTCACAAGTACGTTTAGGTAAATTAGAAGCTTTAAATTGAACGTCGTCTCAATGTACTATATTGTTTTCTAAAATATAAGTAAGTAATGCATACTGGTTTATTCGGTTATTAGTTAAAAACTCAAGATTGTATTTTTTTATTAAAGGAATTATAATAGAAATTAAATCTTTTTTTGAAAAAATTAATCTTATTTGATTAATAGAATCTAAATTAGATAAAGACCCTGTACCTAATACCTTTACTAAATAATTAAGTAAATCTTTATCTCTAGAGTGAAGTCTAATTACTAAACGAGCCCGTATAGTACTTTTCACAGGTAATTTAGAAATTTTATTATATTGCTTTTGTGGTCCTATTTCAATATAACCGTCCCCATCTATTACACCCATAAACATTGCCATAAATTTACTATCCGGTTTAGAAGAAAAATTAGAAATAAATATACTCAAATAACTAATTATTTCAATACCTCATAGAGACCATGGTAAGCAAATTAATTTTTTATTTTTATTCATTTATTTAAATATTTAATAATAAAAAAAAGTTATTGCTTTGATACTTTTTTTGAGAGCCATTAGAATACATCTTAACACAAAACAAAAATATTGTGCATCTACCATATATTCGTTACTCTTTTACAGAACGAATAATGGTTCTGATTTAGATCCGCGATTTTCTATTTTCCTTTCGGTTATCTTTATCGTTATTACCTTACATAAATGATTAATTTATTCATTATTTACTTTAAAAATAAATTTGGTAGATAAAGCTTTAAGAAGTTTCCAGAATTTGATAGTTTTCAAACATAAAATAATTTCCAAAATTATTAGACATTTGTCCATACATTAATAATCATAATAATTATAAAATAAACTATTTATTTTATAAAATAAACGATTTGATTGTTTATTTCTAAACCCATTAGAGTAAATCTTAAACACAACTAAAGTGTTTAACTGTCATATACTCGTTGCTCATTTTAACATTGATTTTAAATTTTATTGTTCAAAATCAATTTATATTTAGATCCGCGGTAACCTATTTAAATCTTAAAGAATCTTTTAACTTGTTACCACACATGTATTATTAAATCATCCGTTTCTATAAAAATAAAAATTTGGTATTAAAAGCTTTTAGGAATTCCCGGAGTTAGACAGTTAGGCCCCATGTTTAACAGAAAATCTAAATTTTATATTATGTTTAACAAAAAATCTAAATTTTATATTATGTTTAACAGATAATTAAAATTTTATATCATATTTAACAGAAAATTATGTTTACCTTTAAGATTTAGGTAATTAAACAAAATAAATTATTTTTTGATAGATACTGATTCAAACTTAAATCTTTGTTTATAAAGTTTACCAGTGTCTATATTTTTAGATATTACAGAAGAAATATTGACATTACCTAAAGCTAAAGCAGCTTTTGTGTAAGAGGAAAAAGGAGAACCTTCTAATAATATACCTTTTTCATACACATTTACACCAAACCCTTTAGTTCCCCCTTTATTTGATCTAGCTAAATTAGTAATATCTTTAAATGATAATCCGGAAGTTAAATCAAATATAGGAGGAGTCTTTAATAGATTTTCAATATTTTCCATATCTGGAGCTTTATTTTTAGTAAGAGAAGTAGAATAGCGTTTATTGTTAATATACTCAGAAATAGCTATTAAATATTTTCGTCCTAAAGGTAAAGTAGTATAACCTAAAGCTTTTAGATTAACTGCCGCCTCTCAATATTTAAAATCTAGTTTTTTACGACTTTTAAATTCTAAAGCTTTAAAAAATGGCATTATATGATAAAAAATCTGTAGAGTATTAGAGATTTGTAACGATAGTACATTGGAAGATTTAGATTTACCGCTAGAGTTATAAATACCCGGTGTAGGTTTATTTAACGCTTCGACAGTATTTAAATTAGAGTTAATAGTTAAATCACTTAAAAATTTAGATATCTGAAGTAAAACATGTTTATTCTTAGAATGTTGTTTAATTACAAGAGAAGGTATTAAGTTAGGTAAACAAAAAGAACCGTCACCTTCTACAAAACCGAGTAATCAATAAGGAGTTAAATTACGTTTAGGTAGTAAACTTAAATTGAATTCAGTTCTTTTGGTATTCATTCTAGATTTAATACTTAAAATATCCTGTATTTCTTGAGAATTAAGTTTTCTATTCTCTATAACCGCTTTTTTTTTATATTGGCCACTGATTTAAAATCAATAAAATCTAGAAATTTGAAACTAGTAAGGAGGTAATAATTAAAAACAGGTATTATAACTTCTAAAATATCTTGGAATTTATCCACTGAAAAATAAACTTCATTATAAGTCTTAGATTCCACTATAACTCCTACTTTTCTATTAACTAATTTACTTAATAAATTCTGAATATAATAAAGTGTTTCCAGATCATCCTTATGTGATTTAATTTTAAATTTTAAATCACCTTTATTAGAAACGTAAAACATAGATTCAGCTTCTGAAAACCCTACAAATCATTCTAAGTTATTACTTTCGCCCTTAATCTTCTCTTCAGTTTGCTTTTGAGAATAAGCGGAAGCGCTAACACTAGAATTAACAATAATAAACAGATTAACCGCATAGAGAGGCAATACATAACCTAAGAATCCAGTAGCCATCATAGCTATTAAAATTATAGTACCTATTACTCAAGTAATAGTTCTAGGTTTTTGATAACTTCCATAATAGATACCTCTTCCAATATGCAGATATACCAGGAAAAAGAATGCAGAAGCTGTATTTGAATGGAAATAACGAATTAATCATCCATTATTTACGTCTCGCATGATATGCTCGACTGAATTAAAAGCTTCAGCTATACTTGGATTAATATGCATGGCTAATGTAACACCTGTAACAATTTGAATTACAAGACAAACAAGTAAAAGTGAACCAAAATTTCAAGCAAAATTAAGATTAGAAGGTTGTGAACCGTCAATTAGATAAGAGTTAACTAATTTTAAAAAAGGATGACTTTTTAATAAACGCATATTTATTTTTATTATTATTTTTTTTTATTATTAGTTACATTTTTGTATACTATTAGAATTTTTCAATAAAAATTTAAAAATTAAAGTTTTACCTTTGTTTTTAATTTTATGATAATTATTAATCGTTATTTTTTTATCTCCAATGATAAGAATTTATTATATTTTTGTCAATTTTATTAGGGGGGAGTCATTATTATTTTTTATAATAAAATAATTTATTTTCTTATATATATAAACCTAAATAATTATAAAGCTTAATAAAATCAATTATTATTTTATAAAAAAAAAAGAATTTAAGTCTAATTTCATCCATGTAGCTAACGAATGAGAAAAAAAAAAAATCAAACTAAACCAGAAATTTAATTTAAAATTTTAGTACTGGCACTTATATAAAAGATTAGTAATAATAATAAGTATTCCAGAATAAAATCTAAAAATTGTGTTTATGTATTTAGTGATGTCTAAAGATATAGTAAGAAAATACATGATTAAATGAGCTTGGTGCTTTTTTAACAAAATATTTAGAAGTCGGGTTAATTTATTAAATTAAATAATAGGTAAATTTAATATAAATTTAAATTACAGCTAAAAACTACAAATCACTCCTGATAAATCAAATTAAGACTATTTATTTAACCCTTTATATAACTAATGTTTAACAGATAATTAACAAAAGAGAGAATCAAATTTAATAAACGAGGTGCTATGTTAGTAACCGCTCGATACATTTAAACATTATTTTACTTAAGAAAAAATTTGTTTATATTTTTATTAACTGCAAACACACATAAAAAAATCAATAAAAAGAAATTATTTTAAATTGTAAAAATCAAAAAAAAATATTATATTTAATAATTTTATCACAATTAGTGTTTATTGTGGTTTTAAATCTCACAAAGCAATAAATGAATCATTTTATCAATTTATTTAAAATTTTTTGTTTAAAATACAAACTTTATAGTCATGTAATTAATGAATAATTTATCATTTTGTTAAACTTAAATTTTTAGAATCGTTGGTGCGCACGCGCCTGATAATTCAATTGACTAACAATAGAGACCAAATCTAATTAATATTACAATACGAAAAATTATTAATAATATAACACTAGCAAACACAATAAAATCTAATTGACCTAATCTTAACTTTAAAAAATTAAGTTTAAACATTAATATATTTTGATAAATCCTTAGGGATATTAGAAATCTTAATTAGATTTTCTAAAAATTTCTCCAATAGTTGCAGTTTTTTTTTCAATTTCATTAATAATTTTTCTCCTTTTTCTTTTAACATTAGAATTCGAATTATCTTCAGTAATAACTTCTTCAACTTTATTTAAATCTATAAATTCACCCGTTAAAGGATTATCTATATATGAGCCATGATTTATTTTTCCTTCCTTCCTTCTTACTATATATTTAACAACCCCATCACTTTGATTAGTAAATTTTTTATCTTCTAGATTAGTATTAACAATTTCGACAGGTTTTTGGATACTATTAGTGTTTGAGCCACCATCTATATTACTTTGTGGGTTATTAAAAGTGGTATCCTTATTTATTTGTGGATTGTCAGAAAAACTATCAGTATATAATTTAAAATCCTCCTTATTCATAGTTCCTATTTCTGCTACTTTTTCGGAAATATTTTGATAATATTTATTCTTTTCTTGATAATCTTTATATTCTGTAGTAATATCATAAAATTTATTTAAAACAGTGGGTACTTTTTTTATCTAATCTATTAATTTCTTTTTCATATGCTTTAATATCAGCATAGTTTAAACCCTTTGATAAAGAATCTTTCATATCCTTTAATTTATTGCGTGTCTCTATCATAGAACTAACTAAGTCAATAGTTGTAGTTCTAGCTTTTTCCAAATTTGCATGAATGTCAGTATTAGATTTAATGTTAGACATAAGTCTTGAAAGTGAATTCTTAATATTTGGGTTTAGATCTTTATCAGTAAAAAAAAAATTTCAATTTTATCTTCTTTTTCATTTAATTCATTTTTTTTTTATATATTCTACATTATCTTTAGACACATACCATAAACTAAATTTTAAATTATTTAATATACCATTTTTTTTTTTTTTCTTCTACTTTTATTTTTTCACTATGAAGATTAAAAAATTCTATAGGTGTGAGACTTAAAGTAAATATTCTTAGTATTAAATCATTTTATTTTTTTAATAAAATTGTATATTATTTTAAATATGTGAAAATTAATAAAAGGAATTTTTATAGAAACTAATACTTCAATTAAAGGTGAAATAAATTCAATATAATAATTAAATTCAGATATAAATTTTAAATATCGCATAACAAATTCAGATATAAATTTTAAATATCGCATAACAAATTCAGATATAAATTTTAAATATGGTATAATGAAATCTATAATATATTTTCGAAGAATTCTAATAAAAATTTTAATTGTTAAATCTTTTAATCTTTTTAAAGTTATATTTTTATATTCAATTAATAATTTTAAAATTATATTTTTATTAACACTATCTACATAAGTTATCATTTCATTTATATGACTAAGATTATCTAAATATTCATTATTATCTAGAATTATTCTAAAATTTCTAGTTTTATTATTACCTTCAATAATGTTTTATTACCATAAATATTTAAATTATAATCAATTAAATTTAATTTTCCTTTTTTTTTTGTTAAAATCCGAATTTTCATCCTGATTATTCAAATCCAAATCCTGAACTTTCTCATTCTCTAAATTATCATTATTCTTCAAATCCTTTTTATTAGAATCGTCAGAATCTTTATCTAAATTTAAAGAAGAATCCACAGAGAAATCTTTTTTATGATTAGCATAAACAACAGTTAACCCAAAATTCGGCTTACGATACAATATCAGAGCAGTATTAAGAAGCATAAAATTCTTACCATCCATAAAAGTACCACCAACCAGGAAAGTATCTACAATCAGAAGAATAACCGTCACTAAATAAATAAGCTTAAAGTAAATCAAATACCTATTTTTATTTATACCCAAATCAATTTTCTGCTGTACCAATATGACTTTATTAAAAAGTCAAACACAAGCTCTAAACCATGCAAAATTGTGATAAACTTTAGCCTTCGAGCACACCTTAAATTGTCTTACAATCATATTTTTCATATTTTGATTCTACATATTAATAATCCCAAAGAAGAGATAAAATAATTTTCATTTATAATGCTCTTCGTCCACTATAAACTAGATATAAAATATTAAACATCTAAAAATTCAGATGTTTTTACTATCCATAAATTCGACTAAACTCAAAAAAATCTTAACCAAGAAATTCCTAATTTTTATTGTAACCTTAATAATAAAATAATCTTCTTTTTTTTTATATTAAATCCTACTTTATTAATTAAAATCCTACTTTTTTTTTTAGAAAGTACCTTATCCCAGAGTTAATACAAAAATCCAATATCAACATTTTTATAATAAATATCTTCCTCCAGCCTTCACACCAAAATACGACATCGTTAAACCCCTGGGGCTAATCTACTCCAAGAAAAATCGAGATATGTCATTTTTTTTTTAAAACATTTTATATCTATTAGGGTAGGTAGAAAATATGTGCAAATTTGGTATCCCTCTCTCAATAGTACACAGAAATATATAAAAAAAAGTCCACAAAATATTAGAATATATTGAATGCCCACTCCTCGCATTTAATTATAGATAACAACCAGTATAATTTATCCTCTAAAATAATAAACTAAAAGCGGAACAGTTTTATTTTTTACATAATCTTTAATGTTTTAATAGTTTATTAATTTTTTTTTTAAGAAAAAATAAATTAAATGATTAAATTAAGAACCTCAATAGTAAACTGAAACGTATAAAAAAAGTCAAACACTTTAACAACACAAAGTATTAATTACTTTGTTTTGGTTTTACCTTAAAAGTTTAACTTAAGGATTAGTTACCAAGATATCTTCTTTTTAAAGAAAAAATAGAACACATTTTAATATTTTCATACAATTATCCTATGCTCGTTGCGCGTTTACAATTCATTAAATTTATAAGATATTAAAAATAATGAAATGATTTAGTTCCGAATTGCCCATTATACTTTATAAATCTTTATTCTTATTACCTAACCTGAAGAATTAGTTCAGACATTTAATTTTTTAAAATTTAATTTGGTAAATAAAGCTTTAGAGTTTTCCCAGAGTTTGATAATTATATGCACACCAAAAATTTACTAAGATTTTTATTTTGAACATCAACGAACATGATTTACGAATTTTATCTTAAAATTAACTATCTAAGGTAAATATTCGTTTGATTACTCATTTAAAGAGTACATTAGAGTATACCTAAAGTTATATGTAAATAAATTAATTACATAATACTTACTACCATCTACTCGTTACTCTTTTACAATCCATTAAGAATTGATTTAGATCTGCGATTATTTTATTTCCCTTTAGGTCATATTTACCTTTATACCTTACATAGATTATTAATCTATCCACTTACTATTTTTATTAGTTAATTTGGTAGATAAAGCTTTAAAAAGTCCCCAGAATTTGATAGTTAATAGCACAATTAATAAAGTTTGAATTTTTTTCATGCCAGTAAAGGATAGAAGATTCAAACCCGAGATGATGATTATCTGTTGAATGATAAGCAAGTATTCTTCAGAAACCAACAGCAATAAAAATAGTTCCAATTATAACCGTGTCTATCTTTATTTTAGCATATCGAATAAATTAGATGTAAAATCCTATAAATACGACTTAGCTAGAACATAAAGTTATTTTCTTATTTCTAATATATACTGAGTATACCTTAATTACAAAAGAAGAAGTGCGCTCAATATTATCCTCCTTTCGCAACAACTATCGTCTACTCGATGCACTTTTCCATATTTAATAAATAAATATAGGTTAGTTCCGCGATTACCCTTTTAAGTTTGCTTAATACAATAACTTTTTACCTAACCCATTATAATTAATAATGGTACTTATTATTAGACTTTTCGCTATATAAGGTGGTATTATTGTCTTTAGGGATTCCCCGGAGTTTGATAGCTTAGTAACTATCCTTTTTTTTAATTTTACTCTTACTTATCTATTTCAAGTAATAAAATAAGTATAAAGTACCAAAAGGGATATACTTTTTTTTCTCCTGTTTTAGAGATTTAAACCTAAGTATTTAAATATTAAGGGAATCTATCTAGATGATCCAAAGTTATCAGGTTATTAAATAAAGAATGTCACTTAAAGTGGAACCTATCTACCTTTATTCATCCCAGATTTAATTTGACAAACCTGATCAAATCCTTTTTTAGTTAAATGATCCTTTGTTTTTATTATTTCAGCTATTTTGCATCAATCATCAAAGTCTTTTAATTTTTCCCCCCTTTATATTATATTTACGGAAGAATGGGATAATTTTTTCATAATTATCTGAAAAAGTATAACATTGAAAACTTACCGTGATACGATCTAAAGAAGATGGAATATAAGAACCACAACCAAAGAAATCCACCATACTTCTAATTAAAGATTCATCCTTATTGTGTTGAGATATACTAAATACTAATCTTACGTTAATTCTAGAAGAAGATTTGTATTCAGTAATCGCGAAACAACCATTATTATATATAAACCTGTTAACTACTAACTTATATCTTATTAAATCTATATTTACCTTTATAAGGTTTATTTTGATTTCTACTAAAATAATTAACAATTGCAGATTTAGGTATATTTAATTTTTTAGCTGCCTCACTAATAGAACAATAAGTAGTTGTAATATTATTTTCAACATCAAATACTTCTATTTCATTACGGTCTCTTGGTGTATTAAGTCAAGAATTTAATTTATAAACCATAGAATAATGCATATAAGGAGAAATAGCATCAACCAATAACGCCATAGAACTTTGATTTATATAAATACGATATTTATTTTTGTTATTAACTCTTATTGTACAACCTAATCTATACCTAATAATTAAAACATTCATTAAACGAACTACATCAACCAATTTATAAGAGTCTGTACAAACTATTAGTCCATGACGTTGTCAAGAACCATCTCCCATAATAAGATGCGCTAAGGCTATTGGTGTTAACAAATTATAAATATTTTGAGGGATTACTTTTATTTTTTCAGAATAAAATAATAAATAAAGCTCAGTAATGCATGTCATTGAGCGAGTCTCAAATTGTAACTCTATTGTGTTTGTTCCTAAACGATCCTTAACTTTTAAAGGATAAGAAGAACAGTAATGAGATAGAGAAAAGAAAACAAACCAAAAATATTTAGAATTAACATTGGATTGAGAAAACCCTAATAAAGCATTTTTACTTGTTTTACTAGAAAATTTTATCCATGCATCTGAAAGAATTAATCCTACCATAATACTTTGAATATGAATAGGCAATTTAACTATTGATAGCTGAGAACGAGTAAAACGTTCTCCCACAGTTGATAAAAGATTAGTACCTCATAGAACTAAATTTAAAGATGTTCCAAATACTTCCTGTTTTATCTCAGAATAATCTCTTTTATTTTCAAAACGAGTTATGGATGATAGGCCTGATGTGAATCCCGCCATTCAATAAGAATTAGGAATTTTTGTATTTACAAAAGATTTTAAAACTGGCATAGTATTAGGGAAAGCAGCCTTTAACTCATCAGTTAAACCAAAGTTAATAGACGCTTTATTAGATACAATATTTTGTAAACCTTCATTAGTTAAATGTTTTTTAGCTTTAACCATCTCTACTGATGATTTAAAAAGTAAGAAATCTCCTTGTTTTTTAGTTATTAAAGGATATTTAACAAAGTGAGGTATGATTATATTAGTTAAATCTTCTATAGAAGATACAAAATATCCACAGTTTTTTCCCTTGGAAATTCTGCCTATACCGCCAAAATAAGTTTTAATTTCTTCCAGAAGTGGTAAATCTTTTGAATGTAGACAGATTGAAAATACAGCTTCTACAGATCAACCTATATAAGTTTTTTTAGTTTTTCTAACTCTAATAGAAAAACACCCTTCAGCGTCTATAAAGCCTGAAATAAATCAAGGATTAATTTCACTAGATTCCTTACCCTTATTTAAATTTAAGGGTAACTTAAGCGAAGTAATTGTAGAAAATAATTTAGAATTAGTGTACTTTTTTACACAATTGCTTTTATTCCAAATAAAGCATGAATGTAACCCATGGACAAAATTTGTTAGCATAAGATATTTTATTTCTTATTTCCATTTTTTATCAAAATGGTTCAGACTATGTCTTTAATCCACTTAATAAGTGGATTACAGGGCTTTCGTGGTATGATTGTTGTAAATAAAATACTCACATACTAGTCGTTGAACCTTCATATATTTTCCATATTAGGATTATATTTCATACAAAATATAATTTTATTTAATATATGTTTGGTGGCAAATTGTCCTTTATACTACTCATTATTATTTAAAGAATAATGGTGACTCAGGAGTTTCTTGCATTAACCCTGTTTTCTATTAGAATTGATTCTATAAAAAAAAAAAAAAAATTGTGCAGAACCCTAAAATATAAAAAATAACTTTATAAAATTTAACCAATTTAAATATAAAAATCCTGATTATTCGAACTTTCTTTGTCTATTCATTCCATTTTTAATTTTTAGTATTTTATTGACGCCTCCTTCTGTTAAATGTATTTTATTTTCCATTAAAACAGCAGTTCTGCAAAAATCTTTATAATCCAATAGCTTGACACTAAATAAATGATTTTTTTCAAAAAAAGGTATAATTTTATATAAGATATCATTAAATTTATATACAACAAAGTTTACACTATTTGGTCTAGTAGATACGCTTTCTATTACACCACATTCTAAATAATTTTTAATAATATTTAATAAATTTGCATCACGTGAATGTTGGGAGATTGAAAATGTTAATAAAACCTGAGGTATTTTTTTATTCTTTTTTATTTTAATGTAAAAACACCCCTCTCCATCCACAAACCCTACTAGTCATAAAGGATTTTTAATAACTTGTAAATCCATAATTGGTCTTACAACAGGGATAATGTCAGGAAATATTGTTTTCAAAGTTTCAGTTAACCCTTTATTCATAGAAGCTCTAATAGATAGAATTTGCTTTAAACCTTCTAAGTGTAAATGTTCTTTATTATACATTAAATTAACTGCTTTAGCAAAAAGTTCAAAATCTGCACGTTTTTGTGTTAACAAAATATATTGATTAAAATGAGGAATGATTGTATCAGTTAAATTTTTTATTGATTGTACAGAATAAATTACAGTGGACTTTCCATCACGAATTCTTGTTTTAATAGTACCTAAGCGAAAAAAAGATTGTATTCGTTTAAGTGTAAGTAAATCTTTTTCGTGTAATTCTATAGTAAATTCAGGCACAACACGTATAGAAAAATTTCGTGATATATCTTTTGCCACTTTTAAAATAAAAGAACATTCCGCATCTGCAATACCTGAAACTCAATAAGATAAATCATCTTTATTCAGTAAAGTATTATTTTTTTTTTTTCCAAATTTAATAGGGGCTAAAGTTAACCCAGTACCGAAATAAAAGCAAGATCCAAAAGAACCGTCGCTTAAAGTGAAAGAAGAAACTGTATACTCAATACCTTGGCATATAGTGAAAACTACCGCTAAGACAATTGTAAATATTAAGCCATATAATACTCCAGGTCTATTACCTTGTATTAATGAATGATGTGCATATGTAACAGTAATACCAGATGACAGTAAAATTATTGTGTTTAATAAAGGAAGCTCAAACAATATATTTTTATGTATTAAGTTTGTATAGCATAGTCGGATGAAAGTGAGGTTTAACTAAATTAATAAAATCTTTTTTAGAATTAGCTTTTATATAAAGTCTGTTTCTACTATGAATAAAACAATCTAAATTTAATTTATTTTTAAGTGCTGAGACTAATAAATGTAAATCATCCAAAGTAAATGAACAAGTATCTAGTATATAACCAGATTTATGGTTATCTCCATCATCCATTGCTCAATAAGCTAAACTTTTTTCGGTAAGTAAAGTTTCAATTTTAAAAGGAACTGCTTTTCTGTCCTCATGATAAAATTAATTATGAAGTTCAGTTATAGCTACTAATTGGCGAGTTACAAAGTAAATAAAAAGATTTAGTAGATAGTTTTTTTCTTTCTGCTGATTTAACTGTCGCACCATCTTTACATAAATATTTAAATATATCAAATAAATGTTCAAGATATTCTTTATGAATTATAGATTGTTCAAATCTTATAGAAGCATTTTCTGTGTTTTTTCTTGATATATAAGCATCTCCTAAAATGAGACCATACAAAATTGCATAGTCTTCTTTATTTATAAGAGGTAAACTACTTTTGCTATAACCTCCTGGTTTTACATTACGAAAATTTGAACTTGTGGTAGAGATATTCCGTGTAAACATACAAAAGGTCAGTTGCATAAACTGTCTATTAATATAATAAACTAGATCATTTTATGAATAAATTATTAAAAACAATTAAAATTTTATTTAAAAATAAAAAATTAAAGTTAAAATAATTTAAGCAAAAGCGTATGATCGTTGAGGTTCTACTTATAAAATAAACAAAAAATTAGATGTTTAATATAAAATATTACCTGCGAGTTGTTTAAATTTAGCAAAGAATGTTGTATTGCTTAAGGTCTTACGACTATTTAAATTTTCTCGCATATAGCTTTTTTTTCATGATAATGTATCATGCCCCTTTAAGCAAAGGGTTTATTGCAACAATTCCAAGAGGTGGTCATTGAGCACCAAGCTCTACTGTTGGAGATAATGCACTCGCTTATAAATTAAAATTAAATATATTATTTTATTTAAACCTTTAATTTAAATCTTATTCTATATCATTTACATGATATTCTGAAAATTCCCTTAAACTATTCATACCTGATTTAATTTTTTTTTATTTCTTGTAATCCCTCTTCTGTTAAATGATCTTTAGATTTCATTAATAATGCAACTTTTTTAAAATCTTGGAAATCTTTAGATTTTTTTCCTACAAGCGGGTATTTATCAAAAAATGGGATTATTATTTCAGTAATATCAGAAAATTTTTCTACTATTAATTCCCCGTAATTTTTATTTGAACGAGGATAATATTTACCGCAATTTAAATATTTCATAAAATTATTTATTAATACTTCATCTCTATTATGTTGAGACAATATAAATCTCAATCAAACCGATTCACCTAATTTAGACTTTTTAGAATCTTTAATAACAACAAAAAAACAACCCTCTGCATCAGTAAAACCAGTAATTCAGAATGGATATTTTATTTCTAGATTTTTAACTTCAGGTCTTGAAATTAACGTAATATTTGTAAAATTTTCTTTTAATTTATCAGAAAGACCTCTGTTCATTGATGCTTTTATTGCTACTAATTTTAATAACCCTTCATTTGTTAAATGTTCTCCTTGTTCAACTAATTCAACTGCTTGTTTAAATAACTTAAAATCAGCTCATTTATTTGTTATTAACGGATATTTTTCAAAATGATGTATTATTATTTTTAATTCTTCAATTAAATAAACACGCCATTGAACAGAATTTTTCCCTTGTTTTGTGAGATTACTTACTCCAAAGAACATTTTAATTAAATCTAATAATATTTGATCATTCTCATGTAAACCAATTTGAAAAGATAATTTAACTCTGAATCCAGAATTTAACCTAGAGTTAGCACTAATTCCTATAAAAACACAACCCTCACCATCTGAAAAGCCTGAAACATAATGAGGATTAATTTTTGTAATTAGAGTAATTAGGGAAATAAACAGAGAATAATTTAATTCATTATATTGTATAAATTCTAAATTTAAATTTATTAATTTTATATGTATTAATGAAATATTATTTTTATAAATAAGCTTGAAAATATTATTTTAATAAATATTGTTTTAATAGAATTTAGTCAAATCAAATTTTGATTTATAATTTTAAACAGTAATATACTGGGTTTAAAATTATAATAATTTAAAATTTTAATTAAACCCGCGATTTCTCGAGGAGCTAGAATACACCTAAATATAGAGATGAAATCTCTATATACAAACCATCTACTCGTTGCTCTTTTACAATCAATTATTATATGAATCGATTGACTTAGATCCGTGATTACCCATTAGCAAATCATTTTATCTTAAATGTTATTACCTTACTCTTAATTATTGATAAGACCAAATTTAAAGTTTTCTTAAATATTTTGGTAATTAAAGTTTTAGGGATTCTCCGGAATTTGATTTATATTCACAATATATACTGTTTAGTATGCACTATGAAAAAATGCCCAAAAGACGCTTAAAAAAAATAAAGCTTCAGATGCTATAAACAAAGCAACTCCTAAATTAAGCCCACGCTGTACCGCAACAGTATGATCACCTAAATAAGTCTAAAATATTGATATATTAATATATCAACTGGATTATCTCTTAATTAATAGGTTAATTAAAATATAATTAACGTATTAAATTTTAACGTATAATCTCTGAGGATCCTACTAAAATATTTATACGTTTTTTGGTTTCCCGCTGATTGAACTATATAAATAGTTTTTCTAAGCAAACAGTTAAATTTATTGAGAGCACTTATTAATATTAATATTACATAAATTTATTTATAACTTTTTTTTAGCCTTTTCCTATTAAAGATCTAATTTTAAATCTTCCTTCGTCAGTAAGATGTTCTTTAGATATTATCATATTATAAACAACCTCTCATTTTTTATAATCGTTATATTTAACACCCAATAATGGATATTTATTAAAATAAGAAATAAATAGTTTTAGATTATCTATAGATGATACACTTAAAGATAACACTTCTGAACCAGTATTATTAATATAAGTCTTAACAGTACAAGACATAAATAATGCTAATTTTTCCATAAAAGGTAACATAGGAGAAGATGTAGGTTTATCGTATGAACGTTGATCCAATCTAAATTTGATACTTATATTTTCGCTAACAGATCTTTTTCGACTATCTGATTTAGGCTTACTTTCTATATATTTAATTCCAAAGTGCCCATCCGCTTCTGTAAAACCTGAAAATCAACTATTATTAGAAAAATCCGAAATATCTAATAAACTTTCTGAGATATCTAGGGAATATTTATTATTAATAAATTTAATTAAATCATTAAATCTTTTATTTTTAGGTGTTCTAAGTTTTCCATGTATTAATTGAATAAAAGTTATAATTCCCTTTTTATCTCCTATAATGTAACGAAGAGTATTATTACCTGTTATTTGAAAACGTCCTATATTTCCTAATTCTAATTGAATAAACGCATCTTAAAAAAGGATATGCAAAAAAATTGATTATTTTCTTTTAAAATTCATACCTGATTTTATTTTTTTGATTTCCTCTAAACCTGCAAGAGTTAAATGAGCTTTAGATTTCATTAATTCCACGGCTTTTCTAAAATCCTCGTAATCCTTTAACTTCGCACCTAAAAGTGGATATCTTTCAAAAACCGGTATTATTTTATCAGTTATTCCTGCAAACCTTTGAACAAAAAATTCTACATAATCATAACCTGAGGGCTGGTTTAATCTACCGCAATCTAGATAAGAAATTAGGTTTTTTATTAATTGGATATCACGTGTGTGCTGAGTTATTTTAAATATTAATTGAACTCGTGCTCCAACCTTAGTGGCTGATTTAGAGATATTTATAAAAAAACATCCCTCACCACTCGCAAATCCAACTAACCATCAAGGATTTAAAATTGTTTCTGTTATAACTGTTGTTCTTGTAGCGGGAATAATATTAGAGAAAGAATCCTTTAATTCTAATGAAAGACCTTTATTCATTGAAGCTTTTAATGCTACAATTTTTAAAATACCTTCATGTGTGTTAGACTCTTTTTTATTAATTATATCTACAATTGATTTGAATAAAATAAAATCTGCATGTTTTTGCGATAATAAAGGATATTTATTAAAATGTTGAATGATAATTTCTAATTCTGAAACGGAACGTACTTCATAATATACACTTTTATTATCATGATTTGATATTGTACCTACTCCACCAAAAAAAGTTTTAATTTCTTCTAGTAGTGCTTTATCTTTAAAATGTAAATGCAATTGAAAACGAATGTTTACTGCCCAACCTGTTGAACGTTTATCATTTTTTGCTAAATAAACTCCAAACGTTCCCTCAGCATCTGTAAATCCTGTTACAAATCAAGGATTTAGATTCTTATTTATAGATGTTGTTGTCATTTTACGTTTTTGTATAAGAGAACTAGATTTTTCTATATTATTAATATTTCTAATAAGCACTTTATGATGATTAAGTTTTAATGATTCACTCTTATTAATTTGATTATAAAAGTTTTTATTATTATTCATATAAATTATTTTATGTAAAAAAATCGTATTCAAGTACAAAAAATAAGACCAAAACGAAAAATTAATGATTATAAATTGTATTAAACTTTACTTAAGATTCTCAATTTAGATCTGATAAATTTTGATTAAATAAATTATTTTTTATAAATTAGTTTCAAAACATGAATTTATATATTATTACTATTAAATTATATATTATTTATATTTTTTTATATTTGATTAATATACTTTTAATAATAAAAAAAAAAAGAAAAAATTTCATAAAAGCAAAATAATCACTTACACCTAAAGCAGGAAGAGAAATATGCCCATCTCCCTTTCACACTATTTAATTAACTCCTAATTGTAATATTGAAATATTTGTTTGGTTTATAATTGTTATTAAATTATTTAATGAAGAACGAAAAATATAAATTTTAGGTTTATTATTTTCTATTAATAAATTACAATTTAATCTATATTTAATAATCAAAACATTTATTAACTTTACAACACCTATTAGATTGAAACCATCAGTATAAAGAATTATACCTCTTCCTTGTAATTTAAGACTACCTCCCTTTACTCAATGAGCTAAACCCAAAGGAGTCAAAAGATTATAAATATTATTAGGTACTATTTTCTGATTTTTTTCTGTATAAAACATAAAATAAATATCAACAAAACAATGCATTCATTTAGTAGCTATTAATAATTCATCTTTAGATTTACCTTTTGATTTTCCATCATTAATATAACGGTAAGGATCTTTATCACAATATTTAGATATTTCTTTAAATACATAAAAAAGATATTCCTTATTAGAATAAGGTTGACGAAATTTAATTCGTGCTTTTGATTTTATCTTATTATGTATTACAGCTCAACCGTGAGATAAAAGTAAACCAATAAATATACTATATTCCTGTGGAGATATAACGGATTTGACGTTAATTTCTTTTATGTCTTTATTGTTAATTATTGCAATATTTTTTTTTAATTTGTACAGTATTAATTCGGTACCCTCATAGCGCGCAAATTTAGATAAAAGACAGGTTTGTTTAGTATTAAACAAATTTAAATGAACTAAGGTTTTTTGTTCATTTGATGGAAAGTGAAATGTAGAGTATGGTCTTTTGTTTATAATATTAGAAGACGATAAAGAATTACTTTTATGTTTTTTGATTAATTTATATTGCATACTAGGTACAATAAAAGGATTAATAATAGATTTTAACAATTCTAAAGAGCTTGAACTTATATATATTCTAGGTTTACCACCTATCATATTAAGTGAACATTTAAGTCCATATTTAATAATTAGAACATTAATTAATAAAACTACTTCTTTAACTGAAAAACTATCAGTACTAATTCTTAGTCCACTAGCTGTTCCCGAACCGTCACCCATTATCATATGTGCTAATGCCACAGGAGTCAGTAAATCATATATGTTAGAAGGTATAATTTTTTTTTTATTTAAATCAAATAAATTATAAATTTCAGCAAGACAAGGTAAACTCCGAGTGGTAAAACTTACAGAATTTGTTACCGTATTTTTTCTAGTTTTATGTTTATATTTGGGTAAACTATAGCAATAATGGGATAAATCTCAATAAACAAATCAAACATAAGAAGATAGAGAAGAAGTTTGTTCGAAACCTAAACGAGGATATTTATTATTAACACTAGCATAAGATAATCACCCATCAGATAGTAATAATCCTACTATAATTCCACATTGTTTAATAGGAAGTTTAATCATATATAACTCAATTAAAGATAAATTTTGTGTTGTAAAACCTGAATATAAACCTAAATTATTAATATGTGAAGTAAATACTATTCGTGGATTAAGCACTCTATTTAATGTTGTATTACCTAAAGCAGGAAGAGAAATAGACCCATCTCCCTCTAATAAACCTGCTAAATAATAACCAAAATTATTATTATTATTTATATATAATCTAAAACTATTAATATTTTCTTTATATTTAATTAAAGCTTGTTCTACATCTTCTCTAGGGATAGCTTTAGCAATATATATGTTATAAATACGCAGTACGATACCAATTAAAAATACTATACCCTCAGCTGCTACATCTCTAAATCAAAAAGCCATAGAAGCAAGTAATGACAAGAATCCTAATAATAAAATATAACCTCCGTTAGAAAAACCATGCATTGTTAATACCATAATTTGGATCTTCTAGGCACAGCCTCATAGTTGTAATTTATTTAATTACACTTCAAAAGTAGAAAATTTAATATAATGTTCTCCTTAAGGAAGATACATCCTTATTCACATAAGGGATAGGATCATATCTTATTTTTTTAGTTTGTAAAATCCTTGTAAATGATCCCATACAAATAAAGTTCTTTTGTTATTCATACTGGTTTTAATATTAACCACTTTATCAAAAAAATCAGAATCATATTTAGTACCCTTAGTTGAACGTACAGAAGCCGCAGCAATTTTTTTAAACTCTAAAATTTTTAATCAATCTTTATAATTTAAATATTTACTGCTAAATAACGGATATTCATTTAAATAATTTTCTAATTTTATGTTACTAGCTAAAGTTACAGTTCTAACTCTATACTGAAAATTTTTGGAGTTAACTAAAACTTCTTTAAATGAACTATCAAGAAAATTAGCTATATCTGACATAAAATCATAATGACTAGAGCCATTGTGATTTGTCTTACTTTGACATATTTCAAATCTACATTCTACTATAGGGTACTTATTTCTTACATTTGGAGCTGTAGCTCTAACTTGAAAAGATCCATCACCATCTATAAAACCAGCTAGCCAAGGATTGGAACTTAAAGGCACTGAACTTAAAGGTAATTTAATAAAACTATTATGAGAAGAATTTATTGGCTCTCCTTTAAATTGTTTAGAGTTTTGTGATAAATTTAATCAATCTATTAAATCATATAAGGCTTTAATTTTAGGTGTTCTCATTTTTCCATTTATCAATGACACGATTAATATTATACTTTCTTTGCTATTAAAAGTAAGAACATAAGCGTTAGCTCCTTTTTTTTTTGATAAAGATCCACACCCTAAAGTGCTTTGAATAATTAAAGCTAAAGACATATCATGAGAGTCAAAAATTATTTGTATAGATGGGTAATTTAATTTACCTTTTGGAGATCTTTCTGTTTTTGGAACTATTATAGTACCGTCAGCTTCTATCAAACCAGCTAAATAATATGCTAATTTGTTATTATCATGATTTTTTAATTTGTCCGATAAATGGAGATTTATAATAGGAATGTTACATAAAAAAAACTCAAGCGTATGATCTCTGAATATCCCTAATAAGTTCAAACTTAAAAGGTTTACTGCTGATTGTATTATTTCATAAAATATATATAATATGTTCCAGCAGATAGCTTGATTTAATTCCGGCGCATAACATAATACACCGGATGTAGTTAGAGTTAGTAATGATATACTTGTGAATAATGGTCAAGGAGAAGGAGAAACCAAATGAAAAGGGTGGGCTTGAAAATTACTTCTAGTTATATTTGTCATTTTATTGTGTTTAATAAAAAAAAAAATTTTTACAAAAGACAAAGGATTTAAATAAAAAATAAAAAGAAAAGGCAAATTTTATCGGGGGGGGGGGAGTTCTGATTGTAATTTTCTATTGCTTTAATTGCCTGCATCTTTCGAGACTTTAACCTTATATATTCTCAGTGTGAGCAGTACTTTAGTGTTGAGCCGCTCGAAGAGTGAAAAAAAATTTTTTATCCTATTTGAATATAACTAACTTTTTTTTTAGTTATTATAGAAGCCCTCCTTTACTATGATATAACGCAACATCATTTTGGCATAGACGACTCTTAAAATTTCTTGATAATAAAATTTATTTAAAACGAATAATTATATAATATTAGAATTTTATTATTCATCCAAACAATTTACATTGATGGAATTATAGTTTAGAGAATAATCATATTATTACAGCATAAAATTTAAAAATATAAAAGATTATTAATCACGTTATCTGATTTGAACAAATAATCCTCCCATCCGAAGTGGGATGCTTTACCTTTAAGCTAAACGTGATAATTTTATAAAAAATTATAAAGTAAAATTTATTTATAATTTCGCTAAAGGTGATAAAGTAAAATTTTTATTATTACATTAAAATTTCTTTTATTTTTACAAAAAAAACGGATCAATTAAAAATAAATTATTAGGTTTTATTCAATTAAAGATTATTATAATAAATTATAAACGATAAAAGGATTAAAAATTTATATAAAGTTTTATTTACAAACTAAACATTAAACTATTTTTTATATAACGAAAATTTTGCTTAGACTAAGGTGACCTTTTCCCTTTCTCTTCCCAATCTCAACCAGTTATACACTTAATGACAAAAAGATTCTTTAATTTTATTTTGCTTTTTATATTTTATATAATTTAAATTTATAAATCAATAATTTATTATTGCAATCGCTAGAAACTAGCGATTGATTTACTATAAACATTCTATTATACATTCCTATTGAAATAATTTATATTTTTACTAAAAAATAAATGCTTAAATTAAATTTTTCTAATACTTTTACTTTATTTAAATTTATAAAACATAGATTATTAGTATAAAAATTTTAAATTTTTAATATACACTACGGAATTAAACGATTATATAATTTAACTTTTATAGAATATAGATGATAACAATAAAACTTAATATTTTATTCAGCGAAACTGCTGAATAAAATCCTTAATAATAATTTTAAATATCTCATAATTAAAAATTTATAAAAAGATATAACAAAATTATATAAAGTTTAAATTTTACTACAGTCGAGTTATTATCTTGTTACAATATTGGAATTAATTAATTTTTTTATTATTAATTTATTATAATTATTTAACAATTGAACATTTTATAACAAATAATATTATCAACTTTAACTTGAATTCTTAATATTTACATCATAATTTTAGATTTTGATTATATAACTTCAAAAATCTTTAATCACATTAGTTTATAATAATAACGTTAAATTTTATATAGATTTAAAACATTACCAACACTTTTTTAATTTCAGCCATTAATAGGTAAAACATCATATGACCGATGTACCGATCTTATTAAAATTTTATAAAATTTTTATAAAATAATATTCAAATTCGTTTAAAAGTTAATTATAAAATAAATTAGAAAAATAAACTCTTATTAAAAATATTTGTTATTAATTATTAATTTCCTTTCTATAAAATTTATTCATTTCATTCATTTAAATATGATCACTTTTGTTCACTATTGATTAATGTTTTAATTGCGCCGCTTTACGTCGGCGCAAACATAGCAGCTCCGCTGTTGATAAATCAAATTAAGACTATTTATTTAACCCTTTATATAACTAATGTTTAACAGATAATTAACAAAAGAGAGAATCAAATTTAATAAACGAGGTGCTATGTTAGTAACCGCTCGATACATTTAAACATTATTTTACTTAAGAAAAAATTTGTTTATATTTTTATTAACTGATTTAATTAATTCATATTTAGATTTTAAAATAGATCCAGAATGAGTTACATAGTTATTAGACTGTTTAGAATTTATACTTAATGCTTTTTTACCTATTTCATAGCAGAATCCTACAGTAAGAATAACTAAAAAAAGAAATATTACAGTTAACCCATAAGAAGAATTGTGACTAGCACTTACTGTAAAAGGAAAGATAAGAACAATTTCAAGATCAAATATTAAAAATAACAATCCAAATAAAAAAAAAGAAATATTAAATTGTTGACGATTTTGACCAAGAAAAGAATGAAAACCACACTCAAATGAGCTTTCTTTCTCAGTATAAGGATTATGGGGTGATAAAAGTACATTTAGAGCAAGTAAGATAATTGCTAACACTGGAACTAGCAATAAGAAATATACAATACTAGATCCTGCTTGTTGAACAATAACATCAGGTTTATTTTTTTT